AAAGCTTCCTTCTATTAATTGATCTTACTATTATAGAATATAAATAAAAACTTAACTAATATATAGAAAATAATTAAATATTAATTAAAAAATTAAGTCTTATTACTCATAGTCTACTATAAACTACAAAGACTTTATTTTTTTACAGTTAGATAACGTAATACGCTTTCATTTAAACGCATATTTTTTTCTAATAGTTTTACTAAATCACCATTGCCTTCATAGTTTACTTGAACATATATACCATCATAATAATGCATAACATTATAACTCAAATGGCGTCTTCCACGATGTTGTATTGACACATTTTTACCACCTTTTTCTCGAATTAAATTACGATAAAAATGTACTAAATTTAAATTATTTTCTTCGCTAATATCTGGTTTTAAAATATAAATTAATTCATAAGAAGTTAAAGTCATAAATATACCTTTAATAAATGAGTATTAGTAAAAAAGTTTAAAGCTGATTATCAATCTGTATTCTTACAGCCTGAGATATAACTGGTATTCTAGCATATTTCCCCTCTAAGGCTTTAAAGATAGAATAGGAAATTGTCGATAAAACAAACCAAAATAAAGTATTGCAAAACATTAAACCATAAAGACTCATACGAAATTCTATTGGTAATGCACGAAAAGTTGCCCCTAATAATGAATTAATTAAAAATAATAAGATTGACTGTAATACATTAAACCTAATAAATGGGCGATTAGGAAGAGGACTCTTCGAACGTACGAATAGATAATATAAAACGAAAAACGCAACAAAAGCTAAAGCTGGATGTGTTACATAAAATAAGACTAAAGGCATAAAAGTCTTTTTATAAATAGTCATAACACCAAAGGGATAGTCAGGTAAAATTTGTTGACCAAAATTTTGCAATCCTTCTAATAAGGGTAACGAATAAGGTATAATTGAACCAAGTCTATCAATAATAGTTATTTTAGATTTATCGAACTTTATTTTTGCCGAACTAAGAATCTTTAAATAAATTTGGTAAATAATTATAATGAGTAAAAAAACTATACATAGCATTAAAAATGCCACTATCCATTCAGGCAATTCATTTAACATTTTTTATATATTAACTGAGTAAAAGAATAAAACCATGAGGTTATTGTATTTAATTTTAATAAATGTAACAATATCGGTACTGTTAAATATTATACTAATTCTAAAATAGAATAATTAAATCTTCAATCACCAATACAATAATATTTATTGACTATATACATTATATTAATAATAATGAGACAAGGCAACAAAAATATTCATCAATTGACAATAGGTAACTATACCTTTAATTCAAGCTTAATGCTAGGTACAGGAAAATATAGAACGTTTCAAGATACAATTGATAGCATAAGCATAAGCGAAACATCCATTGTTACAGTTGCTATAAGACGTATTCATATGAAAAATCAAGATGATTATAATCTGTTAAGTACCCTAAAAAGAAAGAATATATGGGTATTGCCTAATACAGCTGGGTGTACAAATGTAGAGGAAGCCATAAGAATCGCCTGCCTTGGAAAAGAAATCAATAAAAGGATAGGACAAATTGAGAATAATTTTATTAAACTCGAAGTAATACCTGACCCAACTTACCTATTGCCAGATCCCATAGGAACTTTGAAAGCTGCTGAATATTTAGTTAAAAAGAATTTCACAGTTTTAGCTTATACGAACACAGATCCCTTACTAGCTAAACAACTGGAAGAAATCGGCTGCTCTGCTGTAATGCCTTTAGGATCTCCCATAGGATCAGGACAAGGTATACAAGACCCTTTTAACCTTTCTATTATCATAAAAAATTCGAATATTCCAATTATTATAGATGCAGGTATTAGTACGGCCAGTGAAGCCTCTTATGCAATGGAATTAGGCGCTGACGGTGTTTTAATGAATACAGCTATAGCACAGGCTGCATCACCTCAAGTTATGGCTAATTCTATGAAACTGGCTGTCCAAGCTGGCAAGTATGCCTACGTAGCTGGACGTATGCAAAAACAATACAAAGCCATAGCTAGCTCACCAACCACGATGATTTCCGTATAATATATATATAATTAAAAATGATTCTTATTATAGACAACTACGATAGCTTTACATATAATTTAGTCCAGCACGCTGGAGAAATTGGTCGAAAAGTGAAGATCATTAGAAATGACAATCAAAATATGTCTTGCATTCAAGAGATCAATCCTACTCATATTATAATTTCCCCAGGACCTGGTTCACCCAGGGAGTCTGGATTATCTTTAGAAATTATCTCACAGTATGGATCACTAATCCCTATTCTAGGTATATGTCTAGGTCATCAAAGCATCGGTTATATCTATGGTAGTACTATTAAACAGCTTGACTATCCTATGCATGGAAAAATCTCTCTAGTTTACCATCATGGGAAAGGCTTATTTATGGATATGCCTAATCCTTTTAAAGCTACACGCTATCATAGCCTTATTATTGATAAGAAGCATCTGCCTTCCACTTTACAAATAACAGCATCAACACAAGATGGCTTAATTATGGGATGCCAACACAAGAAATATAAAAATATACAAGGCGTACAATTTCATCCAGAAAGTCTTTGGACAGAACAAGGAAAAAAAATTATAAAAAATTTTTTAATTCAACCCTCACGATAAATAATTACATTGTTTATAAATTTGGGACATTTCATTCTCATAAAAAATAAGAGCTCGACTAGTCTGACCACTAAATTTGAGAATTCTTTTATTATGATTTGCCCATATTTGAGAATAAGAGATATAACTAATAAATATACTAACAATTAAAACTGAAAAACCCATATAAGAAATAACGAGACCCGGGTCAGTTTTTACCTGTAAACCAGTAGATACCAGAAGATCTTTAAACAGAATAGGTACACCATAAATAATGTTCCACTGACCATATTCAGTTGTTGTAATTAAAAAACCTTTTGCATCATAAATAGATATAGTATTTCTTAAATTAGAGATAATTATTGAAATTTGCTTACCATTATGAAAAACTAAATCACAAGACCAAACCGAATTATTAACTTGATTATTAGCTTGTATCTTATTTAGACGTCTCACTATTTCTTGATTGCTTCCTATGCTTAGACGAAGAGCGTTAATCTGCCAGTCCGTTTGATAGATCGTCATGCCTTGGAATTTCAACGGATGATTTACAGAGATATAACTTCGAAATAAAACTCTACCTTGACTATTTAATAAAGAGATATTAGAGAAAAATTGTTTAATTGATTGATCATCATTCAATGTAATAAAAAAATCATTTACTTTTCCAACTAGCCTAGAAGGTACAATACTTAAATAGCCAGAGGTAATAATATTCTGTAAATGAAAGATTTCACCACTAGGTACGATCTCTTGTACAACCCAACCACTTGTCATTCTTAAAATAAAACCGATAAAAGAAATAATAATACTAAAATGGACAAAAATAGGTGCTACTTTACCTAAAAGACCTTTATATGCATACACACCTTGTCCTTTATGAAAAATAAAATAATTCTGTATATTGAGAATATAAATAAAATTAATAAAAGATGAAGAATTCATAGAGTAATTCATCGGTTTTTTATCTAAAGACTCGTGATTATATAAAAAAATCCATTGCTTTGAATATTTCAAAACAGGCAACTGGGTTGAGAAAGTACACATAATTAAACTGCAGAAAAACAATAATAATATCAACAAAAACCAATAAGTTGAATACAGATGGTTCAATCCTAAAAATATAATTTTTTTCCATGTAATAAAATACAGAACAGGTTTGTCAATAGGATAATGCTGCTTGTAATAGTTTAGAGACTGATCTTGTTCAATAAGTGTCCCTAATATACTGATTAAAGCCAAGAACAACAATAAACTAATAGAAAAATACAAATTACTCATCCACTTAAGACCTTTCCATAATATACTTTTAAAAGACATTGCGATTGATTCCTAAATTAATAGATACTATTCACTAATAATATAAATACACTTAAACGATAAAGTAAAACATCACTTTGCTATGTGTACCTATTATCAACTAAAACGGGCCTTAAATTTTTTATTTTTTCATAAAAATGAATAAGCCAAAAGAAAAGACATAGTAAATCGATTAGATAAAAATACGGAAAATACTAATCATATCTTCGACTTAATATTTAGTTTTTTTTGCGAACACTAAAACATACTCCTCAGGTAGGATTTGAACCTACGACCGATCGGTTAACAGCCGATTGCTCTACCACTGAGCTACTAAGGAAAAATACTTTCATCTATCCTAATAAAATTCCTTTTATTTTTCAATGGGTCCATTCCTCTTTCTTTTACTTGATCAGTTAATACAAATTTGTTATATTATACTATATGGCGGATGTGGTGAAATTGGTAGACACGCTAGATTTAGGATCTAGTAAGATTATCTTGTGAGAGTTCGAGTCTCTCCATCCGCAATAAAAAAATAACTTAGTGAACTTTTCCGCAAATTTTGTTTTTGTTGAAAAAAACAGACAACTGCTGTAATAATATGAGTAACAAGAAAAACACTTGGGAAGTATCCACATTAATCCTAACTAAAAAAAATTATGACTGCTACTTTAGAAAGACGCGAAAGCGCAAGCCTGTGGGAACGTTTCTGTACATGGATTACTAGCACTGAAAACCGTCTATATATTGGTTGGTTTGGAGTGTTAATGATCCCAACTTTATTAACAGCTACATCTGTATTCATCATTGCCTTCGTTGCTGCACCTCCAGTTGATATTGATGGTATTCGTGAGCCTGTTGCAGGATCTCTATTATACGGTAATAATATTATTTCCGGTGCGATTATTCCAAGCTCCGCTGCTATAGGAATCCATTTTTATCCTATCTGGGAAGCTACTTCTTTAGATGAATGGTTATATAATGGTGGACCTTATCAACTAATTGTTCTTCATTTTCTACTAGGTGTATGTTGCTACATTGGTCGTGAATGGGAATTAAGCTACCGTTTAGGTATGCGTCCATGGATTTCAGTTGCTTTTACAGCTCCTGTTGCAGCCGCAGCTGCGGTATTCCTTGTATACCCAATCGGTCAAGGAAGCTTCTCTGATGGAATGCCTTTAGGTATATCTGGTACATTCAATTTCATGCTTGTATTCCAAGCTGAACATAACATTTTGATGCACCCATTCCACCAACTAGGTGTTGCAGGTGTATTCGGCGGATCATTATTCAGCGCTATGCACGGTTCTCTGGTTACATCCAGCTTAATTCGTGAAACAACTGAAAATGAATCAGCTAATAACGGTTATAAATTTGGGCAAGAAGAAGAAACTTACAATATTGTTGCCGCTCATGGTTATTTTGGTCGTTTAATTTTCCAATATGCTAGCTTTAACAATTCACGTGCACTTCACTTCTTCCTAGGTCTATGGCCTGTAGTCGGTATTTGGTTTACAGCAATGTCTGTAAGCACAATGGCTTTCAACCTAAACGGTTTCAACTTCAACCAATCTGTAGTTGATAGCCAAGGAAGAGTTATTAACACTTGGGCAGATATATTAAACAGAGCTAACCTGGGAATGGAAGTAATGCATGAAAGAAATGCTCATAACTTCCCTCTAGATCTAGCTTCTGAAGCATCTTTACCAGTAGCTCTAGTAGCACCTTCTATAAACGGTTAAAATCTTAAACTAACAAGTGTGCTTATACTGAATAAATAAGAACTTCACTATTCTAAATATGTTGGAATAGTGGAGTTCTATTTATTTTAGCAAACTAAAACGAACAACTTGAGAATACAATGTCAAGGGCACAATAAATACATCACAAATATTAGAAGAATTTATAGGCCTTAAGTTAGCTGTATCTAACCAATATTGATTGTATATCAATACTTTATAGAAATAAAATACTTGATCGTAAAAAGTACTAAAAAAAAGATCCTTAACACTCCTATATATCAACTCTTTTTTCTTTGTAATTAATGGATCACTAAAAAACATATGACGAGACGTAAAAGTAAAATTACTATTATGCTCCTGATAAAAAAATTCAAAAAGACTTTGTTTACGTCTCCGTCTTGTTAATTCTACTAAACCTAATTTTGATAATTGTATAATTTGAGGTTTAGCATGATCAAAACTTAATACTCGGGCAAAATGTTCTAATAATTGTAACTGATCTCGATAAGAATCCATATCTATAAAATCAACGATAATAATCCCATTAATGTTTCTGATTTTCATTTGGTAGGCTATTTCTGTAGCAGCATAACAGTTAGCTCTTAAAACTGTTTCTTTAGAGTTATTAGCCTTATTAAAAGATCCTGAATTGACATCAATAATAGTAAAAGCTTCATAAGTTTCAATAAATAGATACCCACCAATTGTTAGATTTACTTTTGGTTTTAACGCATTTATTATTGTTGCATTAATATTAAACTTATCTAAAATACATTCTGTTTTCTTTAATAATTTCAATTTTGTATCAGCATTAATAGACAAACAAGACCATCTATTTAGATAATAACGCAAGCGCTTCAAAATTTTCGAAGAATCTGTAAAAATTGTATAAATGCCTTTATGGTACAGATCTCTAACAACTTTTTGAACTAAATCTTCATCTTTATATATCAAACTAGGCGAAGAGCTAATGATTGCTAATTTTTGAATAAAATACCATTGTTTTTTCAGTAAACGTAAATCATCGACTAAAGTTGCTTCTTTTACACCACTAGCAGAAGAACGTACCAACAATCCCATAGCTGCAGGCTTTAAAAGAACAGCTAAAGCATGTAAATAGGAACGTTCGTTTTTATCATAAATTTTATGCGAGATATTAATTGTGTTAGAAAAAGGCATTAAAACTAAATAACGACCGAATAAGTTAATATTTGTAGTTAACCGAGGGCCTTTATTTAATGTTGGCTCTTTTACAATTTGCACGATAAGAAGCTGGTTAACAAATAGAACATCTGCGATTTGACTACATTTATTATATTTCTTTAAACCTTTAATATCTTTCAGATGAATAAAACCACTTTTTTTTTCAATACCTAAATCTATGAAAGCTGCATTTATACTATTAAAAATTTTATGGACTACACCTAAATATATGTCATTGACTTGATAATTAAGATTAACTGAAAAAAATTCTTGGATCTTACTATTAGATAATATTGCAGCTGTATTATTAAAGCTCGAGATAACTATTTTTTTCGACATAATAGAAAAATAGCTAAAAATATAATAAATGATATCGTTTTATATAGCATTACACTCTCTTAAGAAATAACATCTAAAAATTTTGCATGTAAACACTTACCTGTTTTTTTCCTTTATAACAAAATTCAAACTTAACTATACCATCAACCAAAGCAAATAGGGTATAATCTTTACCCATACCGACATTGACACCTGGATATAATCTACTACCTCTCTGTCTAACTAAAATATTACCAATACTGACTTTTTGACCACCATATTTTTTTATACCTAATCGCTTTGACTGTGAATCACGACCATTTTTTGTACTTCCACTACCCTTTTTATGTGCCATATACTTATAATAGATTTGAAATTATATTTTTTCAATAAATAGACGTGTTACATTCTGTCTATAGCCTCTTTTAGAACGCATATTTTTTTTCTGTTTCATTTTAAAAACTGTTATTTTTCTACTTTTGAAATGTTTTAATACCTTTACAACTATAGTACAATTTTTAATACATGGATTACCTAAAATAACTTCTTTATTTTTTCTTAATAAAAGAACTTTATTTAAAATAAGAGTTTCTCCTGGACGAGCCTGTAATTTATTAACATCATAGAACTTACCAGATTCGACCCATAACTGCTTACCACCTAACTCAACAACTGCGTAGATCATAGATACTAATTATTTAATAAACTAAAGAAATTGTAAGATAAGCATATCATTTATTAATAGTATAAACAATAAAAAACGACAGAGTATTATTTTAGGAGCTTTAATAAATTAATTTTTTTCAAATTTTTTTTCGCTGAATTCATGTACAGCTATAAATTTATAACCTAAAAAATAACCAGAAACAAAATCCTGATTACAAATAATAAACCCATCAGGTAAAATGAACTTTTGACCTGACTTTAACCGCCCATAAAGAGGCCCAAATGGAATCTTATAATTAAAAGCTTTTATACTATCTAAAGACCCTGGTTCCTCTGAGAATAACATAACATAGTGAATTAAACCTTCGATATAAGTATCATAAAAAACAGCAATACTAATGTCAAAATGTGTAAAAGTCAATTGTCTAGATAGCTCATGTATATACAATTTGTAGCGAAAGTTAGTCTGTGAATACTTACGACCACCGAACATATAATACTGCAGACCAACCTGTCCTAAAAGATCTATCCTATCTGTTGTAGTGTTTAAACTAATACTTGACAAAAGTCCTAAGAGACCACTAGTACAGCGTATAGAGTTCTCTGTTATAACGATTTTTTTTATCTGACTAATTTTTATTTTTTTTATTGATAAAATATGCTGACAGCCTTCAAAACAATTAAAGAGCCAAACATCACCACATTGACTAAATCTTATGAAAAAACTAGAAGTGCTCAATAGATAAATAGACACGTTTTCTTGTTTTAAATAATTAGCTTTCATTACTCATGAACAAATAAAACTATAAAAAACACTTTCCACACAAGATTGATATTGTCTTTAGAAAAAATCACAAGTCTAAATCCTTCTCTTTATACAAATAAATATAACTATTACTTTTCATAGTCAAAGAAGACTTAGCTAATGATGTTGCTCTTTTTGCTTGCAATAGAGCTTTTCTTTTCCAGACCGCTTTTCTAGATCTAGCTTTTGCCTTTGATGTACGTTTTTTAGGAACTGCCATAAAAAATATAAATGGATAAAATAAAAAAATAAATATTTTGTTTTTAATTCTCAGCATAGGGAAAAATATTCCCTACTTATTTCTATTAACTCATGCTCCGTAATTGCTGTAAAGCTGCTCGACCGATATTATAAAGTGCCCAAGAAGCTGCAGCTAAGACTGGGATTAGTACGACTAGTAATCTTTTATCCATATATTGCGATACCTTTATTTGGAATAATATAATATTTAAAGAAGATTATTATATCAAAACTCCTCTAATATATTGTACCAAGACTCTTATAATATAAACAAAAATATTTAACGAAAAATTGCAAAAACTATAAAAAAATGTAAATAATAAAGACTTATAAATCATAAAATATTCATAGATATGAGAGATTTACCTTTCACTTTAGATCAACTACGTATTTTAAAAGCTATAGTTAAAGAAGGTAGCTTTAAAAAAGCTGCCAATAGCTTATATGTATCACAACCAGCAATAAGCTTACAAATACAAAACTTAGAAAAACAGCTTAATATACCTATCTTTGAACGTCATAATAAAAAAGCTTGCTTAACAGAAGGTGGACACCTTCTACTCAGTTATAGTAACAGAATTTTAGCACTATGTGAAGAAACATGTCGTGCACTAGAAGACTTACAAAATTTACAAGGAGGAACTTTAGTCATAGGCGCAAGCCAAACTACAGGAACATACCTGATGCCGAGACTAATAGGACTATTTCGACAAAGATATCCTCAAATAAACGTACAATTGCAAGTACATTCCACTAGATTAATCTCTTGGAGCGTAGCCAATGGACAAGTCGATCTAGCCATTATTGGAGGCGAAGTGCCGCAAGAGTTAAAAGAAGTTTTACAAATTACATCATATGCTGAAGATGAACTAGCCTTAATCTTACCAACTCGACATATATTAGCGCAAAAATCAAACATTCAAAAAGAAGATTTATACAGACTAAGATTTATTGCACTAGACACACAGTCAACTATTAGAAAAGTTATTGATAAAATCTTGAGTGAACATGATATTGACAGTAGTAGATTTAAAATTGAGATGGAACTAAATTCTATAGAAGCTATCAAAAATGCTGTACAATCTGGTCTCGGAGCAGCTTTTGTTTCTGTTTCAGCTATTGCAAAAGAACTAGAATTAGGTATTTTACATTGGGCAAAAATTGAGAACGTTACAATTAAAAGAATGTTATCTATTATAATCAATCCAAATCGATATAAATCTAAAGCAACAATAACTTTTAGTCGAGAGATATTAACATTATTCGTAACTCCGTCGAAAAAGAATTTTTTTTATAGATAGGACTTAGCTTACTAAGAGAATACTGTTTTGCTGTTGGAAAGATAAAGATGTAAAACTACCGGTTATACCATAACGAACACGTAACTTTAACCAATCAATAAATTTAGGATTTAAAGATACAACAGCGGCTGACGGCGTTACGATATTTTCTTTAATTTGCTTCAAACTTGGAGTATCTAAGAAGTCTAAATTTGTTGTTAAACAAAAGTCAAGACTTTTCTCTATAGAAAGATAATGCCTCATTCTTTCTCTTAAAATTTCTTCAATAGGCTCTTGAAAAAATAAAAAATCTGTAGTTGCTATAAGAAAATAATAACGCTTCATAAGAATATAACTAACCTCATAAAAAATAATTACCAATAAATAATATAACAAATTTTCGAACTATATAAAAATAACACATATACATAAACATCATGTATTGGCCGAATAAACAAAGTATACATTTAAACTTAGAAGTGGCAAATCTTTTCATACAAACATATAAAAAACTATCTATTAATTTATGTAATACAACAAACCAAGTGTTACCCACTGATATTCTTGATAATTACGTTAAACAAAGACTTCTAATCAATATATTAATAGAACTAGAAATTATAGTTATAGATCTAGTAGAGCTTGACTTAAATAAAAAAGATATAAAAAGTTTATTTAGTAAAATTACCTACAATCTAATATACAAAACAATAAAAAAAATCATTTACTGTGAACAAATTTATTACATAAATCCACCTAATCAATTTAATTGCAATTATAATAAGCTATTTTTCGAAGATAATCAGTGTATTACAGAAAACTTATTTATCTATTTAATATTTGGATCAAATCATATCGATCATAAGATCTTTCAGTTTGATATTAACAAAACACCTAAATACCATGTGAAAAATTTATTTGAGAACTTTATAATACAAATAAGTAATGCAGTAATCTTTAATTTTTTAGAGAACAATAAATCTTTAAAAAATATATACAAGATACTAATCGATAAAAATCTGTGCAATAAAAATTATAAATCTATACGCAATATTTCTAAATTTCAGAACAATCTATATAGCTATAATTGGCTTAACAAGTATGTTTTCTTTCCCCAAAATATATATTGCAATCAATGTAAAGTCTGGCTCTTTAGCTCTAAAGGTTTAATCTATCGGTATATTTACTCTAATAGATATCTAAATTATATCAAATTATCTAACTCACAAATTAGTGCCCTCATCTATTTAGAAGTACAGGACTATTTTATACCTAAAATAAATTACTTAATTCAATTACTTGGTAAACTCATCATCTATTTAATATTAGATATTATTAGAACAAGCACTCAAATAATTTTAAATCAAATTATAATAAGACTTAATAATTCTAATAAATGAACAAATCAAATTTTAATAAATCCAACTAAAAATAACCCAGATATCTTAAGACTATGAATGATACAAATAAAGATCTGATACACCTAAAAAAGATTGCCGATCTAACGGATTTATCATCCATAAAACAACAAACAGACTTAATAAATCGTCTTAGTCAAAGTTGTGACGGATTAATGATGCTACTTGAATTATTAATTAAAAGACAAACACAGAAATCATTAAAAATATCATATACAGATAGTATTATCTTGAAATATATCTATAACTGTAAAATAGACACATTTAAAAAAAAATTAAATCATTATCTGGCACAGGGTATTGTAGAACTGGACTCTGAACATAATATAGACTATACCCCATTGTATCAATCATTAGCCTCTAATAATTTCAAAAATGCAAATAAATTAACGCAGAAATACCTAAACAAATTGGCTCAATTAAATCAAGATAATAAGCGTCAATGGTTATATTTTACAGATATTTTTAATATACCTAATAAAGATATAATAACGATAGACCGACTTTGGAACATATATTCATTTGGTAAGTTTGGTTTTTCCATACAAAGAAAAATATGGCTATATCATAATAAAGATTGGGAAAAATTTTGGCATACAATAGGATGGAAAGTTAATAAAAAAAATTTAAGATATCCTCATGAATTCATATGGAATAATAATGCACCTCTAGGACATTTACCGTTGTTTAATCAGATTAGAGGCGTACAAGTTCTAGCATCTTTATATATACACCCGGCTTGGGAAATAGAAAAAAGTGTAATTAATAATTAAGAAGTCATTAGCTTGCACAAAGTCATAACTTTAATAAAATGCTCAAATAAAAAATCTGAATCATGAGACCCTGGACTAGCTTCAGGATGATATTGAACAGAAAATGCAGGCTTAATTTTATGTGCTACGATTGAAATAGTTCCATCATTTAAATTATAACCAGAAACCTGTAGTAAACTATTACTTCCTTGAGTATTATAAATTACATAACCATGATTTTGGCTTGTAACTTTCACAGTATCATGCAAGCCAGAAGGGTGGTTTAAACCACGATGACCAAAACTAAGCTTATACGTATTAGTCCCAGCAGCTAAACTTAACAGCTGGTGACCTAAACAGATTCCAAAGACAGGAATATTTAAGCTAATTAACTTTTGAATAATAGAAATTTTCTGTTTTTCGATTGACGCTGGATCGCCCGGCCCATTAGATAATAAAATACCATCCGGCTTCAAAGCTATAATCTTCTCATAGCTCGTATCAAAGGATACAACTTGCACAGAACATCCATGGCTAAAAAGCCTATTTAAAATATTAAACTTGACCCCATAGTCTATAACAACAACCTTTAATGGATTAACAGGTAGCTGTTTTTTCTTATCAAAAATATAAGTAGATAAAGTTGGCAAATCAGGTGACCACTGATAATTTCTCCTTGTAGTGATATCATTAACCATTCTAGATAAGTAAGAAGACTTAAATGATCTTATAATAGAAAGAAGCTCAATAGATATTAATCTTTGACTTGAAATACATCCAATCATAGCACCTTTACTTCTAATAATTTTAGTAATATATCTAGTATCTACTCCAAAAATATGTGGAATTCGGTATTGAATCAGATAAGACACTAAAGAAGATTTGCTACGCCAATTACTTGATTGAATACAAATATTCTTACATATTAGTCCTTTAATACAAGAACGATCAGACTCAATATCTGTAAGATTCACACCCGTATTACCAATTTCTGGATAAGTAAATAGGAGTATTTGATTGTAATAACTAGGATCAGTTATAATCTCCTGATACCCAGTCATTCCTGTGTTAAAAACCACTTCACCTGTGGATCTAAAAGTATTAAAAAAAGACCAACCACGATAGACGCTACCATCTTCTAAATATAGAAATGAAATATCTCTCTTCATTTGCATAATATCTGATCTCAAAAGTAAAGAATAAAATAGATAGCTGTAAAAAATTTACTATATGCTATCTATTAATTAGAATATTTAATCTGAAATATTTTACCAACCTTGCTCAGACTGATTCAATACATAATGAGCAACATTATCAATATCTTCATCTGTTAATCTTCCACCAAAAGCCGGCATCGCATTTTTGCCATTTTTAACTTGTGTAGTTATTGCTGCAATACTATTCATGCCATTTTCTTCTAGAGCGTCTTGCTTTAGAGTCTTCTCTGGCATAATGGCATTATTCCCACCAGCATGACAGGCTGAACAATTTGCAGAAAAAATTTGTTCACCTGATGCTAAATCAAAGGCTGAGACAATCTGAACTGTACAGATTAACATGAAAGTAAAAATGAGTAACAATAACGCTGGTACTTTTTTCACTAATTTCTCCTTGTAAATTTTAATATTTTCTTGAATTAAGTATAAACGATTCAATCTATAGGTTCGCTATTACCTAAAAAATATGCAGACACTCATTTTTTAATAGTATATTTTACCTCCACCCCATTTCTCGGATGCAATTTTAGGTTGAATTAAAATATGACCAGCTATAGCAAATAGATCATCATCAGTTAAATTTCGCATTTTAGGAAAACTTTCAGCACTTTTAATACTTGGATGTAATTCAGCAATAGAAGATTCTCCATCATAACTTAAAGGATCTTTCATATAATCAACAAGACTAATCAAATTATTCCTTGATGGTGTCGCTAAACTTAATGATTCAGGATCTAAACCAACATTAGGATTCGTCTTAGTAACTCCTCCATTATGACATTGTGCACAAACATTATTAAATAACCTTTTACCTCTTTTCACTTGCTCAGGAGTTAAAATGACAGTCTGGCCATCCTGCTTTAGTTGAACTGTTCTCGTATATTCATCTAACTCCAAAGCATTAATGCTATTTAGTGGTAAACCAAATAAAACAAATATAGATAATAAAGAAATGATTTTTGCTAACATAGATTAACCTCAAATGTTTTAAATTTTTCTTAAAAGACTTTATATCTATCCTTAGATACTCATAGATTATTACTCATGTACATATAGGACATTTTTTTACATAATAAAAATATATATAAGATTCAATACAATAAAAGTAATTAAGATGAATTAAGGATAGTATAAATTCAAAAGCTGAAGAATTTTCAACTTCAATTTTGTCCTAGGGACTATTAAATCAATAAAACCATGATCAAATAAATATTCCGACGTTTGAAAATTAAGAGGTAAATCCTGACGAATGGTCTGCTCAATAACTCTACGTCCCGCAAAAGCAATTAAAGCATTGGGTTCGGCAATAATTAAATCACCTAACATAGCAAAACTAGCTGTCACACCACCAGTTGTCGGTGATGTCAAGACTGACAAATATAATAAATTCTGCTCTTTATGCTTATAAAGTGCAGACGAGACTTTAGCCATTTGCATTAAACTTAGCATGCCTTCTTGCATTCTAGCACCGCCAGAAGCACACATAATAATTATAGGTAGTTTCTGGAAAGTTGCTATCTCAATCAATCTAGCTAGCTTTTCGCCGACAACTGATCCCATACTACCACCCATAAAACGAAAATCCATGACACCTAACGCAACTCTTATATTTCCTATTTTTCCTAAACCAGTTTGCACAGCATCATGCAAACCCGTCTTAAATTTCATATCTTGCAATCTTTTACTATACAATTTCTTATCGGCAAATCCTAATGGATCTGTTGAAGATAAATAGCTATTTAAAGGTTTCCACGACTCTGGCTCAATTATCTGTTGAATTCTATCATGGCTCGAGGTAGGAAAATGATGCATACATTGTGGACAAACTCTTGAATTTTTTTTTAACGTCTTATGATACATTAAAAAACCACATTTATCACATTTAATCCATAGACCGTCTGGTATATTTAATTTAATTTTTTTTACATTCTGCTTAGAAATTATATTGCGTTTTATAAGTAACCAATCAGATAAAGACATTCTTTTATTTGTTTGTAATTGTATAAATTGAAAACAATTAGCTACTATTATATTAAGTAAAGTATTTAATTTCTAATAGTTTTATCTTTTTGACTAACGAACAACAGTGCTGCAGTAATAGGTACTACAACTATTACTGCACCTAAAATTAGACTATTTAAAAAACTTGATAGTGATGGAGTCATTGTTTTTAACCTATTATATTAAATTATATCATGACTGATTAAATCATCAGATACTAAATTTTTAGTATGAACTAAAGAATTTGATAACCATATTATGATAGAAATTAACTACCGATAGACCGTATCTTCATATTCTATAATATTCAATAGCCATTAAGATTGCCACTTTAATACAACAGTTCCCCAAGTTAAACCTGCACCAAATCCAGACATGACAATTAAATCACCTTGAGATATCAAAGAATCTTCAATAGCTTCATCTAAAGCTAAGGGGATAGAAGCTGCTGATGTATTTCCATATTTAGCTAAATTAGAAATAACTTTATCTAAGGGAATCATTAATCTAGATGCAACTGCTTTTAAGATTCTCGCATTTGCCTGATGTAATAGTAACCAATCAACCTGAGCAACAGATAAATTTAAAGAGTTTAAGCAAAACTGAATACTCTCTGGTACTCTCGAAACGGCAAACTTATAAACCTCTTTACCGTTCATGGTGATTGTATTAAATCGACCATATAAACCATTATGAATAGAATTTCTCCAAGAATCAACCATATCATAGTGAATATTAAGTTGATCATATTTTTTTCCATCAGTATTTAGCTTAAATCCTAAAACGCTATTATTTATAACTGATGAAGACTGTAAAATAACAGCACCTGCACCATCACCGAAAAGAACACAAGTCCGCCTATCAGACCAGTCTGTCCATTTAGATAATATATCTGCACCAACGACTAACACATTAGAGAATGTACCGTTCTGGATAAATTGAGAGGCTGTCACCATAGCTACTATAAAGCCTGAACAAGCAGCAGTAATATCAAATGCGACGGCATTATCAGCGCTGATTTTAGCTTGTAATTGACTAGCGCTACCAAATAAATCATTTGGCGTTGATGTAGCCAAAATAATTAAATCTATATCTTTTGGATCCATCTGAATTTTGTGCATAGCTCTATCAGAAGCTAAAGCTGCGATATCAATTAATGAAGATGACCCAGAAACAACTCTTCTTTCTTTAATTCCCGTTCTACTATATATCCATGCATCAGACGTATCAACAAAGGTACTAATTAAATCATTACTTATAGATAAATTTGGTACAGCAGAACCTGTTGCAAGCAATTTAACTCCTTGTTTAATCGATAAATCCATGCTACTTTTAAAATACAATTGAATGATAGAACCAATAATTATCTAATTAATGTTTTTATTTTTTTTCTTAGAATACATCAAAGAAATATAAAGCCCGGAAATCTAAACAAATATAATTCACTAAAATTGCTGCTACTTTCCAGTCCTGACAATATAGAATGTTTATACTTATAATTTTTCCGAGCCTAATAAAATTATATCATTATCTAAATAAAGACACAACCACTTTAAATCAAAGAGAAGACTTATATTACGACATACCTTGAATTATAAAGTCAAAATACGGAGAAATAATCTCACAATCTTCAAAAGATAGAAGATCCAAAGTAGCCTCTTTTAAACACTGTATAGCATCCACCATACCTAAGATAGGAACGCCTAAAGAATTATACATCTCTTTAACACCTATGAGACCTATTCTCTCAATCGACTGCTTGTCTCCAGATAATAGGCCATAAGTAATTAAACGTAGATACCAACCATAATCTCGTAGACATAAAGATCTTCTACGCGATCCTTCCGCATTACCACCCGGTGCTATATATTCGGGATAAATCTTAAAAATAGCTTTACTGGCATTCTGAATAATACTCAGCTCTTTGTCTCTTAATAATAAACTTAACCTTATTCTATCCTCACCTGTTCGCAAATAACTTTGGATCGTTTGCAACTCTCCAATAGTAGGATATCGTAATTCATTATCTGCTTCTATAATAATTTGACTCACTAAACTCATATGACTTTATAAATTATTTAATATAAGAGTCTGTATAATAACAATGTCCCCTCTGCTGTATTTATCAATTAATACCTATTAGAAGTAAAGATACAATACATCAGGAAAAAAACGATTAATCTCGATAAGAAAACCGGCTGTAAAAGTTAGCCAAATAAACGCTATAACTGGTGCTGTCGATAAATATTTAATTAGATTATTATCCATAACGATTTAATAAAAAAAAGAATAGACGTTACTTAACGTGGTGAAATAGTAATGTCATCATTATCTGCTAAAAAATTTCCACTGGTGAACTCTTGCCAAGCAGCAAGAGGCCATGTAAATCCAGAAGCTGAGAACTTTAAAGCTAAGGGTACGTCTATAACGATTTCTTTTTCAACCGGTTTTTTTTCTTTAGAAATAGCTTGTAGGTAGCCTCTTCCGACCCAACCTATCCAACCTGTAATGTAAATAAAAAGTAAACCAGGAAAAATAAATTCTCCAGCATGATTCCATCTACCATCTGTAACTAAATGAGGTAAGCCATCTGCTCCACAAAGTAAACCTGCCTTACCATAATTATCAAATCGTTTTTTTGTTTTATCAATTTGCTTTTGTATAGCTAAAAAAGGAGGTGTTGACTGATCATATTGTGCTAAACGAACTTCTAATTTTTTTACACTGTTATTTAAACGCTTTGCAAATGCTGGTGAGTCTTTACAAAGCTGTAAGCCAGCCACATCTGCCGAAGAAACAAGTGGATTAAAAAGTAATAAAACAGCAATCATTAAAGACATATAAGACAACTTTTTCAAAATAATTTCTCCCTCAAAATATAATTGAATAGAACATAACAAATAGTTGCTTTTTAAAAACTATCTGAAAAGATATTAACATAGATTATATCTTTTCTATATTTGTGTTAACATTTTATGAATATAATTTAATAGAATAACAATATTTATAAAGAAAGCATTAAGTAAAATGAATTTTTGGAAAACTTTATGGCGAAAATATCAAGGGACTTCGCAAGTTTCAAACAATACAAAAAATATTCATTATCATACAATTATTCAAGATTTCCATTACAAAAATAAAAAAATAACAATTTTTTTAAACACGAATAAGGAAATTAATTTGTACGCACTAGAAAAGTTATGCGATACTGTTGGTTGGGTAAGAAGACCTCTAAAAAAAGTTAAATTAGCTATTGATAATAGTCTAATAATTTTCTCCTTATTTTATACAGAAAACAAAGAAAAAAGACTTATTGCTTTCGCAAGAGCAACTTCTGACAACACCTTTAATGCTACTATTTGGGATGTTGTAGTTCACCCACAATTTCAAAGACAAGGCTTAGGTAAAATTCTCATTAATGAAATTATAAACCATCTTCGTTCTGCAGATATTAATACTATAACACTGTTTGCAGATCCACATGTAGTGAAGTTCTATAGAGACTTAGGGTTTATCTCAGATCCCGATGAAGTCAAAGGTATGTTCTGGTATCCTAACTAACTTATAGATAGACAAACATAATAAAAACTCTTATAATTACTGAAGCTAAGTCGGGATATAGCGCAGTTTGGTAGCGCGCCTGCTTTGGGAGCAGGATGTCGCAGGTTCAAATCCTGCTATCCCGATTCAATGATTAAAAAGCGCAAGATATTAAAACTTAGCTTTTTATATCTTTTATTCTAGATAAATTTTTTAATGCAGTAATATAATCTTTATTATAACTTAAAGACACTTTATAATATAATTCCGCTAAATAGTATTGATTCATCTTATCATAGACAAATCCTATTATATTAAAATACTCATGCATCCTTGTTAGGGGTATTGTCACCTGAGATTCTAACAAATAAATAGCTCGGAGCCAACGCTTTTTGTGTAATAAATACTTTACATAAGCAAATAGTTGATTTATGTCCCGACTTTCCATATTCTCTAATATTTTATTTTTAGCGAATAATTCAAATATACATATTTTATAAAGCTGAAAAGTAATAAACAAGGAGAAGGATAATAAAAACATTAATAAGATGAAAAAATATAAATATGGCATAGAATATTCAAGAATTTTTTCTCACTAAAGAGATAAGACAATCACATAAAATTTACACACGTTTTAAAATATGATATATTGTCTAAGACTAATTTAACTAATATAAAAATATTATTATGAATAGATCATATACTTATAAAAAAAATTATAAAAAGAACAAAATTTCTGGATTCAGAAAATTCATGAAAACATATAAAGGACGTAAAATTATAAGAACTAAACGAAATAAAAAACGCAAGATCCTTGGATAAAAAAAAATTTTTAAGAGAAACTCATTTTAGATATTGAACTATTTCGTCTCAGTGGTCTTGTTACTAGTTCTAAAATATCTCTAGCGTTACTAAAACCATGAATAGAAGAAAAAGTAAACTCAACAGACCACTTAGTATTAATACCCCGAGCCTCCAGTGGATTAGCATAGGACATTCCTGTAATAACTAAATCAGGCTTAAGATCCTTAATCCGATCGAGTTGATTATAGTTGTCGGGCTTTTCAACGATTTTAGGTAACATAACATTCATTTCAGAACATGTTGATTTTAATAGATCTAACTCAGCTTTTTGATATCTTTTGTCCATATAAGGTATGCCTATTTCATAGACAATCATTCCACAACGAATTAAAAAACGCGCTAAAGAAATCTCCAATAGATTATCTCCCATGAAAAATACTGATTTACCTTTAATTAAAGCAATATAATCATCTAATGTCGACCACACATCTTTTTCTCTTTGAAATAGACCCTTAGGCTCTACTTCAAAGACTTCACAGATTTTTTCAATCCAAGCTCTTGTACCATCAGGGCCTATAGGAAAAGGTGCTACAATTAATCTAGCTTTTCTTCTACGCATCAATGTCGTTGCTGTACGACTTAAAAATGGATTTATACCAACAACATAATCGCCAGGCGATATAATTGGTAAACTAGTATAATTATTAGAGGGCAACCATCCAGATACAGATATACCTTGCTGCTCTAACTCTAAAGTTATTTGATTTGTTACAGTATTAGGCAAAGACCCAAAAATCACTATAGACATTGTTCGATCTATTAAATTTATTAACCCAGAATTTTTACCTCTACATCTCTGCGCTAAAGCAGAAAGCACAGTATCTTCTCCTTGAGTAAAAGCATAATCTAAACCATTTGCTCTAGCGACAACGATGGGGATAGAAATCTCTGCCTCTATTTTTGGCGCTAAACCTTCGAGATCCATCTTAATAATTTCCGTAGTACATGTACCTATCCAAAAAATGACGCTAGGATTACGATCTTTTTTTATTTGCAAGCATAAACGCTTCAATTCTTCGTAGTCATTTAACTGAGCTGAGATATCTCCTTCTTCCAATTCAGCCATAGCATAACGAGGCTCTGCAAATATCATTACTCCCATTGCATTTTGCAAGAAATACCCACATGTTTTTGTACCTATAACTAAAAAGAAGCTATCTTCAATCTTTTGATATAACCATGAGACACAACTAATAGGACAAAATGTGTGATAGTTCCCTGTTTCACACTCAAAAGCCAAATCATCTTTAATTTCAATACTTTTTGTTAAAGCCATATAAATTATTATTACTCAATAGTGATTAAATCTAAATCTTGCTGATGAACTACTTCTTCAATATTTCTCCCCGGATTTAAATAAAAATCTGACAAAAGATCAAATAAATCTCTATCTGAGGACTCCTTAGGTATTACACCTTCTGGTCTAGATATTAATTGGTCGGCAATATTGAGATAATAATTACAGACGTAATTAAGATTCTTACTTTGCTCCGCCATTTCAAATAAAGTTTTACCTTTTACGCGGGAGACTCTAATATCTTCAATCAAAGGTAAAATTTCTAAGACAGGCATGGGAACACAGTCAATATATTTATCAATTAAATCACGCTTAGATGTTCTATTACCAATTAAACCAGCTAATTTCAGAGAGTGAGTCCGTGCTTTTTCCCTTACAGAAGCAGCTATTCTGTTAGCCGCGAATAAAGCATCAAAACCATTATCCGTAACAATTAAGCAATAATCTGCATAATTTAAAGGAGCAGCAAAACCGCCACAAACAACATCTCCTAATACATCAAAAAGAATAACATCATACTCATCAAAAGCGTTTAACTCTTTTAAAAGTTTAACTGTTTCTCCAACAACATACCCCCCACAGCCAGCACCAGCTGGAGGGCCTCCTGCTTCAACGCAATCGACATTGCTGTAACCTTTATAAATTACATCTTCTGACCAAACATCTTCGTAATGATAATCCTTTAATTGTAACGTGTCTATAATAGTAGGTATTAAAAAACCAGTCAAAGTAAAAGTACTATCATGCTTTGGATCACAACCTATCTGAAGTACTCGCTTTCCTCGTAATGACAGAGCAACGGAAATATTGCAACTTGTTGTCGATTTACCTATACCACCTTTACCATAAACTGCTAATTTCATAAACTCTTAGAATAAAAATGTCAATTTATTTAATATAAATTAAAACACAATAAAGGGTATTTATAAAAAGTTTTATGTACTTCAGAATTTTATGTAAAAAAATTAAGTCTTGACATTGAGCTACCTTCCCAAGAAGCTTCCTTCTTAGTATTCTTGCCGCTGTAGCATTTAACAACCGAGTTCGAGATGGATCGGCGTGGGTCTACTACGCTATAAATGTCAAAACATATAACTATATGAATCTAGAATTCTTTTAAGTTTTCGATCTGTTAGTACATTTCAGCTGAATATATTACTATACTTACACTTAATGCCTATCAAACGGTTAATCTTACCGTGATCTCTCCTGTTAAAAACAGAAAGAGTACTCATCTTGAGGCTAGCTTCCCACTTAGATGCTTTCAGCGGTTATCTAATCCGTACTTGGCTACCCAGCGTTTACTGTTGGCACAATAACTGGTACACCAGAGGTACGTCTCTCCCGGTCCTCTCGTACTAAGGAGAGCTCCTCTCAATACTCTTGCGCCTACACCGGATATGGACCGAACTGTCTCACGACGTTCTGAACCCAGCTCGCGTACCGCTTTCATGGGCGAACAGCCCAACCCTTGGGACGTACTACCGCCCCAGGATGCGATGAGCCGACATCGAGGTGCCAAACCTCCCCGTCGATGTGAACTCTTGGGGGAGATCAGCCTGTTATCCCTAGAGTAACTTTTATCCGTTGAGCGACAGCCCTTCCACTCGGTACTGTCGGATCACTAAGACCGACTTTCGTCTCTGCTTGACTTGTAAGTCTCGCAGTCAAGCTTCCTTATGCCTTTATACTCTACGACTGATTTCCGACCAGCCTGAGGAAACCTTTGTACGCCTCCGTTACTCTTTAGGAGGCGACCGCCCCAGTCAAACTGCCCGCCTGGAACTGTTTTTTGACCAGATAATGGTATTCAAAATTAGAATTCTAGTTTATTAAGAGTGGTATCTCATTGTTGGCTCTAATATATCCGCAAATATATCTTCTTAGCCTCCCACCTATACTGCGCAGAATAAACCCAAACTCAATTCCAAGCTACAGTAAAGCTTCATAGGGTCTTTCTGTCCTGGTGCAGGTAGTCCGCATCTTCACAGACAAGTCTATTTCGCCGAGTCTCTCTCCGAGACAGTGCCCAAATCGTTACGCCTTTCGTGCGGGTCGGAACTTACCCGACAAGGAATTTCGCTACCTTAGGACCGTTATAGTTACGGCCGCCGTTCACCGGGGCTTCAGTCATAAGCTTTGTCTTACGACTAACAAATTTCTTTAACCTTCCGGCACTGGGCAGGCGTCAGCCCCCATACATTGTCTTACGACTTCGCGGAGACCTGTGTTTTTGATAAACAGTCGCTTGGGCCTGGTTATTGCAACCCTACAAGGGCACCCCTTCTTCCGAAGTTACGGGGCTATTTTGCCGAGTTCCTTAGAGAGAGTTATCTCGCGCCCCTTAGTATTCTCTACTTACCTACCTGTGTCGGTTTAAGGTACAGGTATATATTATTTAAAATATTACAAGCTTTTCTAGGAAGTATGACGTAGATCACTTCAGTACCTTAGTACCTTGTACTCACTTTTTAGCTCAAGAAATTTTCAACTTTCCTTCATCACCTTATAAGTTTAAACCGGTAACCAACATCCGGATGATTTAGCCTTCTTCGTCCCTCGATATTAATAATATATAGTACAGAAATATTAATCTGTTGTCCATCGACTACGCTTGTCAGCCTCGCCTTAGGCCCTGACTCACCCTCTGTGGACGAACCTTCCAGAGGAATCCTTAGGTTTTCGGGGCATTGGATTCTCACCAATGTTTTCGCTACTCAAGCCGACATTCTCACTTCTGTTTCGTTCACATCCGCTCACGCTAATGCTTCATTCTAATACAGAACGCTCCCCTACCGATGTAAACATCCCACAGCTTCGGCAAAATACTTAGTCCCATTCATTTTCGGCGCAGAATCACTTGACCAGTGAGCTATTACGCACTCTTTAAAGGATTGCTGCTTCTAAGCAAACCTCCTGGCTGTCTATGCAATTTCACTTCCTTTATCACTTAGTATATATTTAGGGGCCTTAGCTGGTGGTCTGGGCTGTTTCCCTTTTGACAATGGAGCTTATCCCCCACTGTCTCACTGATTGGCTACACACTTAGTATTCAGAGTTTGCATCGATTTGGTACCGCTCTCGCAGCCCGCATCGAAACAGTGCTTTACCCCTAAGATTAAGCGCCAATCGCTGCGCCTCAACGCATTTCGGGGAGAACCAGCTAGCTCCGGATTCGATTGGCATTTCACCCCTAACCACAGCTCATCTGCTGATTTTTCAACATCAGTCAGTTCGGACCTCCACTTAGTACTACCTAAGCTTCACCCTGGCCATGGCTAGATCATCCGGTTTCGGGTCTATAAATAATGACTTTATGCTCTATTAAAGCTCGCTTTCACTATGGCTTCGACATCCTCTGTCTTAACCTGCCAATACCTATAAGTCGCCGGCTCATTCTTCAACATGCACGAAGTCAAACGATTAGTCGTTCTCCCACTGCTTGTAGGCTTACGGTTTCATGTTCTATTTCACTCCCCTCCCGGGGTTCTTTTCACCTTTCCCTCACGGTACTGTTACGCTATCGGTCACTCAGGAATATTTAGCCTTACGAGGTGGTCCTCGCTAATTCATGCGGGGTTTCACGTGTCCCACATTACTCGGGATTCAGTCTAAATACTCAATATTTTTGACTACAGGATTATCACCTTCTTTGATATACTTTTCCAAGTATTTCATCTAATATCTTGTACTACCTTAACTGTCCCACGACCCTGCCAAGATTTTTCTCAACAGTTTAGGCTGGTCCCTTTTCGCTCGCCACTACTATGGGAATCGCTTTTGCTTTCTTTTCCTTTAGCTACTAAGATGTTTCAGTTCACTAAGTTCGCTCTTTTTCACCTATATATTCAGTGAATAGTTTAAAAAGTTTCCTTATTCGGGTACCTTCGAGTCGTAGCTTACTTCCAGCTCATCGAAGAGTTTCGTCGGTAGTCACGCCCTTCATCGCTTCTGAGTGCCAAGGTATTCACCGTAAGCCCTTACTTACTTAAACGAGTTTTTCATACAATTTCAAATAGCTTATAAAATATAAATATCTTTGGAGATAAGCGGACTCGAACCGCTGACATCTGCCTTGCAAAAGCAGCGCTCTACCAGCTGAGCTATATCCCCTCGTTTTTATATAGTATTTACGTGTGGGTTATCCTGGATTTGAACCAGGGACCTCACCCTTATCAGGGGTGCGCTCTAACCGACTGAGCTAATAACCCTATATTGAAACGATCTTGAGAATGTTATCTTCCCTAAAAGGAGGTGATCCAGCCACACCTTCCAGTACGGCTACCTTGTTACGACTTCACCCCAGTCACTAGCTCGACCTTAGACGCCCCCCTCCAAAAAGGTTAAGGTAACGGCTTCGGGCTTAGCCAACTTCCATGGTGTGACGGGCGGTGTGTACAAGGCCCGGGAACGGATTCACCGCCGTATAGCTGACCGGCGATTACTAGCGATTCCACCTTCATGTAGGCGAGTTTCAGCCTACAATCCGAACTGAGACTATGTTTACGAGATTTGCTTATTTTTACAAATTTGCTGCTCTTTGTCATAGTCATTGTAGCACGTGTGTAGCCCAGAACATAAGGGGCATGCTGACTTGACGTCATCCTCACCTTCCTCCGGTTTGTCACCGGCAGTATTTTTAGAGTCCCCAACTAAATGATGGCAACTAAAAACAAGGGTTGCGCTCGTTGCGGGACTTAACCCAACATCTCACGACACGAGCTGACGACAGCCATGCACCACCTGTGTTCGTATTCCCGAAGGCACTTTTCTTTCTCAAGAAAATTTACGACATGTCAAGTTCTGGTAAGGTTCTTCGCGTTGCATCGAATTAAACCACATGCTCCACCGCTTGTGCGGGCCCCCGTCAATTCCTTTGAGTTTCACTCTTGCGAGCATACTTCCCAGGCGGGATACTTAACGCGTTAGCTACGATACTGCACGGATCGATACGCGCAACATCTAGTATCCATCGTTTACAGCTAAGACTACTGGGGTATCTAATCCCATTCGCTACCTTAGCTTTCGTCTCTGAGTGTCAGTAATGGCCTAGTAAAGCGCTTTCGCTACTGGTGTTCTTCCCAATATCTACGCATTTCACCGCTACACTGGGAATTCCCTTTACCCTTACCATACTCTAGCGTAATAGTTTCTACCGCTTGCTTAAAGTTGAGCTTTAATATTTAACAGCAGACTTATTAAGCCACCTACAGACTCTTTACGCCCAGTGATTCCGGATAACGCTTGCATCCCCCGTATTACCGCGGCTGCTGGCACGGAGTTAGCCGATGCTTATTCTTTAGGTACCGTCATATCTTCTTCCCTAAAAAAAGAGGTTTACAACCCACAGGCATTCTTCCCTCACGCGGTATTGCTCCGTCAGGCTTTCGCCCATTGCGGAAAATTCCCCACTGCTGCCTTCCGTAGAAGTCTGGGCCGTATCTCAGTCCCAGTGTGGCTGATCATCCTCTCAAACCAGCTACTGATCGTCGCCTTGGTAAGCTTTTACCTTACCAACTAGCTAATCAGACGTGAGCTCATCTTCGGGCAGATTAACCTTTTCACTCTTAAGCATATGGGGCATTAGCAGTCGTTTCCAACTGTTGTTCCCCTCCCAAAGGTAGATTCTCACGTATTACTCACCCGTCCGCTACTAAAGTATAAACTTCCGTACAACTTGCATGTGTTAGGCATACCGCCAGCGTTCATCCTGAGCTAGGATCAAACTCTTCATTGTATCCAGAATAGGAATATAATTTATTTGATTTTTTTATAACTAGAAACAAATATAATTGTTTAAGAACCAATTGTCAACCCCCTAAAAAAAGATAATTAAAAAAAGAATAAACTTATAGATTCATAACAATCCGGTAATAACTCGGTTCCTTCGATTGCAATTTAATTCTTATGCTAGTATGAAAATATCTAAAAATTATCAAGACAAACAAGCGTGAAATATAATATCGATTAATATAAAAGTATCTGTGTAATAATCATCTAGATATAAATAAAATAAATGCATAGAATAAAACTCTAATAGCAAAAAAGTAAAAAAACGATTCTACAGATTTACTAGATAAAAGGAGAAGATTGCATTGGAAGATCAAAAAGAAAAAATATTAATTGTTGATGACGAAACAAGTATAAGACGTATTTTAGAGACTAGACTTTCTATGATCGGATACAATGTGATAAGTGCTGCTGACGGAGAAGAAGCTCTATTAACTTTTAGAAAAGAATATCCAAATTTAGTAATCCTTGACGTCATGATGCCTAAATTAGATGGCTACGGTGTATGCCAAGAATTAAGAAAAGAATCTGATGTACCTATTATAATGTTAACAGCTTTAGGTGATGTATCCGATAGAATTACAGGTCTAGAACTAGGAGCTGACGATTACGTAGTTAAACCATTTTCGCCCAAAGAACTTGAAGCTCGTATACGTTCTGTGCTACGTAGAGTAGATAAAGTAACAATAAATAACAATATTCCTAGTTCCGGGATTATCAACATAGGCTTCTTAAAAATCGATACAAACAAAAGACAAGTATACAAAAATAATGAACGCATCAGATTAACAGGTATGGAATTTAGTCTTTTAGAATTATTAATTAGTAAAGCTGGAGAACCCTTCTCAAGATCATCTATTCTAAAAGAAGTATGGGGGTATACTCCAGAAAGACATGTGGATACACGTGTAGTAGACGTACACATATCCAGACTAAGAGCCAAGCTAGAAGATGATCCAAGTAATCCTGACTTAATATTAACAGCCAGAGGTACAGGATACTTATTTCAAAGAATCAACGATAAAATTGCTAAATAAAAATTAAATCAAAAATAATTGTTACTATACCTAATTTCAGTCTAATATACTTGAGTGAACTTACAGAACTATAACAAAATATTTCGTTAAGTAAATACAATTTTCTAGAAATTACCTTTATAATCTTAGTAACCGTAAAGAAAAGTAAAGTTATGTTTAAGCATGCTGATACTTAATAGACTTATCTATTTTCTTTATTAATATAATTACTAAGCCCCACTCTGGAGAGTTTACTTATGACTATAGCAATTGGACAAGAAAAAAACCGTGGATGGTTTGATCTTATTGATGATTGGGTAAAAAGAGACCGGTTTGTATTCGTTGGATGGTCAGGTCTACTTTTATTTCCGTGTGCCTACCTGTCACTAGGCGGCTGGCTAACAGGTACAACATTTGTCACTTCATGGTACACACATGGATTAGCGAGCTCATATTTAGAAGGATGTAATTTTTTAACTTCAGCAGTGTCTACTCCTGCTAATAGTATGGGCCATTCTCTACTTTTACTATGGGGACCAGAAGCACAAGGCGATTTCACACGCTGGTGTCAAATTGGTGGTCTATGGTCCTTTATAGCTCTGCACGGGTCTTTTGGACTAATTGGCTTTTGTTTAAGACAATTTGAGATTGCAAGACTCGTAGGATTAAGACCCTACAATGCGATAGCTTTCTCTGGACCTATATCAGTTTTTGTGTCAGTTTTCTTAATGTATCCCCTAGGTCAAGCCAGCTGGTTCTTTGCTCCTAGCTTCGGAGTTGCTGCAATTTTTAGATTCTTACTATTCCTACAAGGGTTTCATAATTGGACATTAAATCCTTTTCATATGATGGGCGTAGCTGGCATACTCGGTGGTGCTCTACTCTGCGCTATTCATGGTGCAACTGTACAGAATACAATTTTTGAGGATGGAGATGCAGCCGATACATTTAGAGCTTTTACCCCTACTCAATCTGAAGAAACTTATTCCATGGTTACAGCAAACCGTTTTTGGTCACAAATTTTTGGAGTAGCTTTTTCTAACAAAAGATGGCTTCATTTCTTTATGCTTTTCGTACCAGTAACTGGGATGTGGACAAGTGCCTTTGGCATTGTTGGACTAGCTTTAAATTTAAGAGCTTATGATTTTGTTTCACAAGAATTAAGAGCAGCTGAAGACCCAGAGTTTGAAACTTTTTATACAAAAAATATACTACTAAATGAGGGAATACGTTCTTGGATGGCAGCACAAGATCAACCTCATGAAAACTTTATATTCCCTGAGGAGGTTTTACCACGTGGAAACGCCCTTTAATACAAACGCCGAGATTGGCGGAAGAGATCTTGAATCAACTGGCTTCGCCTGGTGGTCAGGCAACGCTCGATTAATTAATGTTTCTGGGAAACTACTTGGTGCTCATGTAGCCCATGCGGGTGTTATCGTATTTTGGACAGGAGCGATGACTCTGTTTGAGGTTGCACATTTCTTACCAGAGAAACCTTTATACGAACAAGGATTTATACTAATACCACATCTAGCTACACTCGGCTGGGGAGTAGGTCCTGGAGGAGAAATCAACAATATCTACCCCTATTTTGTTGTAGGCGTTCTACATTTAATATCTTCTGCTGTTTTAGGGTTCGGAGGATTATATCATTCTATTATTGGCCCTGACACATTAGAAGAATCATTCCCATTTTTTGGTTATGACTGGCGTGATAAAAATAAGATGACTACTATTCTAGGAATACATCTAGTATTGCTAGGTCTAGGATCTTTTTTACTAGTAATTAAAGCACTATTTGTGGGTGGAGTGTATGATACATGGGCACCCGGTGGTGGTGACGTAAGATTCATAAACAATCCAACACTAAATCCTTTAATTATTTTTGGATATGTTCTAAAATCACCTTTTGGTGGTGACGGATGGATCGTTAGCGTTAATAATATGGAAGATATTATTGGCGGACATGTGTGGATTGGTGTCGTTTGTATAACTGGTGGTGTCTGGCATATATTAACGAAACCATTTGCATGGGCAAGAAGAGCCTTCGTTTGGTCTGGTGAAGCTTATCTATCTTATAGCTTAGGCGCACTATCAATTATGGGCTTAACCGCTTCAAATTATGTATGGTATAATAATACGGCCTACCCAAGTGAGTTCTACGGACCTACTGGTCCAGAAGCTTCACAAGCGCAAGCTTTTACCTTCTTAGTAAGAGACCAAAGACTCGGTGCAAACGTCGCATCAGCGCAGGGGCCAACTGGTTTAGGTAAGTATTTAATGAGATCACCTAGCGGTGAAATTATATTTGGCGGAGAAACTATGAGATTCTGGGACTTAAGAGCTCCTTGGGTTGAACCATTAAGAGGACCTAATGGATTAGATTTAAATAAAATCAAGAATGATATTCAACCGTGGCAGGAGAGACGTGCCGCTGAATATATGACACACGCTCCCTTAGGTTCATTAAATTCTGTTGGCGGAGTAGCTACTGAGATCAACTCATTCAACTACGTTTCGCCTCGCTCATGGTTAACAACTTCACACTTTTTCCTAGGCTTTTTCTTATTTATAGGTCATCTATGGCATGCTGGTAGAGCTAGAGCTGCTGCAGCTGGTTTTGAGAAAGGAATTAATAGAGAAAACGAAGCCGTACTATCGATGCGACCTTTAGATTAAACTACTTTAATATAAAAAACTATCCTAAAAAAATTAGGATAGTTTTTTTATTCTTATAAAGAACAAAATATTTTTACTAAAACCCCATTAACAGTACTATAGATTTAGAAGTGAAGCTTTCATAGACGAAAATAAACATAAGTGCTAACATAGCTAAACGACCGTTCCAGTTTTCTGCACCATATGTAAATCCCCATATCCATCTATTTCGTAGATCATTATTCATTATTGCCAATCCAAATTAAATTAATAAATATCATAAAAATGAAACTCAATATACATTTATTATCTCATCCAATAATACAAAGCTTATCAAGCATGACTAATAATTCATCTCATTCGTACAATATAATGAATCAATACTTCAAGTACCTAGGATTCTTTATTATATATGAAACAATAAGAACCTGGGCAAAAATTCATAAATTAACAGTCAAAACCACTAAAGAAAAAAAAGACTCAATTATTATGGATCCGAAGGAGTCTTATACAATTATTTTTAATAATCTTAATTATGTAAATATGTTTCAAGAAATACAATCTATATTACCTAGACTAAACCTTAAACTAATAGAACAAGATGCCCAGCAACTAAAATTCTCTCAAGACACTAGGCAAAAAATATTGATTGTACATTATCAAATGGATATATCTTACATTAAATATATTCTAAATAATTTACATAATATACACAACTTTAAACTAGAGCAAATACGTATAGCTTGTGTCGAATGCCAGACAAGTCAACTCATTCAACTAGGAGAAACTTATAGTAACTTAACTATTTATACAACAAAAATTATTGATAAATAAAATTGATTACTCCACTTTTATTGCAGTGATCGAGAAAGTCCTATTATAATACTTTAAAAGACGATAGATCTTAATCACTAATAAATAGATTACCAACATAAACAAATATATGAGTATATTAACTAATTCTTTCAACCTTATTTTTACATCGATTGCTAACTTTTCTGAGATATACTTAATTTTAATTTTATTGAAACTTTCATTAGCTTGGTTCCCAACAGTTAATTGGTATAATGAACCATTCTGCTCACTAAATCGCCTAACAGATCCTTACTTGAAATTATTTCGAGGAACTATACCTATGATATTCGGCATGGATATGTCCCCTATGCTAGGCATTATTTTTCTACAATGTTTAATGGTTATTTTTAATAATATTAGAGTAGAAGCAACCATTTAACTTTTTGAATAAAATTGACTATATAAACTAGAAACAATATAATATTTACAGAAATATCAACTCTAATAAAAACATTTTAAGACCTATCCTACTAACAATGCTAAAAATTCGCTTAAAAAGATATGGTAGAAAAAAAAAAGCTGTATATAGAATTATCGTTATCGATAGCAAGAAAAAAAGAGATGGTAAAGCCTTAGAAGAAGTTGGCTTTTACAATCCATTTACAAAAGAGACAAAAATAAATATAGAAAGAATTAGCAATCGAATTATACAAGGAGCACAATTCACTGATACAGTAAAAAATATTGTAAGTAAATTAGGCAAAAATAATCCAGATCAATGAAAGAAGGCAATAAAGTTTTTGAAAAAATTTACTTTAAAAATTATATGGGGCAAACACGATATTGGCATTGCTATTGATCATATAGTAAAGCGGGGATATAGTCCATTAAGCTCTTATTTTTTTTGGCCATATAATGACGCATGGACTCAAATAAGAAAAGAATTAGAATCAAAACCATGGATATCTGAAGAAGATAAAATAGATTTACTTAACCAAACAACATTAGTTATTAATTATTGGCAAGAAAATAAACAAAACATATCTATTGATCAAGTTACGCGACTATTTCCTGAACTTATATTCTGTGGAGATTATTAATTTAAAGGCATCTTTAAGATAATTAGTCCTACTCGTATGACTAATCATCTTTATATATTATAAATAAAATAAATTATATGATACTCTCACTAAAAAATAGTAGATACAATGCGATAACTTACTTACGATCCTTCAAGAACACTTATCCTAAATCATTATATAAAAAACAATCATGCCTAAAAAATAGATTAAATAATATTGAAATATTAACTTTGATTAGCATCACGCTTAGATTATATAAGACACTCTATATAAAATTCAACACAACAAATCTTTTAAGGTACTATACTGCAAATAAAAAAAAGAGTGTTCTTTCCAAATATATACAATCCTATACATACATATCTAATAAACAAAATAACTTTACTCTTGACTTATACAGAAATGTAGAAAAAAAGATGGAGAATCCACTCAATTTAATAGAACTAAACTCTCTATATATTAATTATAAATTTTTGCGATCTAGGAATCCAGTCTATGTGTACTATAGAATAGATCATAAATCATGAATTCATATATACAAATCTATCACTTACAACACATTCTGTTGTTAAAATAATTGAGGCTATAGATGATGCGTTCTGAAGAGATAAACGTGTCACTTTAGCTGGATCAATTATGCCTTTGATATACATATTAACCATTTGATCGGAATCAGCATCATAACCAATATCAAAACTAGATAAAAGTAACTTTTCCAAAATTAAAGAACTATGATGACCAGTGTTTTCTACTATTGTGCACAAAGGTAAGGATAAAGCCTTAACAATAATATGAGCCCCCAACAGCTCATCTGACAATAAACATTCACGTGCCCATAAATTTAAATCAGAACTTAAATGCGCTAATGTAGAACCTCCTCCTGGAACAATACCTTCTTCTATAGCAGCTTTTGTAGCATTTATTGCATCTTCAAGACGTAATTTTTTTTCCCACATCTCAGTTGTAGTTGCAGCACCGACTTTAACAATAGCAACACCCCCAGTAAGCTTAGCTAACCTTGTCTTTAAAAGATCTTTTTCATAGGTATTACTACTAAACTCTATTTGCTTTCTAAGATTTACACAATGCATATTTACAGACTCACTATTATCGATAGCAATAATAGTCGTTCTGCTCTTTGATATTATTATCCGTTTTGCAGAACCTAAATCACTAATAGAAACTTTATCTAAGTTTAAACCAAAATCCTTAGAAATCACATTAGCATTAGTCAGTACAGCGATGTCCTCTAATACTGACTTTCTTTTATTACCAATACCAGGTATACGTACAGCAACAACATCTATAATACCTTTCAGTCGATTAATAATCAAAGTAGATAAAGCTTTTTGCTCAATATCTTCTGCCATAATTACAAGCGACCTGTTTGTAACTGCTACTTTTTCTAACAAAGGTATTAACTCTTCTTCTACCTTTGTGATTTTTTGATCTGTTAATAACACTAATGGATGGTCTTGCTGAATTTCCAATTGTGTAGAATTAGACAAAAAAGATGATGAAAAGTAACCTTTATCAAAACTAATTCCTTCAGACACTTCTAAAGAAGTCACCGTTGAATCTCCTTCCTCTACAGAGATAACTCCTTCCTGACCTACTTTTGTAATTGCACTAGCTATAATACGACCTATCTCATTATTATTTCCTGCAGAAACAGTGGCTATACTCACGATATCAACGATATCAACAATTGGCCGAGCTTTTTCAGCTATCTTTTTAACAACAAATTGTACAGACTTCTCTATGCCTTTCTTTATTAATATAGGATTAGCACCAGAAGAAATACTTTTAAGGCCTTCTTGAATAATTGCATAAGCTAAAATTGTAGAAGTTGTTGTTCCATCCCCGACAATCCCATTCGTTTTTAATGCAGCTTGCCTCATTAATATAACACCTATATTTTCAAGCTGATTTTTTACCTCTATTTCTTTTGCGATCGTAACACCATCGTTTACAACATGCGGTATATCTGACTTACGTGCTAATATAACATTTTTACCTTTTGGCCCTAACGTTATACCTACAGCTTTAGATAAAATAGACATACCTTGCTGTAATGACTTACGTGCATCATGACTATAAATCATTGCTCTATTCATCACCACTACATCCTTTAGCATGGTTGCTATAAACTTATCAAAATCACTAAAAAACTATAAAAAAATTAAAGTATAAAGTTAACAAAAAATCAACTAAAAATGCTTATTATTAAGATATAATAGTAGGCATAAAAACTTGCAGTTCAAGGGCTTGTAGCTCAGTGGACCAGAGCACGTGGCTACGAACCACGGTGTCGGGGGTTCGAATCCCTCCTTGCCCGATAACGCTACATTCTATATTCATTACTGAAAAGTGATAATCATGCAGACAATACGCGGCACAAAAGACATACTTCCAAAGGAGATTCAAGCTTGGCAAGATCTGTACTTTAAGGCTTTAGAATTATTTACCCTTTATAACTATTATGAAATTAAGACTCCAATAATAGAACAGACTGAAGTTTTTCTCAGAAGTGTTGGTAATGAGACAGACATTATAAGTAAGGAAATGTATCGCTTTAAAGATCAAGGTCAGAGAGATATTTGCCTCAGACCTGAAGGCACAGCCTGTATAGCGAGAGCTATAGCTAGTAATAAATTATATACAATAGAAAAGATACAGAAACTCTGGTACCTAGGACCTATGTTTCGATACGAAAGACCTCAAAATGGGAGACAAAGACAATTCCATCAATTAGGTCTAGAATGCATTGGCAGTGATACACCTATCGCAGATATAGAAGTAATTAATATTGCTCACAATCTATTACAGAGATTAGAAGTAGAAGATTACCATCTTCAGATTAATTCACTAGGAAATGAAGAAGAAAGACATACATACAGAATTGCTTTTACTGACTTTTTAAAAAAATATGAAAAAGATTTAGACGATGATTCAAAAAAAAGACTTCCTACAAATCCTCTTAGAATACTAGACAGTAAAAATAATAAAACTCAAGAAATAATACAAAAAGCCCCTTGTATAAGTAAATATTTAACAGCTTCATCACAAAGACATTTTGACACAGTAAAAGAATACTTAACTCTGCTACAAATTCCTTATAAAATCAATACAAAACTAGTTAGAGGTCTCGATTACTATAATCATACGGCGTTTGAAATCATTAGTAACAAATCAAATAATCAGAATACTCTTTGCGGTGGTGGCCGTTATAACAGACTAATCAAGCAGTTTGGCGGACCAGATATGCCTGGTGTAGGATGGGCAATAGGTGTCGAAAGATTACTTATGCTCAAAAGACCAACACAAGAGAAAAACTCAGAAAAATTTCGTTTTGAAATAATTACAGAGAACTCTGAAGGACAGAAAAAATCTTGTCACTTAATGCAAATCTTAACAGAGAACAGTATTCCATTTAATCTAAATTTAAATAATCAAAGACTAACAAAACAAATAAAAAAAGCAGTGAAAAATAAAAGTATCGGATGTATAATTATAGGAGATAACGAAGTCCAGGAGTCAACTATTACAATAAAATGGCTTACACAAAACTACCAAGAGACTATTCCATATCAATCAATAATTCCATACCTGAAAAATAAGATAAAGACACTAGAAAAGTTTGCAATCTATACAAAAATAGCGTGAACTGTTGTATTATGTTTTCATTGGGGTGTCGCCAAGTGGTAAGGCAGCGGACTTTGACTCCGCCACTCGCAGGTTCGAATCCTCCCACCCCAGTATAAAAATATTTAAACGAATAAAATAGACAAAAAAGAGAAAAATGCATTATATTCTCTATAGTCTATTCTTTTATTTAAGGTATAAAACACTATGGCTTATATTCAATTTATTAAAGGTATTAACGAAAATGTTATACCTAATATTCAACTAACAAGATCCAGAGATGGTAGTACGGGGACAGCAACCTTTCGATTTAACAATCCTGAGATTTTAACATCTAATATGCAAGATAAAGGAGATATTACTGGGATGTACATGAAAGATGAAGAGGGAGAACTTATTACTAGAGATGTTAATGCAAAATTTATTAATGGAAAACCTACCGCTGTAGAATCAATCTATATAATCAAAAGTCCCGAAGATTGGGATAGATTTATGCGCTTTATGGAAAGGTACTCTAATGAAAACAACTTATCATTCACTAAATCCACTAACTAACTATAAAAGTTGACAGAATTATATCATTAATAATATTACTAAATAAATCGGATGAAAATCTCTTGGCATTGCCTAAACAATATAATAGAATTAAAAAATATAAATATCAAAAAGATAACACATAAATTAACTTTAGCTGGCTTAGAGGTCGAAAATACTACCTATAATCATTTAACAACGGATACCTTTATACAAATAAACATTACGGCTAATAGACAGGACTTAAATGGTTTTATTTTCATTGCGAATGAGATCGCTGCCTTATTTAATTTACCAATAAACTTACCAAAGATAAGCGCGAATACCCAACTTCCATCCTTAACATTTAACTACAAATACATCATCAAGAATCTTAATATTAAAACTTCTCAAACAGAAAAGAAGTTATATTTCAGTCATCTAGAGATTAAAAGAACAGATACAATTCTAGACACTATAAATTTCATTAACTTGAAATGGGGACAAAACATACAAGCATATCATGTAAGAAAGACTATTAATGGGGATAATAAAAATAATAGCATAGAAAAAAAATTTCAAGAGAATCTTTTGAACAAAGAATTTCTTCATAAAATTAATATTAATAATATCTATAATCTAAATGATGCAATTAATATTGCATTTATAAACCTGCATAACACAAACACTTACTCCGCTTACGCTTATCAAGAGCTATTTAATCTACTTAATATAGAAGAGACAGAAAGAATACCTTATCACATACCATTAGCTCATAAGCAATTTAAACAAAAAATCAGTAAGATAATTTGTAACCTACAAATAATAAAGAATATACTCGGACCTTCTCTCGACTTTTTAAATTCCACTACTTATCAAACAAGTAACATAATTAACATACTAACAAAACTCAATTTTCAAGTACAGAAAACTTTACAAAAGATAATTATAAGTATACCTGCTGAAAGACTAAATGATATCAATCATGAGATCGATATTGTAGAAGAAATTGGTAGGATTTATGGATTTAAAAATTTTCGAGATAAAATTCCTCTCTTTGAAAAAAGATTGCCACATATTCACAAAGATGTATCATGTACAAAAATACGCAAGATTTTAAGATCATCTGGCTTACATGAAGTTATAAATTACTCTTTAATAAAACAATCAGAAAAAATTGACTTAACTATAATTAATCCATTAAATCAAGAGCTAACTACTTTAAGAAAAAATTTATTAGAAAACTTACTCAAGTCAAAAAAATATAATATAGATCAGAAAAATAAATCTTTTGAAATTTTTGAGATTGGTACTATTTTCACAAAAAGATTATTAAATCCTGAAATTATAGAATCTAAACATTTAGGGTGTCTACTCGGTGATAACTCATTTAATAGACTCAATTGGAGAAATAAAAGCTCGGAAATTACGTGGCATCAAGCTAAAGGTCAAATAGAAGAATTTCTTGAGAAAATACAAGCAAAAATCATATGGTCTACTGAAATGAACTCTAATAATTTTATAGAAGAGCATCATTTAACTCAATATATACATGCAAATAGATCTGTCTATCTCAATAATCAAAATAAAACTATTGGCATATTTAGCCAATTAAGCAATAGGATGGCTCATAAACTAGATATCAATCAAACTCTTTTCTTTTTAGAGCTTAATATTCTTGATTTACTTCAAGCAATAGAAATAAAAAAACACTTAAAATTTAGATATTCTACTTATCCGCACTATCCACAAATAACGAGAGATCTATCTATTAGATTCAAAAATCAAATCTCAATGAAAGTAATAACAGAAAAAATTGATAGAATTAAACACGAAGATAAGTTTATGATAGAATCTGTAAAAGTTATAAACGAATACTACAATAACAAAGATATAAAAACACTATGTCTAAGAATCATATACAGATCATCAGAAAAAACTCTAACAAATCAGGAAGTTCAAAGACTTGACGACATTTTCAAAGAGAAATTAAGTCTTGCAATTAAGAGCAAGGCATAAGCCGGGTTTTGTTCTTGATATCATAAACCAAGGGTAGTTATTTATCTTTTTTTTTGAACAAAAGTTGTCTTTTGCAGTATTGACTTTATCATCTTCTTAATAGACACTCTCAATTAATAAAAACTTTACTTCTTAGAGGGGTTTACCTAGCAAATAATTTACATGTATTTCTGGTATGCTCTTACTATACCTTTGCACCCTTACTTTACTAAAAATGTAACATAAAGCGGTTTTTTTCTGTGGCACTATCCTCGTAATTGCTTACACTGAGAATTACTCAACTAAAATCATCTATATGGAGCCCGGACTTTCCTCAAATTTAATAAAATTTGCAACTACCTACGCCTACTCTAAAAGATCACTATATAAGAAAGAATAATAAAAATCAAACTTTAGCTGCTTTATGAATCGAGAAATACAGAAGAAAAAACATAAATTATTCACACATAAAGATTTCGCTTCTTTATTAAATAGATATCAATATAAACTAAATATCGGTGATATTACGGCTGGAACTATCTTTAGTAAAGAAAAAAAAGGCTTTCTTGTAGATATAGGTGAACCGATAATGGCTTACTTGCCAATAGACGAAATAAGTATTAAAAAATTCCAGGAAACATTTCCTCATATCAACAACTCAAGAGAATTTTTTATCCTAGCATACAGTAAAAAATCTAAGCAACTAATTCTGTCAATTAAAAGATTAGAATATATACGCGGATGGCAAAGAATTAAACAAGTACAACTTAAAGATGTTACTAACTATCTATACGTTGAGAAAGTAAATAGAGGTGGTCTAATTACCAATATTGAAGGTATACAAGGATTCATACCTAATTCACATATTTCTAATATCAACCTAAAACAATCATTTTTACACACAAAAATAAAATGTAAAATACTTTTGACAAATAATAAAACCAATACTATCATTTTCAGCCATAAACGTGCCTACTTACTTGAACTTCTCTCAAAAATATATATTGGACAGATTATATCTGGCACTATTACAAAAATCCAGAAATATGGCTTATTTGTAAACATTTATAATTTCTTGGCACTTTTACATATATCTGAGATAGGAACAGAAAACTTTAATAATCTCAATCTTTTTTATATAGGTAATATAATCAAAGTTCAAATCATACATATTGATACTAAACAAGGTAGGATATCTGTCTCCAGAAAATATATTAAAAAATAATTAACCCCCTCCAACGATTGTTAAAATTTCTATTTTATCCCCCTGATAAAGTTTTATTGTATTCAAGAGAGAATTTTGTACGATCTCGCTATTGTATTCTACAATACTAGCATTACTACTAATGTCCAGATAATCTAATAAATCCTTGAGTAATAAATTAGTTCGACAATTAAACGGTTTGCCATTTAAATAGACTAAAATATATTGATCTGTCATTGTCTTTATAATCTAAAAAATAGACTTCTTTTAAAGAAAATACTATAATATGAGTGTGGCGGATGTAGCCAAGGGGTTACGGCAATGGATTGTGGCTCCATTATTCGCGGGTTCGAGTCCCGTCATTCGCCTTTAATGAATTAGCTAATACTAACTGTGCTAATTCCGTTCTATTTCTTGTACCAGTTTTACTTAAAAGCCTGCTTACATATTTCTCTACATTTCTAACGCTCATATGACAAAGATATGCCATCTCTCTATTTGTGTGGCCCTTCACCAATAAATTTAAAATACTATATTCACGACTAGTCAAATCTACATTTTGAATAATAACATCCTTTCTCTCATTTTTAATTAAAATCTGACTAGGATCCTTAAATAAATATAATAAGTTATTAACAATTGATAACAATTCAGATGGATGAAATGGTTTAGTTAAATATACATTGCAACCTAAATTATAACCTTTTACACGATCGACTGTTAGACCTTTAGCCGTTAAAAAAATAAAAGGTATAGAAGATAAGTTGCTATCTAAACGAAGATATGATAATAACTCATAGCCATTATGATTCGGCATCATTATATCACTAATAACCAACTGAAAATTATATAGACCTAATAACTTAATTGCCGCAGCTGAATTATCTACAATGAAAACTTTTCTTTCACTAGAAGAGATGTAAGATTGAATGGCGTATGCTAAATTAATATCATCATCTACAACTAATATATATTTATACATAAATAATTTCAAAAAAATTAATGAAATGGCTACAATACTTAGAAACATATAACATATCTTTCAATATTAAAATTTTAAATACAGAGGACTCTATTATAATAAATAAAAATAACTATGCTGTGTATATAATAGATGGTTTTATGCAAAAACTACAAGTGTTTACTAACAAGGAAACACTATGTACTCAACTATTATATAGTAACCATATATTAGAAATATTTAAATTAACACAAAACAAACTTTGTTTAAATAGAAATTATTCTTATAAATTTGTAGCCTTAAAGAAAACGATTATTCTGATCGTTCATAAAAAAGAATTTATAAATAAAAGTAATAAATATAATCAATTAATTTATTCTTTAGCTTACTTTAAATTAATATATAATGGAGATATTTTAGCAATTATATCTCATAAAAATACTAGAAAAAGGCTTATACAGTTTCTTTTTATTATTATAGAAAGACTAGGTATCTTCAAGAAAAATAGATTTCTCATACCGTTCAACTTACCTCATTCCACAATCGCAACTATTATAGGTAGCCAAAGAATTACTGTAAATAAAATCATGAACAAGCTAAAAAAAGAGAGAATACTATTCTACAGTAATCAGAAAATTTCTATCATAAATATTATTAAATTAATTTATTAGTTAAAAAGTAGAATCTTTATCCTAATAAATGTTATATTAAAAATATGATTTAACAACAACAACTGCCCAAATGAAAAATTTTTTTAAAGAAGAGTACCTAAAATGGGGAAAATATATGACTGGTTTGAAGAAAGACTAGAAATTCAAGCAATAGCTGATGATATTACCAGTAAATACGTCCCACCTCACGTCAACATTTTTTATTGTATAGGTGGAATTGTTTTTACATCATTTCTAATTCAAGTAGCTACAGGGTTTGCTATGACTTTTTATTATAAACCAACTGTAGCAGAAGCCTTTTCCTCAGTAGAATACATAATGACAGATGTCAACTTTGGATGGCTAATAAGATCTGTACACAGATGGTCAGCCAGTATGATGGTTCTTATGCTCATACTTCATGTATTTAGAGTATACTTAACCGGTGGTTTTAAAAAGCCGCGTGAACTAACTTGGGTTACCGGTGTAATTTTAGCTGTGTTAACTGTCTCTTTTGGTGTAACAGGGTATTCACTGCCATGGGATCAAATCGGATATTGGGCTGCTAAAATTGTAACAGGTGTCCCTGATGCTGTTCCCATTATTGGCGGCACTATTGTAGAACTTCTCCGTGGAGGTGTAAGTGTAAGTCAAAGTACGCTAACAAGATTCTATAGCTTACATACATTTGTATTGCCACTCCTAACAGCTGTCTTTATGCTAATGCACTTCCTAATGATTAGAAAACAAGGTATTTCTGGTCCGCTATAAAAGATTTCCATTAAACAATTAACCATAGATAAACAAATGAGTATTATTAAAAAACCAGACTTAACAGATCCAAAACTAAGAGCAAAATTAGCGAAAGGCATGGGGCATCACTACTATGGAGAGCCGGCTTGGCCTAATGACTTACTATACATCTTCACTGTCGTTATTTTAGCAACAATAGCTTGTGATGTAGGTCTTGCTGTATTAGAACCGACTGCCATGGGCGAACCAGCTAACCCATTCGCTACACCTTTAGAGATTCTACCAGAATGGTACTTTTTCCCTACATTTAATCTACTGAGAGTCATACCTAATAAATTGATAGGGGTTCTATCTATGGCAGCTGTACCAGCTGGACTTATCACCGTACCTTTTATTGAAAATATTAATAAATTTCAGAACCCTTTTAGAAGACCTATCGCCACTACTGTATTTGTAATTAGTACGATAGTAACTATTTGGCTGGGTATTGGTGCCACTATGCCTTTATCTAAAGCGCTAACATTAGGAGTATTCTAAATATTAAATAAGCTGTAATAATAAAAAATATTACAGCTTATCTCTCAATAACTTATTTAATAACGACAGTAGCACCCGCACTTTCTAATTTTTCTTTAATTTCTTCAGCATCTTCTTTAGATATAGACTCTTTTAAAACTTTTGGTGCTGACTCCACTAAACCCTTAGCTTCGATAAGCCCCAAACCTGTTATTGACCTAACAACTTTAAGAATCGCTATTTTCTTGGGTGTAGGCACAACCTCTAACAAAACATCAAATTCTGTCTGCTCTTGCTCCTTAGTATCATCAGCATCTGGAGCAACACCAGGGCTCATCATTACCATGCCAGAATTAGAAATAGAAGCGTCTACGCCGAAAACATCTTCTATCTCTTTCACTAACTCGGCAGCCTCTAATAATGTTAAAGTTTTTAAATCTTGGATAATATTATCAATTTTTGAAGTCATATATTATTAAGTAAATTCTACTGATAAACAGAATAAGCTTTTAAAAATTTAATTCTCTAAATAGATTAATATCTATAGGAATAGACGGACTCATTGTACTAGAAATATAAACAGACTTCCAGTACTTACCTTTAGAACCTGAAGGACGATTCTTTTCTATAGAATTCTTAATAGCCACTAAATTAATCAATAAATCTTCTATGCTAAATTTAGCTTTCCCAAAAGGTACATGGGCAATACCGGTCCGGTCTACACGATATTCTAACTTACCAGCTTTAAATTCTGCAATAGACGTCAATAAATCATTCGTAACCGTGCCTGCTTTAGGAGAAGGCATTAAGCCTTTGGGTCCTAATAAACGACCTAACTTAGCAATTACAGGCATCATATCAGGAGTAGCTATTAATTTGTCAAAATCTAGACGTCCTTGACTAATCTCCTGGATTAAGTCCTCTCCTCCTACAATATCTGCTCCTGCAGATTGTGCCTGATGTAACTTATCATTAGAAGTGATAACCGCGACCCTTACGATTTTACCTGTTCCTTTAGGGAGTATCACTGTTGCTCTTAGTTGTTGATCTGCATACTTAGGGTCTAAACTTAAAGCAATATGAACATCTACCGTTTCTATAAAATTAACATTAGAAATTTGATCTATCAATTGTAAAGCCTCTAACGGGCTATAAATAGGCTTACTAATTTTCTTTAATAGTTGCTTGTAACGACGAGAAGTTTTTTGCATTTTTAATTATTTTTATTCTTAATTCACTAATCTATTTGAATTCCCATATTTTTTGCAGTGCCTTTAACAATTTGTATAGCTTTAAAAAGATCGTCAGTATTTAAATCTGGCAATTTAGCTTTAGCTATATCTTTAAGTTGTTCCTGAGAGATGGTCCCAACAAATGTAGAATTAGGTGCTCCAGACCCCTTATTAATTCCAGCAGCCTTAGCTAATAGAATAGATGCTGGAGGAGTCTTTAAAATAAATGAGAAACTGCGGTCATCATAGATTGTAATTTCTGCTGGGACTACTAAGCCTTGATTACTCCCTGTTCGTGCATTATATTCCTTACAGAACATTACAATATTAGCTCCATACTGTCCTAGAGCCGGTCCTACAGGTGGAGCTGGTGTTGCCTTACCTGCATTTAAAGCTAGCTTTACTAAACCAATAACTTTTTTAACCATAAATAATTTTTTCTTCACAAAATAAATATAAATAGACTAAACAAACCTATAACCAACTTCCATTGGCTTAAGTAAAAAACTAAAATTATTATATGAGGAAGTAAGTATTTTTCCAATAGGCATACAAAGAAAAAAGAAGAAAAGACCTAATCATAAATACACGCCTTGAAGGATTTGAACCCTCGACATTAGGTTTTGGAAACCTACGTTCTGCCAACTGAACTAAAGGCGTACTCAAGATCAGTATACCTTAACATGTCTTGATAACAAGACAAACTAATTTATTAATTGAATAAAGACTCTAGATATAACAAAAAAAATAATATCTTTGATTAAATGATTTAATATAGAAAAAATGAAAGATGTCTTACTATATATGTTAAACCCTACTATTAATACAACAATAAACCAGAAAGACTATACTAGATATGCCAGACAAATTATTATTAAAGAAATCAACATACAAGGACAAAAAAGACTAAAACAATCAAAGATTTTATGTGTAGGTGCAGGCGGTCTCAATTCGCCTGCCTTACTTTATTTAGCTGCATGCGGAATAGGGGTAATCGGTATTATCGATAATGATAACATTGAAGTCTCTAATTTACAAAGACAAATTATTTTTAAGAATTATCACATCGGTATAGCAAAAGTGAAAGCCGGATTTAATGTACTAAAAAGCTTAAATCCTTTTATTAATATTCATATTTACGAAAACTATCTCACAAAAAGCAATATTAACAAGCTTATCTTAAACTATGATATTATCTTAGATGGTTCTGACAACTATGAATCAAGATATATAATAAGCCAATATTGTTATAAACTACATAAAATACATATCTACGGAGCAATTGAAAAATTCACAGGACAAATAAGCGTTTTCAATTATCAAAATGGTCCTCACTATTACTCACTATACAATAACATATCTAATATAAAACTACAAAATTGCAATGAAATCGGAATAATTAATACACTTGCTAGTATAGTAGGAACTTTACAAGCAACAGAAGCTATTAAGATTATTCTTGGCATAGGCTACATTTTAAGTAATAGACTACTTATCTGTAACATACTACAATCATCTTTTAAAACAATTAATATTAAACCTAATACAATTAAGAATAAAATTATTATAAAATCTTACATAAAGTACTCTCGAGCTAAAACGATCATCGTTAATCAAAACATAAGAAAATATCAATTTATTGATGTGAGAGAGCCTCAAGAATATAGAAAAATTTATATAGAAAAAGCTATTAATATTCCCCTAAAAAGATTGAAACATCACAACTATATTCAAACAATAAAAACAATAAATACAAAAAAATTTATTATTTACTGTAACGATGAAAGTAGATCATATATCGCTTCAAAAATTTTACACAAGTATAAAATAGACCACTATATTCTTTCAGGAGGTATAAGAGGTATAAGGAAAGAGAGGGATTCGAACCCTCGTTAAGTAAAACTTAAATAGCACTTCCAATGCTACGCTTTCAACCACTCAGCCACCTTTCCAAAAAAAACACTGTCAGACTATAATACACTATAAAACAATTAGTTACAATACAATAAAAGAAAACACCTTTATGAAGAAATATATTCAAGTAATTTTAAATAATTCTCAACCACAAAAAATTGAAAAAGTATCTAGAGGTTATGCCTTTAACTACTTAATACCAAAAAAAATAGCAGAAATCGCGACTAAAAGTAAAATAGAACAAATAAATTTACAAAACGACTTATCAGATAAAAAAAAAGATAAATTTCAACAAAAGAATTTAAAGATAAATAGAATTATAAATAACATAAAAATTATTCATATAAGAAAAAAATGTGGCTCCAACTATCAAATCTTTGGTAGCGTTACTGAACAAGAGATTCAAGTATTAATATCAAAAATAATCAAACATAGAATAGATAAAAAACAAATTATCATTGATCAAGTGAAACAAATTGGAGTGTATCTTTGTAAAATCATCATAAATGAAACGATGAAAGCTTCTATAGAGATCCATATTCTTCCTAACAACACATAAAATTATCTACTATAATCTATTAAATACTTATTCTTTACTTACTAAAGCAACAAAAGAATAAGTATAGTCTAGCCCTTTTTTTATGAAGAATATTCTATTTATTATTACCTTAAAGCAACTTTCGAAACATATAAAAAATTTTAGAATATTTTCTAGATCCAATAAAATCTGAAAATAATTTTTTGTTGAGATAATTACTGAATGATATTAATAGTTTTTCTCGTTATTCAGAGTTAACGCGCCATAAAATGCTCAACAACAATAATTACTGTTCATTTTATAAAAGATTCCCAATTCATAATCTACTAGCAGAAGAAATAATTATGGGATATCTTTTGTCTTATATCTCAGTAAAAAATCAAATCACACAAAGTGTTAACATTTACTGCTTTACACTTCAAAAATATCAGCTACTATTTAAATATATTACTAACAATAAAAAAATATTTATTGAAGCCAAGTACCATGTTCTTAAAATAATTGAAAATTTATGGGTAAACCAATTACTTCAAGAGATGGGTGGAGTTAATGACATAATAAAATGCATACAAAAGTCTCAAGCTATTAATAGCTTAGGCTATAGAAATGAATATATTTATTTAAAATATTTTATTAATACCTTACATTACTACTATCTAAAAAGGCTTTTTGTTCAATACAGTAATTATTTAATTCAATTAAACTATTTTCATAACTATAAATTAAACAAGATTTATAGAGAAGCCTTTTCTTGTCTACATATAATAAAAAATATTTACGAAATTTATACTGCACGAGTATTAAAAACATACATACAAGCATATATTTATAAAACAAATAGATTAAAGAATAGACCAAAAGAGTTTTTATCTGGCTTTGAAGATCTTGATAAAATAACGAATGGCTTTAATCAGGGAGATTTAGTTATTATAGCAGGAAGACCTTCTATGGGTAAAACCTCTTTTGCTCTGAACTTACTCTACTATTTAGCTTATAGTTTAGCCATACCAGTCTATATGTTTAGCTTAGAAATGTCAAAGAATGAAATACTAGATAAATTAATTGCACTTATCTCAAATATAAATATTCAAAAAATTCAAAGAAAGAATCTCACAGAACAACAATGGTTAAACATTCAAAAAGCTTGCAATAAATTATCACAATCACCTATTAGAATTAACGATAATGGATATTCGTCTATTAACTATATAAAAAGCCAGTGTAAAGAATTTCAACTAAATAATCAAGTTATTATTATTGACTATTTACAATTAATAAAAGTTGAAAAAGAGTATACTGATAATCGATCGCAAGAAATCGGCAATATAACAAGAGATTTAAAACTTTTAGCACAAACAATCAACTCAACTATTATTCTTTTATCTCAACTAAATAGAAATATAGAGAATCGCTCTAACAAAAGACCTCTCTTATCTGATCTACGTGAAAGCGGCTGTATAGATAGCTATCATCTACCAAAGATAAAAAAGCAATCCCTCCTACATTATATTGAGACGATTCAACTCTTTAAAGATTTTTATTTATTAAATAGAATCAGTAATTTACATTTAACAAGAACTCCTCAGCAACACATTTTTTTACTGATAAACAGAACCTTTGACGTAATATATCTAACACATAATCATAAACTATTAGAATATAGAACCTGGATAAAAAAAGATCACATTAAGCAAGAACAATTACATTCTATAAAGCATAACAGTTCTATAAATAGTTTATTTAATATTGAACTATGCCCTACACATCAGATAAAATACCTTACAAGGTTCTTTGCTTATGATTTAAGCTTGAAAAATTACCATAATTTTTTACTTAAAAAGTATCTAATACATAATTCAATTGAACAAGATGCTGACTTAATTTTAATGCTATATAAAGATAATGATAATACTAATAATCAGATAATTGATGTTATCGTTGCAAAAAATAGACATGGACCTATCGGACATTTTCAATTGACCTTTCAAGCTGAAATTTGCAAATTCAACCATCTGGAACAAAATTATATGAAAAACAAATTGCAAATTTTAATAGAATAAATTATATTATTTACGGAGCCGGGATAGCTCAGTTGGTAGAGCAGTGGACTGAAAATCCTCGTGTCACCAGTTCAAATCTGGTTCCTGGCAATGAAAAATATAGCCATAAGAACATTTATAATAAAGGAAAATTTATTTTCTTATGGCTATCTTCACAAGATATTAATTATTATGATTGCAATACTCCAACCTTGTCTCCTAATAAGACAGTAATATTACCATCCTCTGAGACATCAACGACAGCGCTATCTCCCGACTGAACACGTCCAGAAAGAAACTCTTCTGCTAAGCTATCTTCTAATAAACGCATAACAGCTCTTCTCAAAGGCCTTGCACCATAGCTTGGATTGTAACCTTCATCGACCAAACGATTTTTAAAACGTTCTGTCACATCCAACCTAATATCTTTTTGTTGAATCCGTTCAAAAACCTCTTTTAGCATAATATCAGCAATTTGTCTAACTTCATCCTTCGTTAATTGTCTAAATACAATTATTTCATCTAAACGATTTAAAAATTCAGGCCTAAAATACTGCTTCAATTCTTCATTAACTAAAGTCCTTATACGAGAATACTGAGATTCTACCTGAGAATCTCCTAGCTCAAAACCAATTCCTCCACCACCTTTTTCAATTACTTTTGAACCTATATTAGATGTCATAATTAATAATGTATTCTTAAAATCAATAGTACGTCCTTTAGCATCTGTCAAACGACCATCTTCTAAAATCTGCAATAATAAATTAAAAATATCGGGATGAGCCTTCTCAATTTCATCAAACAGAATAACAGTATACGGACGCTTACGTACAGCCTCTGTTAAATATCCTCCTTCACTATAACCAACATAACCTGGAGGAGAGCCTATTAACTTGGAAACAGTATGTCGCTCCATGTATTCAGACATATCTAAACGAACCATAGCTTCCTCTGCTCCAAAAAAATAAGAGGCCAAAGCTTTTGTTAATTCAGTTTTACCGACACCTGTAGGGCCAGAGAAGATAAAACTTGCTATCGGCCTATTAGGATTTTTTAAGCCCACACGAGCTCTTCGAATCGCTCTTGAGACAGCTACGACTGCTTCATCTTGACCAATAATCCGACTATGCAAAGTGTCTTCCATATGTAATAACTTCTCTGACTCACTTTTAGTTAACTTTGTGACAGGAATTCCTGTCCAAAAAGCAACAATCTCAGCAATATCATCTTCTGTTACAACTGGGTCCTCTAAATTAATATCTGGCTCATCCTTTTTGCTCTGTGCAATAGCTGCAATTTGAGCTTTTATCTCCATTTCACGACTTCTATACTGCTCAGCTTTTTCATATTTTTGGGATCTAATAGCCTCATCTTTTGTTTTTAATACGCTTCTCAACTCTTTATCTAGTTCCCTTGCAGCTGGAGGTAATTGTGAATTTAGTAGACGTACTCTAGATCCGGCCTCATCAATTAAATCTATTGCTTTATCTGGCAAAAATCTATCAGAAATATATTGATAGGCATATTTAGCAGCTGCTGCTAAAGCTCCGTCTGACATCTTTAACTGATGATGTTGTTCATAGCGATCTCTTAAACCAAAAAGGATCTCAATAGTTTCTTCTACACTAGGCTCGCCAACCATAACAGGCTGAAAACGTCTTTCAAGTGCGGCATCTTTTTCTATGTGCTTACGATATTCTTCTAACGTTGTCGCACCAATACATTGTAACTCTCCTCTAGCTAATGCAGGCTTCAATAGATTAGCAGCATCAATTGCACCTTCTGCAGCACCCGCTCCAATTAAAGTATGAACTTCATCAATAACTAACACAACATTATCAGCTGATTTAATTTCATCCATAATTCTTTTCAGACGTTCTTCGAACTCACCACGATATTTAGTACCAGCGACTAAAAGTCCAACATCTAAAGTAATAACTAATTTATCCTCTAGAATTGATGGAACATCTCTAGTAGCTATGCGCTGTGCTAAACCTTCAGCTATAGCTGTTTTACCAACACCAGGTTCACCTATTAGAACTGGATTATTCTTAGTCCTTCTACCTAAGATCTGAATCACACGTTCGATCTCTTTTTGACGCCCCACAACCGGATCTAGAACACCTTCAATAGCTAATTCGGTTAAGTTTGATCCGAATTCTTCTAATGTAGGTATCTTACTACGTGTTTGCATATTACCATTGGCATTTACATTAGCTTCTGCATTATCACTCAACATTTGGATAACTTCAGTTCTAATTGAAGAGATATTAACCGATAAATTTTCTAATACTCTTGCAGCCACACCTTCTCCCTCTCTAACTAAACCTAAAAGCAGATGCTCTGTGCCAATATAATTATGACCAAGCTGTCGAGCCTCTTCTAGAGATAATTCAAGCACTCTCTTAGCCCTGGGCGTAAAAGGGATTTCAACTGCTACAAAACCTGAGCCTCGACCAATTATTTTTTCTACTTCAATTCTCGCATCTTTTAAATTTACATTCATTGATTTTAAGACTTGAGCAGCTATTCCTGTTCCTTCTCCAATTAATCCTAGAAGGATTTGTTCAGTACCAACAAAATTATGACCCAAACGCCTAGCTTCCTCTTGAGCCAACATTATAACTTTAATAGCTTTTTCCGTAAAACGCTCAAACATAAGGACAAACCAATTAATTATATGCTATCTTTGATACTAATAATATTAACACAAATTTCTTTATAAATTAATAGTCGCGACGGATTTCTAATTTATGTCACAGTCCCTTTTTATATAGACAAATAAAGTTGACGAATCATAAAGTAATTGAATAAGATGAATATATATAATAAAAAAAGAATATGATTACTTTCAACACAAATCAAATAAAAAAAATTATTGAAAAACCATTCTTAAAATCTAATCTACCAAAGATAGAAATCGGCGACACACTTAAAATTGATGTATTGATACAGGAGGGAAATAAAGAAAGAATTCAATCATCGGAAGGAGTTGTTATATCTATGCATAAGACAGGGATAAATACAACTCTAACATTAAGACGACTCTTTCAAGGGATAGGTATCGAAAAAATTTATCTTATTCACTCACCAAGAATTGAAAAAATAAAGATTGTACGGAAATCAAAAGTAAAAAGAGCAAAACTTTATTACTTAAGAACTAAAATAGGTAAAGCAGCAAGACTAAAACAGAAGTTTGTTGTATAATAGAAAGACAAATCATTGGATGTATAACTCAGTTGGCTAGAGTATCATGTTGACATCGTGAAAGTCACTGGTTCAAATCCAGTTACATCCAAAAAAATGAAGGGGTCGGTGCCCGAGTGGTTAATGGGGGCGGACTGTAAATCCGCTGGCTCTGCCTACGTTGGTTCAAATCCAACCCGGCCCAATACACAGAATAAAAGCCCTTGTAACTCAACGGTAGAGTATTTTCTTGGTAAGAAAAAGGCAACGAGTTCAACTCTCGTCAAGGGCTTAAAGTACACAATCAATGCCAATAAACAGACTTAAAGTGTTTGAGTCTTTAAAACTTTATTATTCTTATGGACTCCTATCATTTGTGCATTACTTTTCCCTGGAGCAACCATAGGATAACAATTTTCATTTTCAGTTACATGACAATCAATCAAACAAGGGCCTGGATTGTCAATACAATTATTAAGTACTTGTTTAAGATCACCTCTGTCTTCTAAAGTGTAAGCCTTTATACCAAAAGCTGAGGCAATTATGGAAAAATTAGGCATACCGCTAGACATATTAGAATGGGAATACCGTTGTCCATAAAAAGCTTGTTGCCATTGACGCACCATCCCTTGCCACTTGTTATTAATAATAAGAATTTTAATGGGTAAATTATACTGAGAAATTGTTGCCAACTCTTGTAAATTCATTTGAAAACTAGCATCTCCACTTATACAGATAACACATTCATTAGGATTCGCGATTTGAGCTCCTATTGCAGCGGGCAAGCCATATCCCATAGTTCCTAAACCCGAACTTGATAACCAATGGCGAGGAGCTACATTTAAAAATTGCGCGGCCCACATCTGATGTTGACCAACATCTGTTGTAAAAAAAGCTTTAGGCGCTAATTTATTTAAAGAGAATATAACCTCTTGAGGAGATAATGATTTAATTGTATTAGGTATTAATAATGGATAATTCTTTTTCCAATTGATAATTCTTTCTTTCCAAGATCTCGTTTGATTCACGAAGTCATGATTAGTCTCCTGGATTTCTTGAAGAATAGTTCGTAACACTTCTTTTATATCTCCAACAATTGCGACATGTGGTATTCGATTTTTACCTACTTCTGCAGGGTCTATATCAATATGGATGACTTGAGCGTTACAGGCAAATTCATCCAATTTTCCTGTAACCCTATCATCAAACCTTGCACCTAATGCTATTAATAAATCACATTCACTGACAGCAAAATTAGCATAGGCCGTTCCATGCATTCCTAGCATCCCTAAGGATAACTCGTGACTTTCATTAATAATACCTTTTCCCATTAATGTGGATGTAACAGGTATTTGGCAAAGTTGTGATAAAGCCTGAATCTCTTCAGAAGCATCAGAAATGATACTGCCCCCACCAACATATAATAATGGCTGACTAGATTGATCAATTAATTGAACAATTTTTTTTAGTTGTTTCTTGTTTTTCTTATAGTTTATTTGAGAGCTATTTAATTTAATGCCGCTAGTGCAGGTTGCTCTATAGGGAAATTTTTCTAAACCAACATCTTTTGGTATATCAATTAATACTGGACCAGGTCTTCCATTTTTTGCAATAAAGAAAGCCTCCGCAACAATTCTAGACATATCTCGTGGATCTCTTACAACATATGAATGTTTAACAATAGGTAGAGTTATCCCAAAAATATCTACTTCTTGAAACGCATCCGTTCCAATGAAGGACCTACTTACTTGTCCTGTAATTAAGATCATAGGAACAGAGTCCATCTGAGCAGTCGCTATACCTGTAACTAAGTTTGTTGCACCAGGTCCAGAGGTAGCAAAACAGACACCAACTTTTCCAGTTGATCTTGCATAACCATCAGCAGAGTGAGCTGCTGCTTGTTCATGTCGATTTAGAATATGTTTAATTAAACCTTTCTGCTCCCATCTATATAACTCGTCATAGATAGGTAATATAGCACCTCCTGGATAACCAAAGATAAACTTTGTATTATGTAAAACTAAACTATCTAATAGTGCAAAAGCCCCTGTTACATGATCTGTCTTTATAGTCATAAAATAAGTAATTAGATAAGGGTTTATATTGAGTTAATATTAATATATAATATTATATATGTTTAATTTTTTGTTTAATTTTTTGTTTTTTTTTACTAAAAAGTTATCTTTATTGTTTAATTTATTGCTAGCATTAGCCTTAAAACTTGCACAAAAAAGATAAATAAAAGGCTGAGAGCTATTATTATGATTATGCCCTGTTTAGGAGTCTTTAATGACTCGAAAAGTGAATTCACGATTGTCAAGAAGAAGCCTGAAAGTACGGAGATAAAAAACTTAGGGAATTTTAAGATGTTATTCCAAAAAATATACATGTAATTAATTTATTTTATTTTTTTCTATTCTTTTTATAGTATGTTAAGTGATTTTCAAAGAGTTCAAGTTCTTAGTGAGGCTTTACCTTTTATTCAAAAGTTTTCTGGTAAAACCATTGTTATTAAGTATGGTGGTTCTGCTATGCAAAATCAAGTACTGAAAAATAAAGTAATAGAAGATATTCTGTTTTTATCTCATATAGGATTAAAACCCGTCTTGATACATGGTGGAGGTCCTACGATTAATCATTGGTTAAATAAGTTAAATATTACATCTCAGTTTCGTCAAGGCATAAGGGTTACAGACTCTACAACGATGGAAATTGTAGAAATGGTTTTAGTAGGAAAAGTCAATCAAGAGTTAGTAGCTTTAATGAATAAAAAAAAAGGGAAAGCTATCGGTTTGTCTGGTAAAGATGCTCAGTTGATTATAGCTACGAGATTTTTTGATCAAGGTGATAATTTTGTTGGTAAAATTAGTCATGTGAATATAGATATTATTGATGTTCTTGCTCAGCAAGGCTATATTCCAATTATAGCTAGTGTGGCTGGAAGTCAAGATGGACAAGCTTACAATATTAATGCTGATACTGTTGCAGGAGCAGTCGCTGCAGAGTTAAAAGCAGAAAAGCTAATTCTATTAACAGATACTCCAGGTATTTTGAGTAATATTAATAACGCTAGTTCGTTAATTAGATCTTTAGATTCTTCTAGAGTGAGCTCGTTGAAAGAAAAGAATATTATCTCGGGCGGCATGATTCCTAAAGTTGATTGTTGTATGCAAGCTTTACAAGATGGTGTAAAGTCTGCTCATATTATTGATGGTAGAATTGAGCATGCTTTGCTCCTAGAAATTTTAACGAATGATGGAATAGGTTCTATGTTGATTTAACTGCTAGATTTTCTTAAATAAAATATGATATGATCTCCTTGGGATGGCTTAGTAGCTCAGTCGGTTAGAGCAGGGGACTCATAAGCCCAAGGTCGCAGGTTCAAATCCCGCCTAAGCCATCTTTATATAAAGGTTTTGTCTGGAGAGGTGGCTGAGTGGTTGAAAGCGGCAGATTGCTAATCTGTTATACATTTTTATTATTGTATCGAGGGTTCAAATCCCTTCCTCTCCTTCTTAAAAAATCTTCATAACGTAGTAAAGACTATGTTTCAAGGAGGATTCTTCTTTCGTTTGACAAATATATCAAATTATTCTATTCTTAATGGATGGAATGAGATCGTAGTTCAATTGGTTAGAGCATCGCCCTGTCACGGCGAAAGTTGCGGGTTCGATTCCCGTCGATCTCGTAATGTTCTAGCTAGTAGGCGAGAAACCGTTTTTTACTGGGATATTTGTATACCCTTTAATTATATCCTTGAACTCTTTGCCGTCTATTGTCTCTTTTTCTATTAAAAGATCAACTAAGTAATCTATAATAACTCGATTCTCTTTAATAATCTTAACAGCTTCTAGATGGCATTTTTCTATAATTTGTTTGACTTGATTGTCAATCTTCGTAGCTATTTCATCTGAGTATTCCATATTTGTTGACATATTTCTCCCTAAGAAAGGGTTTGCTGTCTCATTCTCCAAGCAAAGTGGTCCTATGTCTGACATTCCGAATTTTGTAACCATTTGTCTCGCCATGGATGTTACTTGTTGTAAGTCATTACTGGCTCCTGTTGTCACTTCTGCGTCACCAAAAACGACCTCTTCTGCGGCACGTCCTCCTAATGCTCCAATGATTCTAGATAGTATTTGTGCTCTTGAGATTAATGTTTGATCATCAGATGGAGTAAACCATGTTAATCCTCTAGCTTGGCCTCTAGGTATTAATGTTACTTTTTGCACAGGTTCATGTTCTTTAAGTAATGTACCAATGATGGCATGGCCAATCTCATGATAAGCAATTAATCGCTTACTTTTACTATCTACAAGCGGAGTACCTTCCATTCCTGCTACAACACGATCTATTGAGGCGTCTATTTCTTGTAAAGTTATAGTCTCTTTCCTTTTTCTTGCGGCAAGTATAGCAGATTCATTAAGTAAATTGGCTAAGTCAGCGCCAGAGAAACCAGGTGTTCTTCTAGCAATAATAGATAATGAAATATTTTTATCTATTTTTTTATTTTTTGCATGGACTTGTAATATAGCTAATCTTCCTTTAAAATCAGGAACATTGACAGAAACTTGCCTATCAAATCTACCAGGACGGAGTAAAGCAGAGTCTAAAATATCGGCTCTATTAGTAGCAGCTATAACAATGATTCCCGTATTACCCTCAAAGCCATCCATTTCTGTTAATAATTGATTTAATGTTTGTTCCCTTTCATCGTTGCCTCCGCCAATTCCCGTTCCTCTCTGTCTACCGACAGCATCAATCTCATCTATAAATACAATACAGGGAGCGTTTTCTTTTGCTTTTTTGAATAGATCACGGACTCTTGATGCTCCTACACCGACAAACATTTCTACAAATTCTGAACCAGATATACTAAAGAAGGGGACATTGGCTTCTCCTGCAATAGCTTTCGCTAAAAGTGTTTTACCAGTGCCTGGTGGACCTATTAACAAAACTCCTTTGGGAATTTTTGCACCCACTGCTGTAAAAGATTCAGGCTGTTTTAAAAAAGTGACTACTTCTTGGAATTCTTCTTTTGCTTCATCAATACCTGCAACATCTTCAAAAACTATACCAGTTTTAACTTCCATTTGAAATAATGCTTTAGATTTTCCGAAAGCCATCGCTTGACCTGGTCCCCCGTTACTTGATCCTGATCTTCTAAACAATAAAGCTAAACCACTAACAAGCAGTAGGGGAAAAAAGAGATTTCCTATTAAACTCCAGACAGCACTTGTATTTTTATTAGGATGTGCATCTAGATCAATATTTTGATTTCTTAATTTTGTAATGAGTTCAGGTGCATTTGCTGGTAGTTCTACCCTAATTTTTTGTATACGATTGCCGAGCTCTGGCCCTATTGCTTCTACTATTGCTGTATGGCCATTATCATAAATATCGACTCTTTTAACCCATCCCATATCTAAATATTCTAGAAATCTTCCATAGGTCATACGTGAGTTGGCTATATTATTATTGATATCGTTATTTGTAGACGTTAAAAAACCTTGCCATATGAAAACTGTAATTACAATAATAGGCAAGGACCATAGTAGGATATTTTTCCATGATATTTTCATTATATTGCGTCCTTTATGACTTAAATTTTTTTGTGCGGATGATTGACATTTTATCGTGAATAAATTCACAATAGTAAATGTAACATTTCTATTAACTTTTCGGCAACTTATTTTTGTCGTATTAATTTAGGGCCTTTATAAAAATTAATAAAATTACTTTTTTCGAGAAAATTCTGTTAATGTTTAACCGAAAGTTATTTTTTTAGCTAAAATTTATTATGATTAAGAAAGGTTCTAAGGTAAAGATTCTACGAAAAGAGTCTTATTGGTATCAAGATATCGGTACAGTTTTTAAAGTGGAAGCAAAGATTAAATATCCTATTGCAGTAAGATTCACTCGTCAATCTTACAATGGTGTAACTATTAATAACTTTAGTGAAAATGAGGTAGTTGCAGTTTCTTAATTCTATTATTTAAGATAGACCTTGTGTATAAAAATGGACACAGGGTCTATCTATTTTATTTATTGATCTATTATGTTAGCTTCCTAGAGTTGCCCAATCTACATCGACATTATTCAGTATTAAGGATGAATTGTAGATTTGTAAGATAATAAGTAAAAATAAGAAAAATAATAACATAAATATTGCCATAATCGGTGTTGTTCCCCATCCTGGAGCTACTTTACCGTATTCAGAATTTAAAGGGCGTAATAGTTCACCTAGCCTAGTTCGTAAAGCCATATTATTATAAATTCATCCTATTATAAGGTTTTTATTCTGTTTATTCTATTATTATATGAGTAAATGTATTTTATTCTACTTTGATCTATGGAAATAGCAACTATTATTAGTATTTTTATTTCAAGTTTATTAATAGGCATAACAGGTTATTCTGTTTATATTGCCTTTGGTCCTATTGCACAAGATTTACGTGATCCTTTTGAAGAGCATGAAGAATAGTATTCTGTGTTATCTAGAATCCCTTGATTTGCTTATAAGCCAGTCAAGGGGGGAATTTCTGAGAGGTTATTATTACTTAGCAATCCTCGGTGGATCTCTGAAGAAAATAGCAAAGAAGATAACCATTAATGTTCCTGTTAATAGAAAGACATAAACAAGTGCTTCCATTCTCTGTCCTTATGATGATTATTGTTATTAATTTAGGATTTTATTTCTAAACAGCGCCCTGTTTTTTACTGCTTTTATCTCCTAATTTTTGGAAGGCTCCAAATTCTACCTGTTCTGTTACTTCTGCTCCGATACCAGCAAATACATCTCTAAATATTGTTCTGGAGCCGTGCCAAAGGTGACCGAAGAAAAATATTAAAGCAAAGTTTGCATGACCGAAGGTAAACCAACCTCTTGGGCTGCTTCTGAAAACACCATCTGACTCTAATGTAGTTCTATCGAATTCAAATACTTCTCCTAATTGTGCTTTCCTCGCGTATTTTTTTACACTAGGTGCATCTGTAAAAGTTTTATTGTTTAATTTTCCTCCGTAGAAACTAACGCTAACTCCAACTTGTTCAATGCTATATTTTGATTCTGCCCTTCTAAAGGGAATATCTGCACGGATTATACCATCTCTATCGACTAAGATAACAGGGAAGGTTTCAAAGAATGCAGGCATTCTTCTAACGATTAATTCTCGATTCTCTTTATCTTGAAAGATTGGATGCCCAAGCCAAGCTTCTGCAATACCATCACCTTTATCCATGGGGCCAGCACGGAATAGACCTCCTTTAGCCGGATTATTGCCGATATAGTCATAAAATGCTAATTTATCAGGTATTTTTGACCAAGCTTCTGCGGGTGTTGCACCTTCGTTCAAAGCATTCTCAACGCGTTGCTCAATCTCTTGTTGAAAATATCCGCTGTCCCATTGGTATCTTGTAGGACCGAAAAGTTCTAAGGGTGTTGTTGCGGAACCATACCACATAGTTCCACAAGTAATAAATGCACTGAAAAAAACGGCTGAGATGCTACTAGATAAGACGGTCTCAATGTTACCCATTCTTAGTGCTCTATATAATCTTTGTGGTGGTCTGACTGTAAGGTGAAATATTCCTGCTAAGATACCTACGGTTCCTGCGGCTATATGGTGTGATGCGACACCACCCGGATTAAACGGGTTAAAGCCATCAGCTCCCCAGGCAGGTGCTACAGGTTGTACTTTACCTGTTATTCCATATGCGTCTGACACCCATATACCAGGGCCAAATAGTCCCGTTGTATGAAAAGCTCCAAATCCAAAGCATAATAAGCTTGATAGTAGTAAATGGATTCCAAATATTTTAGGCAAGTCTAGTGCAGGCTCGCCAGTTCTTGGATCTCTAAAAAGCTCTAAGTCCCAGTACACCCAGTGCCAAATAGATGCTAAGAATAGCATGCCAGATAGAACAATGTGAGTAATTGCCACACCTTCAAAACTCCAAAGGCCTGGATTGGAAACACTTTCTCCTGTTATACTCCATCCACCCCAAGAATCTGTAACACCTAGGCGAGCCATGAAAGGCATAACAAACATACCTTGTCGCCACATTGGGTTTAAGACAGGATCTGAAGGGTCAAAGACAGCAAGTTCGTATAAAGCCATTGAACCAGCCCATCCTGCTACTAATGCTGTATGCATTAAGTGGACAGAAATCAGACGTCCAGGATCGTTTAAGACGACTGTATGTACGCGATACCACGGTAATCCCATGTAATAAAGTTTCTCCCATGTGTAATAAATGTGAAAAATGCCTTTCTTTTTTATTTTTATGTATATTGAATATACTTCTTACGTTATTATACCATTGTTCTCATTTGCAAGTTAGTAATTTTATAATTATTCTAGTTTCTTATTAACAACTTGTAGAATTATTAGCATTGTTGACAAATTAACAAAGCATAATAGTGAGACAATATGGCTTAGATTTAAATGTATTCCTAGTGTTTCGATAACAGTTGAATCAAACGTCTTATTAGTAGTGATAAATCTAATAGCTTCTATCGCATAAGTTAAAATATTGAGTTTTGCAAGAATTTGTAGCCAATAGGGCATAAAATATAAAGGTGCTAATGCTGTGCTGGTAAATAGCATTGGTAAATTAATAATTAAGATCAATGCTAAAAATTCGATATGTCCTGGTAAAATAAAAGCAAATGATAGACTAATGCTAGACGTAATAATTGTTATTAAAAAGCTTATAATAATGAGTAGGTATAATCTATTTGTATACAATATATTTGTAAAAGACTTTAAGCTGCAGCCTAATATAATTAGGTTTTGTAGCATTGTTATACTAGTGATAAATAGCATTGTTGCAAATAGTATGCTGTTGTTAGATATTATAGGTACAACGAGTAGTCTATTTAAAAATCCAAATTCTCTATCAAAGATTAAAGGTAGGCCCGCATTCAAAGATCCTGTAAAGCAAGTGAAAACTAATATACCGCAATTTAAAAATGTGTGATATTCAATTGCTGTATCAAAGAAATTTAAAGGTATATTTTGGAATAAAGCTCCAAATAGAAGGAGCCATAATAGAGGTTGAATAAGACCAGCAATAATATGTGCCGGTCTTCTTGTTGATTGTAGTAAAAGTCTTTTTGTTAAGCTTAAAATTTCTTGTAAGAAATTTTTCAAGAGAAAAGGCATGAAATTTATTTTGGTTCGTGATTGTAAAATATATTCGTTGTACATAATTATTTATATCCTTGAAGGTATTTTTTTTAATATATATGATGTAAAAGTTTATAAATCGTTTTTTAAGAACTTGAATAAAATTTTTTTGCTAAATCTTTTACTCTTGAAGTGTTTATAATAGATTATGTTTATAAAAGAATATATTTGTGAGATTAACTGATGGTTGATTATAGAGTAACTTTTATTAGCGACAATGGTGAAGAAATAACCCTTAATTGTTCACATGATACTTATCTTTTAGATGCGGCAGAAGAAAATGGATTAGATTTACCTTATTCATGTAAAGCAGGTGCATGTTCTACATGTGCAGCTTTACTTGTAGAAGGCTCTGTTAATCAGGATGATCAGTCTTTTCTAGATAGTGACCAAATTTCTGATAAGTTTGTTTTAACTTGTGTTGCTTATCCGACGAGCGATTGTATAATAAAAACGCATCAGGAAGAATATTTATATTAATTTATAATGCAGGTGATTAATGTATCACCTGTATTATTTATAATTTGACTTCTATGTCAACCCCAGCTGGTATATTGAGTTTCATTAAGGAGTCTATGGTTTGGGAAGAGATAGTATAAATGTCGAGCATACGATTATGTATTCGTAGTTCAAAATGTTCTCTTGAGTCTTTATCTACGTGCGGTGATCTCAAAACGCAGTAGATTTTTCTTTTGGTAGGTAGGTAAATAGGTCCCACTATTTGTGCATCAGTTTGAGATAAAGTATCAATAATACGATTACATGAATTAACCATTAATTTATGGTTGTATGATTTTAACTTAATCCTGATTTTTTGTTGCTTTTGCATTTTTGTCTACTTTCTTGTATTACTCAATAATTTTAGAGACTACACCGGCTCCAACTGTTCTTCCTCCTTCGCGGATGGCGAACCTCATTCCCTGTTCAATTGCGATTGCGTTGATTAGTTCTGCATTCATTTTTATACGATCACCGGGCATAACCATTTCTGCCGCTGATCCATCATCAGCTGTAAATTGCTTAATTGTGCCAGTAACATCTGTTGTTCTTACGTAGAATTGAGGTCTATATCCCGAGAAGAAAGGTGTATGTCTACCACCTTCTTCTTTTGTTAATATATAAACTTCTGCTTCGAATTGTGTATGAGGTGTAATTGTGTTTGGTTGGGCTAATACCATGCCTCTTTCAATATCATTTTTTTGAATACCCCTCAAGAGTATACCGATATTATCACCAGCCATACCTTCATCAAGTGTTTTTTGAAACATTTCTAGTCCAGTAATTGTTGTGCTTCTCGTCTCTTTAAGACCGACTATTTCGATTGTATCTCCTACCTTAATAATACCCCTTTCGATTCTGCCAGTCGCAACAGTTCCTCTTCCTGTTATAGAGAAGACATCCTCCACAGCCATTAAGAATGTTTTATCTACATCTCTTTCTGGAGTTGGAATATAATCATCAACAGCACCCATCAGTTCATGAATTTTATCTACCCACTCATTTTCACCATTTTTTATACTTGGATTATTTGTTACTTCGTCAAGAGCAAGTAGAGCTGAACCAGCAACAAAGGGAATATTGTCACCAGGAAAGTCATATTGTGTTAGTAATTCTCTTACTTCTAATTCGACGAGTTCTAATAGTTCTTCATCATCAATTTGATCTTTTTTATTTAAAAAAACTACGATATTGGGAACACCAACCTGTTTTGCTAATAATATATGTTCACGGGTTTGTGGCATGGGACCATCAGCAGCAGAAACAACGAGAATTGCTCCGTCCATTTGAGCGGCACCAGTTATCATATTTTTTACGTAATCAGCATGTCCTGGACAATCTACGTGAGCATAGTGCCTGTTTTTTGTTTCATATTCTACGTGTGCAGTATTAATAGTAATACCTCTTGCTTTTTCTTCAGGTGCTGCATCAATTTCATCAAATTTCTTAGCAGTTGTATTATTAGCAGCAGCTAGTGTCGCAGAAATAGCAGCAGTGAGAGTGGTTTTTCCATGATCAACATGCCCAATAGTACCTATATTGACATGGGGTTTTTTCCTTTCAAATTTTTCTCTAGCCATTTAGAAATCATCCTTAATGATAAAAATAAAGTTTTAATTTTGTTTTTTTGTCTTTTAATAGCGATAATGAGCAAAAGCTTTATTCGCTTCAGCCATACGATGTGTTTCTTCTCTTTTTCTTACCGTATTGCCATTCTCATTAAAAGCATCTAGGATTTCATTGGCAAGTTTAATTGCCATATTTTTACCAGATCTTTTTTTTGCAAAAAGAGTTATCCATCTTAAAGCTAAATTAGTTCCCCTGTATGCTCTAATTTCTATGGGTACTTGATACGTAGATCCACCGACTCTTCTAGCTTTCACCTCTACTAAAGGGGTCGCATTTCTCACAGCTTTTTCTAGAATCTCCAATGGATTAATTGACATTTTTTCTCTGATAATATCCAATGCGCTGTAAATAATTTTTTGTGCGAGGCTTTTTTTTCCATGTTTAAGTATTCTCATTGTTAGCATACTTACTAAACGGCTGTTGTATAGTGGATCTGGTGCTATTTCTCTTTTCTTTGCAGTATTGCGACGTGACATATATTCTTTGTGATATTTTGATTAGGCTTTAGGTTTCTTGCTGCCATATTTAGAGCGGCTTTTTGTGCGTTCTTTTACTCCACCTGCATCTAAAGTTCCCCTTACGATATGATACCTTACTCCAGGTAAATCTTTAACTCTTCCACCCCTTATGAGTACTACAGAATGTTCTTGTATATTATGACCAATTCCAGGTATATATGCTGTAACTTCAAAGCCAGATGTTAGTCTAACTCTTGCAACTTTTCTTAAAGCAGAGTTAGGCTTTTTGGGAGTAGTTGTGTATACTCTAGTACAGACCCCTCTGCGTTGTGGACAATTTTTTAAAGCAGGTGATTTATTCTTTTTTTTGATTTTGACTCTTTCTTGTCTTACCAGCTGTTGTATTGTGGGCATTATGTCAGAAGATATATTTTTGATTTTCAATTTAGTATAGACACTGTGTTGAAGCCTGTCAATTATTTTTCAAATTATATTTTTTCATAAATCTTTCAACTCTACCTTCAGTATCTATAATTCTTTGGGATCCTGTAAAAAAAGGATGATTCCCAGACCAAATATCAACATGAAGCTCTTTCTTCGTTGAGCTTACAGTCATAATATGTTGCCCATCGCAATATACTTTTGTATTAGTAAACCATTCAGGATGAATATTTTGTTTAGCCATAAATTTATCTTTTTGAATATTGAGGAGCCTTTCTAGCTTTCCTTAGGCCATATTTTCTTCTTTCTTTGATTCTTGCATCTCTAGTGAGATAACCTTCAGATTTTAGTACATGTCGATGATTAGAATTTATAGAACATAAAGCTCTAGCAACTCCTAGTCTAATCGCATTAGCTTGCCCGGTTAAACCTCCTCCCTCAGTTCTTACATGTATATCATATTCATTATTTAGGCCTAGAATATTTAGTGGTGCACATGAAATTCTTAAATAATTGGGGCTGAATTGTAGATAGGATTCGCCAGGTAAGCCGTTAATAATAAGTTGACCTGAACCAGGTATTAGTCTAACTCTTGCAATCGCAGATTTTCTTCGACCAGTGCCATAATATCTAATATTGTTTGGTATTTTATCTAATTTAGTCATCTATTGAAATTTATAAGCTTATTTATGGATAGGTAAAGGGATTGGCTTTTGTGCGCTATGTGGATGATTTGGGCCATCGTATACTTTGAGATATTTGAATAATTTACGTCCTAAAGTATTTTTCGGCAGCATACCTTTGACAGCTTTTTCTATAATTCTCGCTGGTAATCTATTCTGTAGTTGTGTAAATGTTTCTACTTTTAATCCTCCGGGTCTACCAGAGTGTCTTTTATATAATTTTTGATATTTTTTCTGTCCACTAATTTTGATTTTCTTAGCATTTATTACTATTATATGTGACCGGCTTATCTGAAATGGGGTGAAATATATACTATTTTTGTTTTTTAAGTAACTTGCAATTTGGCTGCTAAGTCTACCTAAGGTTTGATCATCTGCATCTACAAAAAACCATTTAGCATTAAAAGTATCTTTTTTTATATGGGTTTTGTTCATAGTTGTTTACTAATATTGAATGTTAACAGTTGGTATGGGGCGATTTTTGGATATTTCTTAGAAATCCTCTCTTGTTATTAATGTATAGATTTTTCTTTAGGTAAATTGATGCCTAGTCTATCTCTTAAAGCTTCGATAACTTCTTCTGCTGATTTTTGTCCAAAATTTTTAATCTCAAGTAATTCTTCTTGTGAGTAATCAAGTAAATCTGAAATAGAATGGATTTGAGCTCTTTTGAGACAATTATAAGCTCTTACTGATAATTTTAGTTCTTCTATTAATATTTGGTTGACGCTATTTTTCTCAGTGGTTTTAATCGTTTGATTAGGTTTGAAATTAATGTGAGTTAATGGATGAAATAGCTCTGTTAGAATTTTGGAGCCTTCACCAATAGCTTGTTGTGGTGATAGGCTACCATTAGTCCAGATATCTAATATAAGTTTTTCTTGTACCGATTGAGAATTAAGCCTTTTTTCTTGTATAGTGTAGTTTACTTTTTTTACAGGCATGAAGACAGAATCTATCTGTAAAAAATCTGAGGATTTTCCGTGTGAATAATCTTCGACAAGTTTATAGCCGTAGCCTTGCTCGATTTTGAATTCCATTTCAAAAATTGTATTATTACAAATAGTGGCTATGTATTGTCTTTTGTCTATTATTTCGACATCTGGCGGTAAGTCTAATAATCCTGCTGTGACTACAGCAGGTCCTTGGACTCTTAATCTTCCGATTTGAGATTCTTTGCTAGTACTTTTTAACACAATCTCTTTCAAGTTTAATAGTATCTCTAAAACATCTTCACGCACACCTGTTATTGTTGAAAATTCATGGTTAACGCCAGCGATTCTTACGTTTACTATTGCTGTTCCTGCTATATCCGCTAAAAGTGTTCTACGAAGCGAGTTGCCAAGAGTAATACCTTGCCCACATTTTAGTGGCTCAATGATAAATCGACCATATTGTTGATTTGTATTCTCCGTTTTTGACTCGATGCATTCTATTTGAAAATAAGTCATTTAGGGCTCTTCCTTATGATTTAAATAAAATATATTAAAATTATGCATTGAGTTATATGTTATTTACACTCTACGCTTCTTGGGTGGTCTACATCCATTGTGTGGTGTAGGCGTGATATCTTTAATTAAGGTAACATCTATTCCTGTTGATTGTATTGTTCTTATTGCTGTCTCTCTACCTGCCCCTGGGCCATTAACTGTTATTTCTGTTTGTTTAATGCCTTGATCAATGGCTTTTTTCGCAGCTTTTTCTGCCGCTATCTGGGCAGCAAAAGGTGTTCCTTTTTTTGCTCCTTTAAACCCGCTGGCTCCTGAAGAACACCAGCTTATTGTGGAGCCTCTTAAATCTGTAATTGTAATGATTGTATTGTTAAAGGTTGATTGAATATGGGTTAATCCATTGATTATATTCCGTTTTTTTTTGTTATTATTAATTTTTCTTTGTTGTTTAGCCATATTTTTAAGATATTAAATCGTTTTTAATAGAGTTAGCTATTTTTTAGGAGCTTTTTTCTTACCAGCCATTGTTTTTTTAATACCTCTGCGTGTTCTGGCGTTAGTTCTAGTTCTCTGCCCTCTTAAGGGTAAGCCAATTCTGTGCCTTTTGCCTTTGTATGAGTTAATTTCCATAAGTCTTTTTATATTCAGTGCTTCAAATCTTCTTAAGTCACCTTCAATCAGATATTCATTCTCTAAAATGTAACGAATATGGGTTACTTCTTGGTCATCTAGGTCTGTCACACGTGTGTTAGGATTTAAGGCCATCTTATGTAATATTGCTTTAGATCTAGATAAGCCTATTCCATAAATATATGTAAGGGCAATCTCAATCCTTTTATTTTTTGGTAAATCTATACCGGCAATTCTAGTCAACTTTGTTCTCCTTTTTTATTTAATAAATTATCCTTGTCTTTGTTTATGTTTCGAATTCATACATATCACTCTAACTTTACCTTTCCTAATTATAATTTTGCATTTTTCACACATTTTTTTTACTGAGGGTCTAACTTTCATATTATTGTAATGATTAATTTTTTATTTATTGTATCATGATGTTGTATTTTTCAGAAATGATATACGTTTGTATCTGTTTAGCAGTGTCAATTGCAACACCAACTAAAATTAATAGTGAGGTTGCTCCTAGGCCCTGGAACATTTTTAAGTCTGTAAAATTTGTAATTATAGATGGAATGAGAGCTATAAGAAATAAGAACATAGAACCTAAAAAAGTTAAACGGTTTAATATATATTGTAGGTATTTACTTGTTTTATTACCGGGTCGAAATCCTGGAACACTTGCTCCCATTTTTTTTAAATTCTTTGCAATATCATCAGGATTGAGTATTATAGATGCATAGAAGTAACTAAAAATGACGATAAGGAATCCATAGATTATCATGTATAGTGGACTATTTAATAAGGAGGTTATATTTGTATGATAATTAATACTATTCGTAACGTAAGTAATCATTGTCATGGCTGCTGAGGCAAATATAATAGGCATAACTCCTCCCTGATTAATCTTAAGTGGTATATAGCTTTTCGAATTTAAATTCTGCGTATTATTTAATTGCTTCGCGGAAATGATAGAAATTTTTTTTGTTCCTTCTTGAATCAGTATGGTGATGGCTAGCATGCAAATGAATAAGAAGCAAATAGTGATTAATGCTAGTTTTTCGCTTTTTAGCAAGTAACTATAGGAAGGTAAACTTTTCGGTATACCTGAGACAATATTCTGAAAGATTAATAAGGATGCGCCGTTACCAATACCATATTCTGTAATTAATTCTGAAAGCCACATTATAATGATTGAGCCAGTAGTTAATGTTACCGTACAGTCGATAATGAAATTAAGATCCCAGTTAAAGACATATGGTTTAATCCATAAAGATACAGCAAAACTTTGCATTATAGACCAAAATAGTGTTAAGTACCTTGTTATCTGTGTAATTTTACGCCTGCCAGCTTCTCCTTCTTCTTTTTGTAACTTTTCTAGATATGGAATAATTTTTGTGCATAGCTGTGTTATTATGGAGGCATTAATGTAAGGTATAATGCCCAAGGCAAATATACCAATTGTAGATAATCCACCTCCTGAAAAAATGTTAAGAAAATTTACTAATGCATTATTGCCTATGCTGTCGTATAGATTATCATGATCGATCCCTGGTACGGGTATAAAAATACCTATTCTTGCTACTGTTAGTGTAATTACGGTATATATGATCTTTTGATTTAATGATTTCATGTCAATCTCTTAATTAGTTATTGTTTAACTAAAATGAATGGTTCATTGATTTATATCAGTTTACAATATTAATCTTTCTTTTTTCTGTAGTTTCCTTAAAAGTTCTTAAATCTAGTAAACCATTAATTGTAGCTCTAGCATTATTTAAGATATTATTAGATCCTAATTGTTTAGTTAAAATATTCTTAATACCAGCTAATTCTAAAACTGTTCTAACTGCTCCACCAGCTATCACTCCAGATCCTGGTGCTGAAGGTCGCATCATTACTTGTGCAGCTCCCGATATACCGTAAGTATGGTGGGGAATAGAATCGTCTCTTGTTAAGGGAATAGATATAATATTTTTCTTCGCATCGGTAACAGCTTTTTTCACTGCACCGATCACATCAGTAGCTTTACCTATACCCACTCCGACTTGTCCTTTCTCATCACCTACAATAATGATAGCTCGAAAACTTAACTTCTTACCTCCTTTTACAACCTTTGTGACACGTTTAACTTGAATAACTCTTTCTTCCCAATTTATCTCATTGTCTTTATTTTTTAAATTCTTTTTTTTAATAGACATAATTTTATTGATTAAAATTGTATACCTTCTTGTCTTGTTGCCTCAGCTAAAGCTTTAATTCTTCCATGATAGATATTTTTACTTCGATCGAAGACGATTTTATCTATACCTTTATCTTTTAATTTATGAGCAATGTCTTTCCCTACAAGCTCAGCAGTTTTACATGTTCTTGGTGATTTAATGTGTAATTTTAATTTTGGACATATACTAGAACTAGTTGTAACAGTAGTATGCTCTTTGTCATCAATTACTTGAGCATATATATGCTTGTTAGATTTAAAAACGTGAAGGCGCGGTCTAGTTCTTTTTTTAGGTGTTCGTTTTTTCATGATTTATTTACCAGCTTTTCCAACTTTTTTCTTAATAACTTCATTTTTGTAGCGAATACCTTTTCCTTTATAGGGTTCCGGAGGTCGAATAGCTCTTATTTGAGATGAAATTTGCCCCACGATCGCTTTGTTAATACCTTGAACAGTAATTATAGTCTGTTCGTCTACTTTTAGGCTTATTTCTTCTGGTGCTATTATTTCAACAGGATGACTATAGCCAACATTGAGTATAAGTTTTTTTTCTTTCTCTATTTGTGCTCTATATCCAACACCGTGTATCTCAAGAGTTTTATGAAAGCCTTGAGATACACCGATAACCATATTATTAATAATAGTTCTGTATAAGCCATGTAATTTTTTTGTTATTCTATTATCATTAAGTGTCGCAATGGTTAGTCTGTTTTTTGTATGTCTCACAGTAATATTTTCAGGAATAATATGTTCTAATTGTCCTTTTGGGCCTTTTATTTTTATATTATTATTATTTATTGTTATTTCTATATTTTCATCCAATTTGATTGGATGTTTGCCTATACGTGACATTATACTCTCCTTATATTTTTACCATACATAGCATAGCACTTCTCCACCTAGTCCCAGATATCTAGCCTGTTTGTCTGTCATAACACCTTTAGATGTTGAAATTATAGCTATACCAATTCCTCCAAGAACTTTAGGAAGTTCTTTGTGCTTAGAATAGATTCTTAATCCAGGTTTACTTATACGTTTGAGCTTAGTAATAATAGATTCTTTATTTTTTCCTCTATATTTTAGTTTAACTAAGAGAAATTTTTTGAATTCATCTTGTGTCTCATCGAAATTTTCTATGAATCCTTCATTATATAGCACTGATATAATGTTAAATGTTATATTAGTTGTAGGTATTTTCACCATTTGATGTCTAGCTAAAATTGCGTTTCTTATCCGTGTCAATGTATCTGAAATAGTATCGTTAACCATATATATATTATTATTGATTTTTAAAAGGCATCCCAAAATTTTGTAATAGAAATAGTCCTTCTACATCTGTTTTTGCAGTCGTCACAATGGCTATATTCATTCCATCGATTTTATCAACAGAATCATAATCTATCTCCGGGAAAATTAGCTGCTCTTTTAAACCTAAGTTGTAGTTACCATATCCGTCAAAATGTTTTCTATTAAGGCCTCTAAAGTCTCTAATCCTTGGTAGAGCTAAGTGAATCAATTTATTTAAAAAATTATACATTTTATCTTTTCTTAGCGTCACTGTTATACCTACGGGAATGTTCTCACGAATTTTAAAGCCAGCAATAGCTTTCTTTGATTTTGTAATAATAGGTTTTTGACCGCTAATTAAAATAAATTCCTTAAGACTTTTATCTAATCCTTTTGAATTTTGTGATGCTTCTCCTATACCACGATTTAAAACTATTTTTTCTATTTTGGGAATTTCGTGAACATTTTTATATAAAAATTTTTGTTGCAAGTTTGTTTGTATTTTCTCTTTATATATTATTTTGAGTGCTGATGTCATATTTAATCTATTTTATAAGTTCTTGTGTTTTCTTCAGTTTACGATATTTTTTTAAATTCTCATCGTATACAATACTATATCTACTACATACTTTAGACTGAGAACTATATAGCATAACGTTAGAACTATGTATAGGAGCTTCAATATTAATAATTTTCCCACTCTCTTCTCTTTGCTTAGGTCTAACATGTTTAGTTTTTAAATTTAAATTCTTGAGAATAACAAGCTTTTTTTTATGTAAAATTTTAGTAATCTCACCAACTTGTCCTTTATATTTACCAGAGATAATTTTCACTGTATCTCCATTTTTTACATGAATTTTATGTTGTTTTTTCATACTACCTCAGCAGCTAAAGATATAATTTTAGAAAAGTTTTTTTCTCTTAATTCTCTGGCAATGGGACCAAAAATTCTTGTCCCTTTTGGATTATTGTCTTGGTTTATAAGCACGGCAGCGTTTTCGTCAAATCTAATTTGCATGCCGTCTAGTCGACGAATAGTTTTTTTAGTACGTACTATAACTGCTCTTACGATATCTGATCTTTTAGTAGGCATATTAGGTAAAGCATCTTTCACGACAGCAATAATCACATCTCCTATATTTGCATATTTAGGATTACTACTACCAAGAACTCTGATGCACATAATTTTACGTGCACCGCTATTATCTGCAATATTTAGATAGCTTTGATTTTGTATCATTGATTTTTATAGTGATAAATTTATGCTAGTACTTTCCAGCATTTATTTTTACTTAATGGTCGACTTAATATGATTTTTACTACATCACCTGTTTTATACTGGTTATATTCATCATGAACGAAATACTTTTTTGTTTTAGGAAGAGTTTTCTTGTATTTTTTATGCGCAGCTTTTTTGTTTACAGCAACGATAATTGTCTTATTCATTTTATTGGAAATTACTGTCCCAATGATTTCTTTTGATACCATAGTATAATTTATTATTTATTGTATTTTTGACTGTACAGTAAGTGCTTGAGCAAGCATTTTTTTATATTTTTTAAATAAATGATTTTTTATTAATTTTTGTGTTGCTTGTTGAAATTTTAAGTTGAATAATTCTGTATGTATTTCTGTAATTTTTTCATTTAATTCTATTTTTGTTAGTTGTTTAATTTCTTTAATCGTTAATATTTTCATCTTATAAAATTTATGTCGTGATAAATTTAGTTTTTACTGGCAATTTATAAGTAGCAAGCTTCATAGCACGTTTGGCGTCTTTTTCTGAAACACCTGATATTTCAAATAATATATGGCCGGGCTTAATTACAGCAACCCAATATTCGGGGTTTCCTTTACCTGAGCCCATTCTAGTTTCGGCTGCACGTGCAGTAATAGCTTTATCTGGGAATACTCTAATCCATAATTTTCCGCCTCTTTTTACAGACCGAGTAATTGTTCTTCTTGTAGCTTCAATTTGTCTTGATGTTAGCCAAGTAGGCTCAATTGCTTGTATTCCATATTGACCAAATGCTATATAATTTCCTTTACAGGCCTTTCCTCGCAAGCGTTGTCTGTGAGATTTTCTGAATTTAGTTTTTTTAGGACTTAGCATATTAAAATATTTTATTATATATAAGTATTATTTTTTGAAGATAGTATTTCTCCTTTAAAGAGCCAAACTTTTATACCGAGAACGCCATAAATAGTTTGCGCTCGTTTATAAGAATAATCTATATCAGCTCTTAATGTTTGTAGAGGTACTCTGCCCTCTCTAATCCATTCACTTCGTGCTATTTCAGCTCCATTAAGACGCCCCGATACTTGTATTTTTATTCCTTTAATGTGAGCTTTCTGTGCTCGCTGTACGGCTTGCCTAATTGCTCTTCTAAAAGCGACTCTTTTTTCTAATTGCTGGCAGATGAATTCAGCAATTATTGGTGCTTCTCTATCAGGTTCTGTTATTTCGATAACATTTAGTCGAGTTTTTTTCTGATTTTTGAGTCTTTCGTTGATTTCTTCTCTTAAGTTTTCAATACCGTTCCCTGATTTACCTAGAATTATGCCAGGTCTTGCTGTTTTTATATCTATTTCTATTTGATCTACTTTTCTATTAATATTGATATCAATAATGCTAGCACTTTTTAAATTATTAGATAGAAAGGTTCTTATTATATAATCTTCTTCTAGGTATTTAGGATATAGTTTTTTTTTCGCATACCATGAGGATTTATGATGTTGAGTAATATTCAGGCGAAAGCCTAAAGGATGTGTTTTTTGTCCCATATTTTTTATTTAAATTGATTTATTTTGAAACATTAATCTTAAAGTAATGTGACAAGTTGGTTTCTGTATTTTAAAAGCTCTTCCTTGTGCTCTGGGTTGAAATCTTTTTAGTTTAGGTCCTGAATTTGCAAAAGCTTCATTTATAATGAGTTGCTTTCTATTTTTTTGATTATTATTTGTGGCATTATGTGCCGCAGATTGTAATATTTTTTTTATTGTGAGGCAAGGTTTATAGGGCATAAAGGTTAGAATCATAAGAGCTTCTGAATATGATTTTCCTCGAATTTGTGAAAGAACTCTACGAACTTTATGAGGAGATAGTCTAATGTATTTACTTGTAGCAGAGTATTGATGATTCATGATATTTACCTTTTTGTACGTCTATCATTTTTGATATGACTTCTGAAATTTCTTGTAGGTACAAATTCGCCAAGTTTGTGTCCTACCATTTGATCAGAAATAAAAATGGGAAAATGTTGTTTCCCATTGTGTACTGCAATTGTGTGTCCTACCATTGTAGGAATTATTGTAGATGCCCTTGACCAAGTTTTAATAGTTTTTTTACTGTTATTTTGATTAAGTATCTGAATTTTACTAATTAATTTACGATTAATGAATGGTCCTTTATATAAAGATCTTGTCATATTTCTATTTTCTTCTTCGTAATATATATGAATTACTATATTTTCTATTGGTTCTAGTTTTTATACCTAGTGCCGGTTTTCCCCAAGGTGTTACTGGATGATTTCTTCCGATTGGGGATCGTCCTTCTCCACCACCATGTGGATGGTCTATAGGATTCATAGCTATACCTCTAACATGTGGCTTTCGTCCTAACCATCTTTTTCTTCCTGCCTTGCCTATAGTTATATTATTATGATCAATATTGCCAATTTGTCCAATGGTTGCATAACATTCTTTTCTTATAAGTCTAACTTCACTGGAAGGTAGTTTCAGTGTTACAAAATCCCCTTCTTTCGCTACTATTTGTGCATAAGTTCCAGCTGCTCTGACAAGCTGACCGCCTTTACCTATATGCAGTTCTATATTATGTACGGCGGTGCCTAATGGAATTTTTTCTAGAGGTAAGGCATTCCCTATTTCAATTGTTGCATTAGGACCTGAGTGTACTAATGCACCTACGGATAATGATCTAGGATGTAGAATGTACTTTTTGATACCATCAGTGTAGTGTAGTAAAGCAATCCGAGCATTGCGATTAGGATCATATTCAATACTTGCGACTTTTGCTAATGTGTTAAATTTTTTTCTCCCAAAGTCAATAAGCCTGTATTTTCTTTTATGTCCCCCTCCTCTGTGTCTACTTGTTATAATTCCTTGGTTATTATGTCCATGAGCATATTTTATATGTTTAATAAGAGATTTTTCTGGTCGTTTTTTATTAATGTCCTTAAATATAGATACAGTTCTATTTCGTGTTCCTGGTGTAGATGCTTTATATAAACGAATGGCCATAAAATATATTGAATAATTTATTGTTCAGAGAATAGATTAATTTTACTGTCTGCTGATAATGTGACAATAGCTTTTTTTACATGTTTTTTGTAACCAGAAAAACGGCCCACTTTTCGTTTTTTTCTTGGTTCATGATAAGTATTGATATTAATTACCTTGACATTAAAAAAATGTTCAATAGCATTTTTTATATCGATCTTATTAAACTTATGATTCACTTTAAAGCAGTATTGATTCTTTTCTAGTAACTTGGTCGTTTTATCGGTTATAACTGGTTTATAAATTATTTGAAAAATATTTATATTTAAGTTTTTATTCATTTGATAAGTGATTAATAATATCTATAGCATCATTTTCTATTAAAATTTGCTTTGCTTTTATTATTGCTATTATGTTTAATTGATTTACACAGATAAGCTCAATGTTTTGTATGTTTTTTGTAACACGTTGAATATGTAAATTTTTTTTTGTTACGATAATCAGTATTTTCGTCGTAAGGTCAACATTAAGATCTTGAAGCTTTTTTAAAAAAAATTTTGTTTTTGGTTGTTGAAGCGTAAAAACCGATGAATTAAAAGATATAGTAAAATCTTTCCTGTTATATAAAAGATTACAGAGAGCTAGATGTTTTTCTTTTTTGTTGACTTTTTTACTGTATTCTTTTGTTTTAGGACCAAAAATGACTCCACCACCTCTCCATAAAGGCGATCTAGTTGATCCCGCTCTAGCTCTACCGGTTCCTTTTTGTTTCCAAGGCTTTTTTCCCCCTCCTCGAACTTCGCTACGTGTTTTACTGTTAGCATTACCTTGTCTTTTCTCATGTAGTTGCTTTGTAGCTAATTTATGAATACTATGCATTGTATTAGAATTACTGACACTAAGTTTTAATGTTTTTGTGTCTTTTGAAAATGATTTGATTTTATATTCAATCTGATTTGCCATAATATTATTTTTTCTTTATGCTTATGAGATTACCATTTTTACCAGGAACAGAACCTCTGACTAGAATGAAGTAATTATTTTGATTAATGTCAATAATCTCTAAATTTTTTACAGTAACTTTTTTATTGCCACTTCTTCCGGCCATCTTTTTACCAGGAAATACTCTACCAGGTGTAGTGCCGGCGCCTATAGATCCAGGCAAGCGATGATTTTTTGATCCATGTGACATAGGGCCTCTTGTAAACTTGTGTCTTTTTTGATATCCAGTAAATCCTTTACCTATATTTTTGCCTTGTACATCAATATAGTCACCGATTTGTAAATCTTTTGAATGGATTTCTTCACCTAGATAGAATTGTCTAGATGACTCTATTCTAAATTCTTTAAGGTACTTTACTGAAGGTAGGTTAGATTTAATTAGATGTCCAAGTTCGCTTTTTTTTAGGTTTTGATTTTTAACTATGCCGTATCCAACTTGAACTGCGTTATATCCATGCTTCTCAATTGTTTTGATCTCTGTTACAAAACAGGGGCCTATTTGAAGTATTGTGACAGGTATTGTATGACCAATGTTATCGAAAATTTGTGTCATCCCAATTTTTTTACCTAGTAAACCAATTGATGTCATAAGTTTAATGCGTAGTAAATAAAAATTTTACAGAATAAGTTTGTAGTAAATTTATTGATATTATCTTTGAATTTCTATGAATTTTCAAGTTATTAGTATAAATAGTCGACAATTCTGTACGGTAATTACGACTTAATTAATAATGGGAATTTTTTAAAATATAAAAGTGTATTTTTATATTTGTAGGATAAATTCTAATTATGAGTAAAGTGGTTGGTATTGATTTAGGCACTACTAATTCGGTAGTAGCTGTTATAGAAGGAGGAAAACCGACAGTTATACCGAATGCAGAGGGTTTTAGAACAACAGCTTCAGTTGTGGCTTACACAAAGAATGGAGATAAACTTGTTGGTCAAATTGCTAAAAGGCAAGCTGTGATTAATCCAGAAAATACTTTTTATTCAGTTAAACGTTTTATAGGTTGTAAGCAAGAAGAAGTTAGGAATGATGTTCAGCAATCGTCTTATGTTGTTGTATCTGATAATAATCAAAACATAAAGATTAAATGTCCAGCTTTAAATAAAGATTTTGCTCCAGAGGAAATTTCTGCTCAGGTCTTAAGAAAATTAGCAGATGATGCAAGTAAATATTTGGGGGAATCTGTAACTCAAGCAGTTATAACTGTTCCGGCCTATTTTAATGATTCCCAACGTCAAGCAACAAAAGATGCCGGTAAAATTGCAGGATTAGACGTATTAAGAATTATAAATGAACCAACAGCTGCATCTTTATCCTATGGTTTGGATAAACAAGATAATGAGACAATTTTAGTCTTTGATTTGGGAGGAGGAACTTTTGATGTATCTATTTTAGAGGTTGGTGATGGTGTTTTTGAGGTCCTATCTACATCAGGAGATACGCATTTGGGAGGAAATGATTTCGATAATAAAATTGTTTCCTGGTTAATAGATGAGTTTAGAAAAGATGAAAATATTGATTTATCTCAAGATAAGCAAGCTCTTCAACGTTTAACAGAGGCTGCAGAGAAAGCTAAAATTGAGTTATCCAATCTATCTCAAACAGATATTAATTTACCTTTCATAACAGCGAATGAGGCGGGTCCTAAGCATTTAGAAAGAAGTATGACTAGAGGTAAATTTGAAAATCTTTGCGCAGATTTAATTAGCAGATGTAGAGTTCCAGTTAGTACAGCATTACAAGATGCTCAATTAAATCCAGATAAAATAGATCAAGTGGTTTTAGTTGGTGGCTCAACACGAATACCTTCTATACAATCTTTAGTAAAAGATTTAATTGGTAAATCACCTAATCAAAGTGTAAATCCAGATGAAGTTGTTGCGATAGGTGCGGCTGTACAGGCCGGTGTATTAGCTGGTGAAGTAAAAGACATTTTACTTTTAGATGTTACGCCTTTATCTTTAGGAGTGGAGACTTTAGGGGGAGTTATGACAAAAGTAATACCTAGGAATACAACTGTTCCTACTAAAAAGTCAGAAGTGTTTTCAACAGCTGTCGATAATCAGCCCAATGTAGAAATTCATATTTTGCAAGGAGAGAGAGAGTTTACAAAAGATAATAAAAGCTTAGGTACATTTCGTTTAGATGGAATTATGCCTGCACCGCGGGGCATACCACAGATTGAAGTTACATTTGATATTGACGCTAATGGTATTTTATCTGTTAAAGCTAAAGATAAGGGTACAGGTAAAGAGCAGTCCATCACAATAACAGGAGCGTCAACTTTGCCAAAGGATGAAGTAGAAAGATTGGTTAAGGAAGCAGAGATTAATTCCGATCAAGATAAACAGAAAAGGAATCAGATAGAGATTAAAAATCAAGCTGAAGCTTTATGTTATCAGGCTGAGCGCCAGGCACAAGAGTTACAAGATAAAATAAGCGAAGAAGATAAAGAAAAAATAAAGGCTCAAGTACAAATCTTAAGAACTTCTCTTGAGGGTACGGACTATGATAGTATTGAAAAGGAGCAAAAAATATTGCAAGAGCTATTAATGTCTTTAAGTAAGAAAGTTTATTCATCACCTGATCAAAGTCAAAAATCGAAGGAACAAAATGATTCAGTTATTGATACAGATTCAAAAGATGCATGAAGCGGGTAACGCGATTTGAACGCGCGACATCAACCTTGGCAAGGTTGCGCTCTACCACTGAGCTATACCCGCACCCAATCACGATTATTTCAAAGAAATGAAAGTTTGTCAAGTGATTTTTATTTTTTTACTATCCTAAAAATGAATTTGCTAGCCCTGTAATAATCACAAGAATAGACCATATGCCTGCACCAGTATATACTAAATTTTTTGATTTTTCCCATTCACCTGGCGATGCCAATGTAATAGGCATGAAAATAACAGAAATAATAGAAATTATAATTAATCCAAATACTAATAATTGAATAGCGATAGTCATATGCTTATGTGTTTTATAGAAATGAATAATAAATGAAATGTTAAAGTGTAAATTATTTATATTATATATAGTTTTTATTATTAGGTGAAATATTAAATTTATATTGTAAAGTATATTATTGTCAAATTAAAATGATAAGATAAGAAAGAGAATCATACCACATTAATCTGTTTTGTGTACATTTTTGATTAAGAATATCTTTGAATATCATAGGAGCTATTTATTATGTCAGTATTTATTTTAGCAAAATTGCCTGAAGCATATGCTATATTTAGACCGTTAGTTGATATTTTACCTGTTATACCAGTATTTTTTTTATTACTAGCTTTTGTGTGGCAGGCAGCTATTGGTTTTCGTTAACTTTAGAGATTATTTGAACTTAAAAATTTATTACATTATTAATGAGGATATTATATAAATGGTTGAGCCATTGTTATCAGGTATTGTTTTAGGTCTTATTCCCGTAACCTTAATAGGTTTATTAGTAGCTGCGTATTTACAGTATCGTAGAGGTAATCAATTTGGACTATAGAATGTGGTCTATTAAAACATAGAACTGTTGGTTTACTAAAATGCTCTAAATTCAAACTTAGAGTATTTTTATTTACCAACTTGATTTTATTAATCCAGGAATTAAACCATCATGCCCCATTTCTCTAAGGACGTGTCTAGAGACTCCAAAGTATCTAAAGTAGCCACGACTACGACCTGTTATTATACATCTATTTCTTAGTCTTATTGATAAGCTATTTCTTGGTAGTTTTTGTAGTGTATTTTGAACTTGTAACTGTTCATCAAAGTTTTTAGTTTGTTTAATTGTTTCTCTGAGTTTTTTTCTTATTGTTAAGTGCTTTTGTGTTAGATATTCTCTTTTTTTATTTCTTTCAATCATACTTTTTTTAGCCATATCTTTTACCTTATTGTATTTTCCCCTATGCTAGTATATTTTTTTGTTTCTTGCAATATAAAAATAATGACCTACTTGTATTTTAAGTAAGTCATTATCTTGATAATTTCTTTAGCCAAATTTACCCGTCGTAGAAGCTATAACGAAGGCTGCATAAGTTAAGATGTAGCCAACTGAGAAGTGAATTAAGCCAACGAGTCTTGCTTGTACGATGGATAGTGCAACAGGTTTGTCTTTCCATCTAACTAAGTTTGCTAAAGGAGTTCTTTCATGGGCCCAAGCTAAAGTCTCAATAAGTTCTTGCCAATATCCCCTCCAAGATATTAGGAACATAAAGCCAGTGGCCCAGACTAAATGTCCGAATAGAAACATCCATGCCCATACAGATAAATTGTTCATTCCATAAGGATTATAGCCATTTATTAAAGGAGATGAATTTAACCACAGATAGTCTCTAAGCCATCCCATTAGGTAAGTAGAAGATTCATTGAACTGACTTACATTTCCTTGCCAAATTGTGATATGTTTCCAGTGCCAGTAAAAAGTAACCCAGCCTATTGTATTTAACATCCAAAATACTGCTAAATAGAACGCGTCCCAGGCTGAGATATCACAAGTACCACCTCTACCAGGTCCATCGCATGGGAAGCTGTAACCAAAGTCTTTTTTATCGGGCATTAACTTTGAGCCTCTAGCATCTAAGGCACCTTTGACTAGAATTAAGGTTGTTGTATGTAGGCCAAGTGCAATAGCATGATGAACCAGGAAGTCACCGGGCCCAATAGTTAAAAACAGGGAGTTCTTGCCACTATTAATAGCTTCTAGCCAACCGGGTAACCAAATATTACTACTTGCGTTGCTGGCTATATTATTAGAACTAGATAGTAGTACGTTGAAACCATATAGTGCTTTTCCTGAACTTGCTTGAATCCATTGTGCAAAAATAGGTTCAATCAATATCTGTTTTTCAGGGTTGCCAAATGCTACGACGGTGTCATTATGCACATATAAGCCTAATGTATGAAAGCCCAAAAATAATGATGCCCAACTTAAATGAGAGATAATAGCTTCTTTATGTTCAAGCATTCTTGCAAGAACGTTGTTTTCATTTTCTATTGGATCGTAGTCTCTAACAAAAAAAATAGCACCATGTGCAAAAGCTCCCACCATTAAGAAGCCCGCGATATATTGATGATGAGTATATAAAGCTGCTTGTGTTGTGAAACTTTTAGCCATAAATGCATAAGGTGGTAATGCATACATATGCTGAGCTACTAATGATGTAATGACTCCTAAGGAAGCAAGTGCTAATCCTAATTGCATATGTAATGATGAAGTTATTGTTTCATATAGGCCTTTGTGACCTTTTCCTAATTTACCACTAGGTGGTTGATGTGCTTCTAGTATGTCTTTTATATTATGTCCGATTTGCCAGTTTGTTTTGTACATATGGCCAGCTACTATAAAAATCACAGCGATAGCAAGATGATGATGAGCGATATCTGTTAGCCATAATGATTGGCTTTGTGGATGGAAACCACCTAAGAATGTCAATATTGCGCTTCCGGCTCCTTCTTGACTGTTAAATACATGATTAGTAGTATCTGGATTAGATGCATAGACACTCCAGTTGCCACTGAAGAAAGGTCTTAGTCCTTCTGGATGAGGTGGCGTGTTAAGAAAGTTATTCCATCTGATAGTCTGTCCTCTAGATGCAGGAATAGCTACATGAATTAAATGCCCTGTCCAAGCTAAAGAACTTACACCAAAAAGTCCTGATAAGTGATGATTAAGTCGTGATTCATTATTTTTGAACCATCCAAGACCAGGCTTAAATTTTGGTTGTAGATGTAGCCATCCACCTAGTAGCATAATAACTGATAAGCACAGTAAAAATAATGATCCAGCATATAGTTCATTGTTGGTCCGTATGCCAATAGTGTACCACCAATGATATACTCCCGAATATGTAATATCAACAGGGTATAATGAATTTGTTTTAGAAAAAGCTTTAATTGCTGGTTGTCCGAAATGAGGGTCCCATATAGCGTGTGCTATAGGTTTTACTTTTAAAGGATCTTTGACCCATTGTTCAAAGTTACCTTGCCAGGCAACATGAAATAAGTTACCAGATGTCCATAAAAAGATTATGGCTAAGTGACCGAAATGAGATGCAAAAATCTTTTGGTATAGATTCTCTTCTGTCATGCCATCATGACTTTCAAAGTCATGAGCAGTAGCGATACCGAACCATATTCTACGTGTGGTTGGATCTTGTGCTAATGCTTGGCTAAATTTTGGAAATTTTGTTGCCATTTTATATTTATCCTAATTTTATCCTACTGCAATAATTCGTGCTAAGAAAAAGGCCCAAGTTGTTCCAATGCCACCCAATAGATAATGAGCAACACCAACAGCTCTACCTTGTGTAATACTTAATGCCCTGGGTTGTATCGCCGGTGCGACTTTAATTTTATTATGTGCCCATACAATCGATTCAATTAATTCTTGCCAATAACCGCGTCCACTAAATAAGAACATTAAACTGAATGCCCAAATAAAATGAGCGCCCAAGAAAATTAGACCGTAGGCAGATAAAGATGATCCATATGATTGAATTACTTGAGATGCTTGTGCCCAAAGAAAATCTCTAAGCCAGCCATTAATAGTGATAGATGATTGTGCAAAATTACCACCAGTTATATGTGTCACACCTTTTGCAGACACGCTGCCCCAAACATCCGATTGCATTTTCCAGCTAAAGTGAAATATTGCCACTGATAAAGAATTATACATCCAAAATAATCCTAAGAACACGTGGTCCCAGCCGGAGACTTGACAAGTGCCGCCTCTACCCGGTCCATCACAAGGAAAGCGAAAACCTAGATTAGATTTGTCTGGGATTAATCTAGAATTTCTAGCGAATAGAAAGCCTTTAACTAAAATTAAAACGGTTACGTGAATAGTGAATGCGTGAATATGGTGTACCATAAAGTCTGCCGTCCCAAGACTTATGGGCATCATTGCTACTTTGTTGCCAACCGCAATAATATCTCCTCCGAATGCGTAGCTAGGTGTAGTTAGAGTGTTCGGACTAGTATTTCCTGCAGCAAGTGAATGAATATTTTGAATCCATTGTGCAAAAATGGGCTGTAATTGGATAGCTGTATCAGAAAACATATCTTGAGATCTTCCCAAAGCTCTCATTGTATCATTGTGTATATATAGACCGAAAGAATGAAATCCGAGGAATATACAAACCCAATTGAGATGAGATATGATTGCATCCCTATGCCTAACTATTCTATCGAGTACATTGTTATAGTTCTGAGCTGGATTATAGTCTCTTACCATAAATATGGAAGCGTGTGCGCCTGCTCCTACAATACAGAAACCGCCTATCCACATATGATGAGTAAATAAGGATAGTTGAGTCGGATAATCTGTGGCAATATATGGATAAGGTGGCATTGCATACATATGATGTGCCACAATGATACTTAGAGAGCCCATCATAGCTAGGTTAATTGCAAGTTGGGCGTGCCAGGATGAAGTTAATATTTCATATAGACCTTTGTGGCCTTGTCCCGTGAAAGGTCCCTTGTGTGCCTCAAGAATTTCTTTCATACTATGGCCAATGCCCCAATTTGTTCTATACATATGCCCTGCAACTATAAATAGAACAGCTAATGCTAAATGGTGGTGTGCTGTATCACTTAACCATAGTCCTCCTGTGATTGGATTTAGACCTCCTTTAAATGTTAGAAAATCAGAATAAGCTTCCCAATTTAATGTAAAGAACGGTAAAATTCCTTTACTAAAGCTAGGGTATAGTTGGCTCATTAATTCTCTATTTGTAAGAAATTCGTGAGGTAATGGGATATCTTGTGGGGATATTCCAGAATCTAGTAATTTATTTATAGGTAAAGCTATATGAATTTGGTGTGCTGACCAAGATAAGCAACCTAGGCCCAGTAGTCCTGATAAATGATGATTCATCATAGATTCAACATTTTGGAACCATTCAAGTTTAGGAGCTTTTTTATGGTAGTGAAACCAACCAGCAAAAACCATTAGTAGAGCCATAACTAGGCCACCAATAGCTGTTGCATAAAGTTCCGTTTCTGATGTAATACCTGATGCTCGCCATAATTGAAACCACCCAGATGTCACTTGTATTCCTTGAAATCCTCCGCCAACATCACCGTTTAGAATTTCTTGTCCTACAATAGGCCATACAACTTGTGCGCTAGGTTTGATATTGTTAGGGTTGCTGAGCCAGGCTACATAATTAGAAAACTTAGCACCGTGGAAATACATACCGCTTAACCATAGAAAAATAATAGCGAGTTGACCGAAATGAGCGCTAAATATTTTTCTTGACACTTCTTCTAGAGAGTTAGTATGACTGTCGAAATCATGAGCATCAGCATGTAAATTCCAAATCCATGTTGTAGTAGTTGGTCCTTTCGCTAGACTTCTTGAGAAATGCCCTGGAGTAGCCCATTTCTCAAAAGATGTTTCTACAGGATTTTGGTCTATGACTACTTTAACTTTATTTGTTGTTTGCTCTTTTGAGCTAATTGTCATTTAGATTCTCCTTATATAATGTCGAATCATACAAATTATTAAAACGCTCACTTTTTAGATTATTTGAAAGATATCTAATTTCACATACTTTTATTGTTAGTGAGTTTTTATCGTACTATTATTATAGTGACAGTTTTTTAATTATTTAAAGTCTGTTAACAATACGTAAAGACTATTAGTCTATTGTTTTTGAACTCGCATAAGTGCTTGTCCACAGTCCACAATATCGCCATCTTCTACAAGTATTTCTACAATACGACCATTTACTTCTGATTCAATTTCGTTCATTAGTTTCATGGCTTCAATAATACAAACAGTCTCGTTCTTATTGACTGTATTATTAATATTGATGAAAGGCTTTTCATTAGGTGCAGGAGAACGATAAAAAGTACCTATCATAGGTGAAACGATTGTGAAATATTTATCTTGTTCCTTATTTATTTGATTAATATTTTTTTCTTTTTTTGAATGATTTTCTTGCTTTGTTCTTTTATTTTTAAGTGGAGAGGGTAAATTTGTTCTTTTTGTTACAGTATTGATTGTTATTTTTATCCTGCCACTCTTAATATGTATTTCTTCTATTTTATTTTTTGTGATTGTAGATAAGAGTTTTTTGAGTTCTGTAGTTTGTAAAAGCATATGGTCTTGATTGTTTTTTTTTATAAAAAAGTTTTTTTTTGAATTTCTTCTTCTATTATCCAAATTCTATTATGGTTCAAGAATTCTATCAAGTATAAGTTAGTGTTTTTATTGTATCTTTTTAGGCCTTTTATAGTTCCTGATTTCTGTTTAGAGTCTAGATTTTTGAAGTTGAATGTGTAAGTTTCTTGATGAATCCAAAGAGTTTGGTTAATAAAGTAATGGTTTGCCATATAAAGTTGGTATAAACTAGTTTAAAATATTTTTAACTATTTAATTTAATAGGGATTAACATATCTTAAAAATATATAGTTAAGATATTTTTATATAGTATATTGATTAGAAAAAATAATGTTAATAGCAGATGATTTAGATAAGTTATTAGAGATATTGCCAGATTTTGTTCGTTTCCCTTTGGAACAAGATAAAGATCGTAAGTCTTTAATTGAAATTGTTATGGATTTAGGCCGTAGGCCAGAGGCACGTTTCCCCTCTGGACCCAAATATTTATCAACGAAACCAATCTCTTGGCAAGATTTAGATTTTTGTATTAGAAAAATAGGCAATTTTAGTAGCGATAATAGATCAGGTATTGAGCGAACTCTACATCGAATAAGTTCTTTACGCAATAGAAAAGGGATAATTATTGGCTTGACTTGTCGTGTGGGTCGCGCAATTTTTGGGACAATTAATATAATACGTGATCTTTTAGAGCGCAGAGATTCATTACTATTGTTAGGTCGTCCGGGAGTTGGCAAAACTACAGCAATCAGAGAGATAGCCCGTATTTTAGCTGATGAGATGGAAAGAAGGGTCGTAATTATTGATACTTCAAATGAAATAGCTGGTGATGGAGATATTCCACATCCAGCTATTGGTAGAGCTCGTAGAATGCAAGTATTACGTCCTGAGTTGCAACATCAAGTCATGATAGAAGCGGTTGAGAATCATATGCCAGAAGTAATCATCATTGATGAAATAGGAACAGAGTTGGAGGCACTAGCGGCTAGAACTATTGCTGAAAGGGGAGTTCAATTAGTGGGAACAGCTCATGGGAATTATTTAGAAAGTTTAATTAAAAATCCTATTTTAGCAGATCTTGTTGGAGGTATTCAGCATGTAACTTTAGGTGATGACGAGGCAAAAAGAAGAGGTTCACAAAAAAGTATATTAGAGAGAAAAGCGGCACCTGCTTTTAAAGTTGCAATTGAAATTCATGAAAGGAGTAAATGGATTGTCCATGAAAATGTTGATGAAGCCGTTGATCAATTATTGCAGGGATCTTGTATTTTAACTCAACAAAGATTAACAAATAAGAAAGGTCAAATTTTTATTAATTGTGAGCCTTTTTTGACACAAAATGCTACTTTTTCTAAAGTTTTAAGAAAGAATATCAGGCCTACTCCTTTACGTTTTCAGCAAAGTTATATAAGTATGGTAAAGACTAGTTTGTTGAATAAGAATATAGAAATTTCTGTTGATAAAATCAGTAATTGCTTGAAAGAAAAAAAAAATAATTCTGCCTTAGCTTCATGTAAATTAAGTCAATCAATTTACCTTTATCCATATTTTGTTAGTATGCAACAAGTAAAAGTTGTTATCGATACATTAGGTTTACCAATATTAATAACCCAAGATGTAATGAACGCTGATGTGATTTTGGCATTAAGATCAAGTGTAAAAAAAAATAATCGTTTAAGGCAAATAGCTAAAAGTAAAAGAATTACAGTCTATACAATTTATAGTAGTACAATTCCTCATATAACAAGAGCTTTAAGAAAAGTCCTTAATTTAAATCTATTGTTTTCTTCTCAGACTTTGGATTTATACGATAGTAAAAGCAAGTACATTATTGATATACTAGAAGAGGCTCGTGAAGCCATAGAAAAAATTGTATTGGGTCAACAGCAGATGGTTGAATTATCGTCATGTGTTGCCAGTGTAAGGAAATTACAGCATCATTTGGTTAAATTGTATAATGTAAGAGCAAGAAGTTTTGGTGAAGAGCCTCATCGTCGTTTACGTATTTTTCCTTGATAAAATTTTATTTTCGCTATTTATAAATTCTTTATCTACAATTATTATATGTGTATGTGCGTACATCAATTTTATTAAGAGGATTAAAATAATGACAGATAAAATTTTTGAAAGAGTCAAGGGTATTGTAGTACAACAGTTGGGTGTTGATGAAGATAAAGTGACTTTGACAGCAGATTTTGCCAATGATTTAGGAGCAGATTCTCTAGACACGGTTGAACTTGTTATGGCGATAGAGGAAGAATTTTCTATAGAAATACCAGATGAAGATGCAGAGAAAATAGCTACATTAGATCAAGCTATTCAATTTATTCAACAAGCTGTTAGTAGTAGTTAGAGTATAAAATAACGGAGAGGGTGGGATTCGAACCCACGGAACCCTAAGGGTTCATCTGATTTCAAATCAGACGCAATCAACCGACTCTACCACCTCTCCTAATAACTAAAGTGATTATAGCATAGATACTATCTCCTTGTCTTTATACTTATTCGTAAGTATTTTGTCCAGTAAATTTTTTACTGACGGGTTCAGCATTCTTTCCGATAGAATGTTGGATATTGCCGACACCAATTCTTCCAGGATTGACAATCTCTGGGAAAACCCCATCTTTAGGGTGTAAATATTGGACCTCTCCGCTAGGAAAGATTCTATAGATTTTAAAGTTTTTGATTCTAAAAGGCTTTGCTTGTAACTGTGTTCCTAAGGCTAGGCACTGTTCTTTTTTGGCTAGGTATAATAAATTGTCCCCTTCTTTCATAATGGCAGCGCCACCCGTGGGCATCTCAAAAATTTGCTCTTTATTACTTGTCCAGGTGATAGCATACTTTTCTTCTATTTCTGCAGCTCTTAGCCACCCTCCAGTACTTCCTCCGAACGTAGGGGAAGGCATTTTAAAGTCGATAGTGTTGTTCATTGATTAAAAAAAAATTACTTAAACATACTATAGTCTGAATCATGAAAAAGAAAAAAAAAATCAATAAAGCTTTATATTTATTTTTTTGCCATTGTTCTATTCTGTTAAAAATATTAAAGGCATATATATATTTTTTTTAAGTATGTTATATAATATCTAATATTTTTGATTAACGATAGGAGGACTAATGAAATTAGCTTATTGGATGTATGCAGGACCGGCTCATATAGGTACTTTAAGAATTGCAAGTTCATTTAAAAATGTGCATGCTATTATGCATGCTCCTTTAGGAGATGATTATTTTGTGTGACCTGTTTGCTTATAACATTTACATTATGTAAAAAGCAGCAAGTACTATTTGCGAAAACTACAATAAGCATGAGGTTTAGTTCCTCTTCTTAGTACATTAAGAAATTATATTTAGTTTGATAGTGCAAGTTGACATTAAGTTTAAGCATAAATTAAATATAAAAATAGTATAGACATTTTATTAAAAGCTTTGTAACTTAAATCTCGAAATAAGTTATAGCTATAAGTTCACTATAGCTATATAGACTGTTAAGTGTATTGAAATTTATACTTAAATGTTAAAATTCTGTCTACGAAGTATTAAAAAGTTCTAATATTATTGTGATAAGTTTATTGTGGAACAGGGAGTCTATAAATTTTCAAAATGTAATTACTTGTGTTTGTAGAATAGGATTAACTTTTCTTTTAATAATAATTTTTAAAATTATTCTATTAATTCAATCAAGTTACTTAAATTTATCTATTTGTTTGTCTAATCATATAAGAAGTTAATAATTGCGATGATTGTACGTCATAATAATTTATTACTTTATCAGGATATTAAGTGGAGACATTTAGCTAAATATATTGATAAACTTAAATCTAGAGAATACAAGGCATTTATTCAAAAATATCATATTTATAATATACAAAATTATTTTGTAAATTTCCCCTTATTAGTTTTATCATCTTCTCAGTCTTCTCTGTGTGATATCAATAGTCAAATAAATAGTTTTGAGTTGGGTTATATTCTGTATTGTTTTACTTCTATTCGTTGTGTAGATATTAGTTTTTTTTACTATTATAGAAATATTTTTAATATTAAAATATTTACCTTCATTAAATATTTAGTTTTTCAAGCGCATTATTTATTAATTTTTTTATCTTGTCAAATATATGGTAGCTATATAAGGTATCTCTGTAAAACATTTTATGGTTCTCATTACAATTTTGATAACTCTTTTTATAAACAATATATTGAGTTACAAAAATATGAGAGGTTTCTAGTCTTAGACTTAAGGTATTTAGTTGATTATCTTTCTTTGTCAAGATTTTTTAATAAAATGTATAATGATAAGTGCTTAGTGAAGTATATCCTAAATATTTTAGATATAAAAACTTTTGATAGATTATTAATAAGTTTGCATGTTGGAACTAATAAAATCTCCATTTATCAAAGTAAATTATTGAGAAAGTTGCAAGAGGTTGTAATGTTACAGTTAATTTACGAGCTTTCGAGCTTATTATATAGATCATATAAGCTACAAAATATCAAGTTGCAAATAGTTGTATTTGATAAAAATAATGAGATTATATTCTTCTATAATAAAGCCTTAGAAAGAAGATTGAATTATTTTTTGTTATGTGGTGGCGTTTTCAAAAATATAAAAGAAGAGCTTATTCGAGGTTCTTTGTTAAATGGTATATTTACGAGATCATCTTTTTATTCAATAGAATCTTTTTCTTATCCTTTTAATTTTATTTTTAAGCCATCTTTATATAATCAGTTTATTTTAATGAAGTACGTATCACTTATTATTCATAAACTTGATATACAATCTTCATTCGTAATTAATATTCGTTTAAATATGTTACTCGTTGTATGGTTGTCTCAATATAAAAGATTATCTAAAAGGGTACTATATTTATTGGATTACTTAATAGATTTAAAATTGCGCTATTATCTTATGTATTCTAGCCATTTTCTTATTAAACTATCTCAAAAATCTTATCTTGATCAGACTATTTTAAGAAGAAAAAATTATTTTTGCACAAGTCTTTACAATAAAAAATATAGAAAATACTATAGCCCGATTAAATTATTATGGGATAAATATTTTAAATGTTATATAAATTTAAGAGAAGCTGTATGAGTTGAAATGCTCACGTATAGTTTTGAAGCCGAGTAATTTATTCTGATTACTTAGGTTAACAATGTAATGAGGTCAATGTTAGAAAGAGAGCGATCTTTTACACCAGTTACAGCCAGTGTGGTTGATCGTCATGTATTAGCAAGAGGTTCTCAAGAGAAAGTTATTAATAATATTACTCGTAAAGATAGAGAAGAAAGACCTGATTTAGTTGTTCTTACACCCACTTGTACTTCAAGTATTTTACAGGAAGATTTAAAAAATTTTGTACATCGAGCATCTTTGAATTCTAAATCAGATGTACTGTTAGCTGATGTTAATCACTATCGTGTTAACGAGTTACAAGCAGCAGATAAAACATTATTACAAATCGTTAGGTTCTATTTAGATAAGTATAAGAATACAGATAAATTATCTAAATTAAAGACACCGAAACCATCTGTGAATATAATTGGTTCTGTAGGTTTAGGTTTCCATAATCACCATGACATGGTCGAATTAAAAAGACTTTTTTTAGATCTTGGTATTGATGTTAATTTAATAATACCGGAAGGTATAACTGTAGAAGAATTATGTAAAATTACTCAAGCATGGTTCAATTTTGTTCCTTACAAAGAGATTGGATTATTAACAGCTCAATATTTACAAAGTCAGTATAATTTACCATTTATTAATATCATCCCTATGGGGACTATACAAATTTCTAGCTGTATCAAAGCCATACAAAATTTACTGTTCAGTATGGGACAAAAAGTAGATTATAGTAAATATATTGATCGTCAAACACGTTTTATTTCCCAATCAGCTTGGTTTTCTCGTTCAATTGATTGTCAGAATTTAACAGGGAAGAAAGCTGTTGTTTTTGGCGATGCTACTCATGCCTCTGCGATAACACGTATTTTGAGTTCAGAAATGAGTATTAGAGTTATATGGTCCGGAACTTATTGCTTAAATGAATCTGATTGGTTTAAAAATCAAGTGAAAAATTACTGTGATCAGGTTGTTATTACAGATGATCATACATTAGTAGCTGATTTGATTGTTAAAGCCGACCCTAATGCTATATTTGGAACGCAAATGGAAAGACATGTAGGTAAAAGAATTTCTGTTCCTTGTGGTGTTATTTCTTCACCTGTTCATATACAAAATTTTCCTTTGAGCTATCGACCTTTTTTAGGATATGAGGGAACAAATCAAATAGCAGACTTGGTCTATAATTCTTTCACTTTAGGTATGGAAGATCATCTATTAGAATTTTTTGGAGGTCATGATACTAAACAAGTTAGTGAAATGAATTTATCAAGTGAGAACTCATTCAGCTGGTCAAGAGAAGCTAAAGAAGAACTAGCAAAAATACCAGGTTTTGTTCGTAATCGTGTAAAGAAAAATACAGAACGTTTTGCCTGTGCAAATAGTTTAGATAAAATTACTGTACAAGTTATGTACAAAGCAAAGGAGTCTCAAAGCTTGTAAGTATACATTGTTTTATGCATCAAAACTCTTCAGGAGGTTGATGCATCATTATTATTTACTTGCTTGATTTGTATTAATAGAATTAATAGGTTTTATTGCATAGAGTCTGACTAAGCTGGTTATTAGTTCTATATAAATAGGAGTTTTTTTGAAGACTCTGATTATTCTGTTCTTATTATTTTTATTTATTTCAATTAATAATTTATTTTTCGTTGCGCAAATATCTAATTCTTTAAAAAATGACGGGTGATCAATATTTAAAGCAATAGGGAAAACTCTAGAAGCGCTTTCATTAGTTTTACGTATGACATGCATATCATACTGTCTGGCATCTAAGCCAATTAATTTATAGAAATCGGATCGTTGACAATCATTCAAATACATTGTAACAAAAACACTAAATAAAAAAAATTTACACCATAATTTAGAAGAAAGTGTTCCTAAGAATTTTGGATCAGATTTTAGAAGAGCTGCAAAAAAGTCCCCATGTCTGTTTTCATCTTGACACCAGTTTTCGAAAAATTTAAAAATGGGATATATTCTATATTGCGGATATTGTTCTAGATGTCTATAGATAGTAATATATCTCCAATATCCAATCTTTTCAGATAAATAGGTGGCGTAAAAAATAAATTTAGGAGAGAAAAAAGTATATTTTCTACTTTTTGTTAAAAATCCTAAATCTAAAGATAAATTAAAATCTCCCATAGCTTTATTGAGAAAACCTGCATGTCTCGCTTCATCTCTAGACATTAGTAGAAAACATTCAGCTAAAATAGGATTAAATTTTTTTAATCTTCTAGATAGTTCTTTGTATAATAAAAAGCCTGAGAATTCAGCCGTACAAGATCTTTCCAAAAATTCAATAAATAAGCTTTTTGTGTGAGAGTCTATATTTAACCATGATTGTTCAAATTCTTCATCTCGAATAAAGTGCTGTCTATTATAGTCAGCTCGAAATTCTTCTAAGAGGGCTTCGAATTCAGTTTGATTTGCACTAATATTTAATCTACCCATCTCTTCGAAGTCAGTAGTGTAGAATCTAGGTGTTAGTAAAGTCTCTTTAGATATAGGTTTCGATGTTTTAGAATTAATAGTCGTTTGCATAAAGTAAATCTTAGAGAAAGGTTTGTAAAATTAAAAATGTAATCTTTAATTATTAAATTTTTCTTGTAAATAGTTATGTTACAGGTTTTTTGTGAGATTATATACTCCATTATACTTTAATTCATTAATAATTTATATTCTAAGTATTAAAAATTTTTATTTTTTTATACAATTTACAGGAATTTTCAGACAATTAGGTGAAATAGTGCTAATATTGATATACTAAGCATAATAAATAGACAATACAAATTAATTGTCTTATTTAGGCGATAAGTCATTTTGATTTATTTATTTAAACATTTTTGGAAAATTATTGTGGATATAATTACTTTGGGTTGGGGATCTTTTTTTGCTTTAGTGACTTTTTCTGTTGCATTAGTAATATGGGGTAGAAACGGTTTTTAGTGTCTATGATTATATAAAATAATATACAATATGGGAAATGAAATTTTATCCGCTGCTTTTGTAAGTTCAGCTTTGATTTTATCAGGTGTAGTCTTAGGTTTTCTATTCTTAAAATTACAGGGAGAATAGTCTACTTAATGAAGGCAAATGGAGTAATTAATTATGATTCTTGCCTTCATTGTTTCTTATTTATTATATTTAGAAAATAAAATGAAATTTTTTTGGTATTTATCTAGCATTTTGACTATATTTTTTATACTAATTAATAATCCTAAGGCATCAAGTATAGGAAGTGATTCTCAGTTATTTAGCTATACAAAGAGCACCCAAAGTAATGTGCATTTGTTGACCGTATTTGTTTCTGCAATTTTTTTATTACTTACAATTCTTTTAATGGGTCGTTTTTATCCATAGTATGTCTTTTTCAAATAATATTTGTCCTGTACCATTTGATCAACAGCCTTTGAATGAGTTTTATGCTTTAAAAAAGAGTTGTTTTTTTTCGTTTTTTGGTTTTAAGCTAAGTAAATATATTTATCGTCTATTTATTCTAGGGATAATTTTAGTCTTATTATGTACACCTTTTGTTATCAAAAGTATTAATTTTTCGTGGAAATTATTTATTTTAGATGAATTTTTTTGTACAATTTTATTACTAAGCTTAGTTTTAATGCGTTTATATCTGGGCTGGTCTTATATTATTTCAAGGCTATTTAGTGCTACTATATTTTATGAAGAGTCTGGGTGGCATGATGGACAGATTTGGATTAAGACTCCAGAGATGCTAACAAAAGATCGCCTAATAGGTACGTATTATGTTCTACCATTATTATATAGAATTAAGTGGACTTTTGTAATTTTAGGTTTATGCTTTGTTATGAATTTTGTTTTTTATAGTTTACTTTATTAGTAATTATCAATTAGCATAGTTTCAACGCGGGGTAGAGCAGCTTGGTAGCTCGTCGGGCTCATAACCCGAAGGTCAATGGTTCAAATCCATTCCCCGCTATGAAAACTGAACAAATGCCAAGTATAGTAATAGATTTTGTGTTATATTAACTTTATTAATTATTTATTTGATTTAGATAAATTCAATGCTAGTAGATAATAGTTGTCTTCAGGTTGGTCAACCGGCTCCTGATTTTACTGCAACAGCGGTATATGACCAGGAGTTTAAATTAATTCGTTTGTTAGACTATATCGGGAAATATGTTGTTCTTTTCTTTTATCCTTTAGATTTTACATTTGTTTGTCCTACAGAGATCACGTCTTTTAGTGATTTATATAGTCGTTTTGCAGAAATTAATACAGAGGTTTTAGGAGTATCTGTTGATAGTGAGTATGCACATTTAGCATGGCTCCAAACCGATCGTGATAATGGCGGCCTTGGGGATTTGAATTATCCATTAATCTCTGATTTAACTAAATCTATAAGTAGGTCTTACAATGTGTTAACTGAGCGAGGGCAGGCTTTAAGAGGCCTATTTATCATTGATAAAGAGGGAATTCTTCAACATTCAGTAGTGAATAACTTGGATTTTGGTAGGAGCGTTCATGAAACTCTACGAACATTACAAGCTATCCAATATGTTCAATCTCATCCTGATGAAGTATGTCCTGCTAATTGGAAGCCAGGAGATTCAACAATGATAGCAGATCCTATAAAATCAAAAGAATACTTTAAATCACTATAAGAACACGTCTTCTTAGAGTTCACGTTTGAAGATTATTTAAATAATATATGTCAGTGTACTTTGAGATAAAAAGTAAATCTATTAACATATGGAGTAGTAATTGCCATGGTTACAAATTTGGCTGAACAGTTGCGTAAAGGAACAACTAAATCGCATAGTATGGCTGAAAATGTCAGCTTTGTAAAGTCATTTCTGGGTGGAGTAGTTGACAAAAACTCTTATCGTGCTTTAGTAGCTAATTTGTATTTTGTATATTCAGCTATTGAAGAAGAAATAGAAAAGAATCGAGATCATCCTTCTATTTCATTAATTTATTTCCCCGAATTAAATAGAAAACTAAGCTTAGAAAAAGATCTTGAATATTATTATGGTACAGGTTGGAAAAATATTGTTGAACCTTCTAGTATTACCCAATCTTATGTTGATAGGATTCATAGTATTGGTAAGTACCAACCAGAATTACTTATCTCGCATGCATATACTCGCTATATGGGAGATCTATCCGGTGGCCAAATCTTGAAAAATATTGCTAAAAATGCTATGCAACTTTCCGGTAATGAAGGTACAGAGTTCTATCTTTTTCGCGATATTCGTGATGAGAAAAAGTTCAAAAAACAATATAAAGACGCTTTAAATTTAATTCCTGTAACAGAGAGCCAAATTGATTTAGTAATTTCTGAAGCCAATGTAGCCTTTAATCTAAATATGAAGATGTTTCAAGAATTAAATTCTAATTTTGTAAAAATTATGCTGATGTTGCTATCGAATACAATCAATAGCTTAAAAAATATTTTTTAATTGTAAAAATCTATTATATATTGTTCTTTTCTGATATGAGTAAATATAAATTAAAGTCTTCCAGAGCAATCCTAAAAAGATTTAAGGTAACATCCAGTAGTAAATATTTAAGGCGTAAAGCTAATCGCAGTCATTTGTTGCAAAAGAAAATATCAGTACGTAAACAAAAGCTGCGTAAAGTAGCACAGGTAAAGTCTGTTGATTTACCTTTGTTAAAATATAGATTTCTACTATTTAAATAATTTGTAAAAAGGCTAGTATATGGTTCGCGTAAAAAGAGGTAACGTTGCAAGAAAGAGAAGGAAAAAAATATTAAGGTTAGCAAAGGGATTTAAAGGAGCGCATTCTTGTCTATTTCGCACAGCAAAACAGCAAGTTATGAAAGCTTTACGATATTCTTATATTGGTCGTAAACAGAAAAAAAGGCAGTATAGACGCTTATGGATCGTTAGAATTAATGCGGGTTTGATGGGTACAGGGATTTCTTATAGTTCTTTTATCTATTTATTAAAAAAATCTCACGTAGCTTTAAATCGTAAAATTTTATCTCAGCTAACAATTATAGATAAGACTACATTTAATCATTTAGTATCTAATTTATCTATTTAATTTTAAAAATTAAACAATTACTATATTTAGTATAAAGATTATACTCAATATAGTATAACAGATCAGTCCATTCTATTAATAACTTTCTCGCTTAAAAGTATTAGATTTTTTATGGATTGATTTGTATAGGGTAAATTATGTAGAGCTTGAATAGAAGCTTGAACGTTCTCAATAGCTAAATCTTGAGCTTTTTCTATACCCTTCGTTGATTTAATTAATCTAATTGTGTACTCTATGTCTCCTTCTCTATCAAATTCACGTTCAATTAAATTGTATAGGTTAGGACATTCTTCTAGAGCAAATAATAGAGGAGCTGTTAGATTACCATTTTTTAAGTCAGAACCAGGAAGTTTACCCATATTCTTGTATGTTCCAAGGATATCTAAGATATCATCAATAATTTGAAAAGCTAATCCTAAATGCTTACCATAAAGATAAAATTGCTGCTGAGTGTATTGATCTGATTGGCTGAGAATAGCAGAAGCTTTACAGCTATAAGCGAGTAGCGATGCGGTCTTATGAAATGACTTATTAATGTAGTTATTTATAGAAATAGAGGCCTCAAAACTAGCTAAAGCTTGTTGAATTTCTCCTTCTGCGAAATCTGTAATAATCTTAGAAATTATTTTTACTACTTCCAAATTATTAAGATTAGCTAGGTACCATGAAGATTGCGCAAAAAGGAAATCTCCGGCGAGAACAGCTATCTTATTACTGAATTTACTATTTACAGTTCCTAAACCACGTCGTTGACTACAGTCATCGATAACATCATCATGTAATAAGCTGGCTGTGTGAATTATTTCTGTTATCTCAGCTAAACGTCTGTGTTCATTGCTCAATTGTTCTTTCCTTGATGTAGCTTTTGCTACTAATAAGATGATAGACGGTCGAATTCTTTTTCCACCAGCATGGAATAAATGTTCTGCAGCAGCGTAAAGAATAGGGTGTCTTGGTCCTACCATTTTGTTTAAATTTATGTTTAGTATTTTTAAATCTTTTTCTATTTGTGCAAACATATTGTATAAAGTCAGATGATTTTGTAAGTGTGTTTTATGCTAACTATAATATGATTGTAATATGTATTTAGTAAAAAAAAAAGTTATTGTAATTTTATCATATATTTATGAGAGGTATTTGCATGAAGTCAGCAATTAATTTTCCATTAACCTTATCAAAACAACCGATTCTTACTAAAGAAGAAATTCTCGAATTATATGAAGATATGATTCTAGGGCGTACTTTTGAAGATATGTGTGCAAAGATGTATTATAGGGGTAAAATGTTTGGCTTTGTGCATCTTTATAATGGTCAAGAAGCTGTAGCGACGGGTGTAATAAAGGCTTTAGATAAGAATGATTATGTCTGTAGTACTTATCGTGATCATGTGCATGCTTTAAGTAAAGGTGTTCCATCTAAATCTGTTATGGCTGAGTTATTTGGTAAAGAAACAGGTTGTAGTAAAGGACGAGGTGGATCGATGCATATTTTTTCAGCAGAGCACAATTTCTTAGGTGGTTTTGCTTTTATTGCTGAGGGCATACCGGTAGCTTTGGGAGCAGCCTTTCAAAGCATATATTCACATCAAGTATTATTATCTGAAGATAAGTTATCTGTAACAGTAGCATTCTTTGGTGATGGAACAACCAATAATGGGCAATTTTTTGAATGTTTAAATATGTCTGTCCTTTGGAAATTGCCAATTATTTTTGTTGTAGAAAATAATCAATGGGCTATAGGTATGGCTCATCATCGTTCTACTTCGAGTCCAGAAGTATACAAAAAAGCAGAAGTTTTTGGTTTGCCAGGTTTTGAAGTTGATGGTATGGATGTCTTAGCAATAAGAGATCTTGCAGTACAGGCAATCTCTAGGGCTCGTGATGGTGAAGGTCCTACTTTAATTGAAGCTTTAACATATCGTTTTAGAGGTCATTCATTAGCAGATCCAGATGAATTGCGTTCTGAAAAAGAGAAAGAAGCTTGGATTTCTAAAGATCCTATTCTACGTTTATCTAATTATATCTTGAAGCACAATATAGATAATCAGGAGAATTTGGATAAAATTAAGCAAAAAGTTCAAAATACTGTAAATGAGGCTGTTGATTTTGCCCTATCTAGTCCAGAGCCTAATGTAAAAGATTTAAGAAAGCATCTTTTTGCTGACTGAAGTGGACTATTTCGATAATATCTTACTGTTTTAATTATTAAATAAATCGGTGGTACATTTATGTGTAAATATTTTATGTTTGATGCTTTGAGGCAAGCTATTAATGAAGAGATGGATAGTGATCAATCCGTTTTTATTTTGGGAGAAGATGTTGGCCACTATGGTGGCTCTTATAAGGTTACCAAAGATTTACATGCTAAGTATGGTGATTTGCGTGTTTTAGATACACCAATAGCAGAGAATAGTTTTACGGGCATGGCTATAGGTGCAGCCATGACTGGATTGAGACCGATTGTAGAAGGTATGAACATGAGCTTTCTATTATTAGCTTTTAATCAGATCGCAAATAATGCAGGTATGCTTAGATATACTTCCGGTGGAAATTTTAAAATTCCTTTAGTTATTAGAGGACCAGGTGGTGTTGGTCGTCAGTTAGGTGCTGAGCATTCGCAGCGTTTAGAAGCTTATTTTCAAGCTATACCAGGTTTAAAAATAGTTGCTTGTTCCACTCCATATAATGCAAAAGGTTTACTGAAATCTGCTATAAGAGATAATAATCCTGTTATTTTCTTTGAACATGTTTTATTATATAATTTACAACAAGATTTACCAAAAGATAGTTATTTTTTGCCTTTAGACAAAGCAGAGATTGTTAGATCAGGTAGTCAAGTTACTATAGTCACTTACTCTAGAATGCGCTACCATGTAATGCAGGCTGTTGATACTCTGATAGAAGAAGGTTATGATCCAGAAATTATTGATTTAATTTCATTGAAGCCTTTAGATTTACCAACAATTATAGAATCAATTAAGAAAACACATCGGGTAATAATAGTTGAAGAATGTATGAAGACAGGGGGGATAGCTGCAGAGCTAATTGCCCAAATCAATGATAGTTGTTTTGATCTTTTAGATTCCCCAGTAATTCGATTGTCATCTCAAGATATACCAACGCCGTACAATGGTAATCTTGAAAAAGCAACAGTGATACATCCGCATCAAATAGTAGAAGCAATTAAAATAAATTGTCCTGTGAAAGTTTAGTGGCTTATTTAGCAAGCTTGAATATATTGTAAGCTTGCTAGTACTATTTCTCTATTTTTTATCTTATTCTTAGAAATTCATCTCAGATACTTGTACTTTTTCCCATTGTTTTTTCTTTATTACAAATAATGTTTGTGCAACGCTAATGATGATGAAAAATAAGATCATACCTTTAACTCTATTAGGACTTTGTAAAACGATTTCAGCTTCATTTTGTCCAAAGCCGCCTACGTTAGGATCTTGCGTTAAAAATTGATTGGCTATAATACTATCTCCTTCTTTGACTTGTAATTCAAAATTTTTAGGTATATTCTCTAAAAAGTTTTTTCCATCTGTTGCTTCGATGTTTACTTGATAGTCTTCATTCTCTAGTTTTGTAATAGATATAACTTTCCCGTTAGCAGGTGAAATAATAGGATTGTTATTACTTTTATCACCGCTTGGATATACTTGACCTCTCCCTCTATTTCCACCAGCATAGATAGGGTACTTTAAAAAATGTATATTTTTATCTTTTGCCGGATCAGGAGATAAAATCGGAAAAGTTATGGTTTGAGTTGTATTACTCGGCATTGGTCCAACGACTAAAATATTACTGTTATTTGTGCTGTATGGTTGAATAAAGGTATTTTTTGTTTTTTGTTTAATTTCTTCAGGTATTAATTCTTTTGGAGCTATTTTGAAACCATCAGGTAAAATGAGAACAGCTCCTACGTTTAAATTTCCTCTTTTACCACTACTTAGAATTTGCTTATTCTCTGTATTAAATGGGATTGTAATAGTTGCTTCAAAGACTGTATTAGGTAGAACAGATTTAGGTAATTCTAATTCTATATTCCTTTGAGCCAAATGGCAATTGGCACAAACAATTCGACCAGTTGCTTCTCTAGGATTTTCATAGCTTTGTTGGGCATAGATGGGAAACGCGTTTACTTCTGGTGCTCTAAAATATAGGTTACAAAAAGTAGTAAGAATCAATAAAGCTAAGCCTATTTTGCTTAAGGTACGATTATAGTTAAAAGTCATATGTTTTTTCTTGAATTGATGAAGATTACTTCACTTATAATAACATTCAATTTTTATCATTGTTATTAAATAATAATTATAAATTAATATTTAATTTTGAATATTTTGTATTTGTTTATTTATTGAAAAATTTTAAGATTAAGACTCCTCCAAAATATAGAAATAAAATAGCAAAAGATAAAAGTAATTGTGTTATAGGATCTGTAGAAGGTGTCAGTATAGCACTGAAAACTGTGGCCATTAGTAGAATATATTTCCAGGATCTTAACATTTTATTTGAGGAAATAATTCCCATTAAACCTAGTATTATCTGTATAATAGGAATTTGAAATGCTAAACCTGTGCTAATTAGTAATAACAATATAAAGTCAAAATATTGTTCAAATGACCAAAGAGGTTCAACAATTTCAGAGCCATATCTAATGAAAAAGTGTAACGCTGCAGGTATTAAGATTTGAAATGAGAAATACACGCCCGTAAAAAACAAGCAAATTGAAGCTATTAAGATGGGTAGAAAGAATTTTTTTTCTGTTGTAGTTAATCCTGGAAGAATGAATAGAATCATTTGGTAAATAATAAATGGGCTACTAATGATTAAGCCTGTATAGCTTGATATTTTAATTGATGAAAAAAAATATTCTCCCGGTGCTAGTTGTAAAAATTTTATACCATTTGCTGGTTGTTGTAGTAAGTAGGATATATCTTTGATATAAGAAAAAGAAATAAATGTCGAAATAATAAAAAATATAGTAGCTTTAAATGTTCTAGTTCGTAATTCTTCTATATGTTCTAGGATAGACATTTTTATTTCGGGCTTTACCATTTTGTATGTTAGTTAGTAATATCTTTATTTTATAGATAAATTATATTAAATTATTGTATTAAAATAAAACATGTTTTATTAAGTTTATTGGGAAGAGTATTACAATATTTATCTTTATTCAAGATATTAAAGGTCTTTATTATAGTATGAACTATAGACATATATTTAAAAAAGTCATTCATGGCAAAGTGTGTTTATTAGTATTCTTTAAGGAGATATCTGAATGAGTGTTAAGGCAAGTGGTGGGAGTCCGTTAGCAATACCACAACTGTATCGGACAGCATCAATATCTACTATTGCTCAAGCAGAGCAGCAAGATAGATTTTTACAGCTCGGTGAGTTGAATGAATTAGTTACTTTTTTAAATTCAGGAATAAAGCGTTTAGAAGTTGCTGAATTAATTGCTAAAAATGCAAATATTTTAGTCTCAAAAGCCGCAGATAAAATTTTTGTTGGCGGTTCAGCTATTTCTTATTTAGAAAAACCTCAGGCATCTTTTTTGTCAGACCCTGAGATGAATATCAGTATTGACCAGCAATTATCAGGTGACACACAAAAAAATTTATTAGCCGGCTTGCGCTCTACTTTTAAGTCAGGTGAAGGATTGCCGCCGGGATTTAAGCCGATTAATATTAGTCGGTATGGATCAGAGCGAATGAAAAAGTCATTACGTGATTTAGATTGGTTTTTGCGTTATTTGACTTATGCAATTATATCTGGAGACCCTAATATTTTAACAGTGAACATTCGTGGTTTAAAAGATTTGATTGAAAATGCTTGTTCTAGTGCAGCAGCAATAGTTGCATTAAGAGAGATGAGAAAAGAGGCTTTAGAACTGGTCATAAAAGATTTTGAAGCAGAAACTTTAATTCGTGAATATTTTAATGTTTTAATCTCTGAGTTTGAAGCCTCTTCTCTTAGTGATCGTTTAAGAAAACGTGATTATTCAGATCTACAAGGTTTACGTTTGCCTCAAATTTATGTTAAAGCAGGTGTCTCTGTTCAAAAATTTTCTATGAAATCGTCATTATCAGCTAATGAAAAAAAGACTGTAATTCAAGCCTGTTATCGTCAAGTTTTTGAAAGAGATATTAGTAAAGCATATAACTTATCTATATCTGATTTAGAGTCTCAAGCTGTAAAGGGTATTATCTCTATCAAAGAATTTGTAAGAGCTTTAGGCAAGTCGTATTTATATAGAAAAGATTTTTGCCAACCATTCGTAAACAGTCGCGTAGTAGAATTAGCTTTTCGACATTTTTTAGGAAGGGGACCGAGTTCATTAAAAGAATTTCAAAAATATTTTTCTGTTTTATCTTTAAGAGGTTTAGATGGTTTAGTTGATAGCTTGATTAATTCAAAGGAATATGCAGATTATTTTGGGGAAGAGACAGTGCCTTATAATCGTTCTTTAGGTGAGGAGCCCCAAGAATGTAGTAATTGGGGACCACAATTAGATTTATTTAACTATAGTGCACCATTTAGAAAGATACCACAATTTTTAACTTTATTTAGTGATTATAATAAAGCTTTGCCAGATCAGCATCCTTATGGTTTAAGCAATGATCCTTTAGCTATACAGTTTGGAGCTATCTTCCCGGATAATACAATAAATTTACGTAAAAAATCAGCTCCATTTAGCAAAGATACACGAAGAATTTTAATTAGACGTGGTCCTGGTATTTTGAGTCAGATTAGTAGTCCAGATGTTCGCTCGAAGTTTAGTTATTTATCAGGTATTAAGGTTTTTCAATTAAATACTGGTGATAGTTATAATTCTGAATCTATAGATGTTATTGTTAACGCTATTTATTTAAGAGTTTTTGGTCGTTCAGTCTATCAAGAAGAATTAATTACATTAAAAAAAATTGAAAATAAGTTTAGAAATAGGACAATATCAGTTCGTGAGTTTATTTTAAGCTTAGCGAAGTCACCCATTTTTAAGTCATTATATTGGCAACCATTTTATATTTGTAAAGCAATAGAGTTTATTCATAATAGATTTTTAGGTAGGCCTACCTATGGTCGTCAAGAGATAAATCAATACTTTGATATAGTTTATAAGCAAGGTTATAATAAATTTATAGAGGCTATCCTAAGTAGTTCAGAATATTTAGAAGTGTTTGGAGAAAATATAGTTCCTTATGAAAGATATATTACTCCTTTAGGTTTATCAGCAAAAAAATTGAAGTCCAGTATTAAGAGAAATTTAGGATTAACACAGTCTAAGTCAAGCAGATTTATTGAGTTAGGCAAATTACCCCAGTCAATAGGTTCATATAAATTACGTGATGCAATTCAACAAGGTGTAACTCCTGTAAGAGATCAGATTGTTATATTTGATACTGAATCTGAGAAGAACAATTTAGCTGTTGAAAGTATATTAAAAGCAGCTTATCGTCAAATCTTTGAAAGAGATATCAATGTTTTTAGTTCAAATTTTGAGTTCATTTCTATAGATGAAGCTTTTTTATCTAAGAAATTAACCGTTAGACAATTAATTTTACAATTAGGCTTATCTAAATTATATGCCAAAGAATTTTATAACCCTTATCCTAATACAAAAGTGATAGAATTAGGAACAAAACATTTTCTTGGCAGAGCACCAAAAAATCAAGCAGAAATAAGATTTTATAATCAAATTTTGGCATCAAAAGGTTTAAATTCTTTTATTTTTTCATTACTAGAAAGTAAGGAGTATAAGTCTGTTTTTGGTGACAGCATAGTTCCCTATCGTCGTTTCCCCACTTTACCAGCAGCAAATTTTCCTAATACAAGTAAACTATATGATACTTTTATAAAACAAAACAGTAAAATAATTGTACCCAGTTTTATCTCTTAAGTGTCTTTATTGCTTATGTATTAAGCTGTAAATTTATTTACTTATTATATTTTCGTAATATAATCTAATTAATTGTAAAAATTAAGTCTATTTAAGGTGTGATCTGGAATAAGGTTTCCGCTCATTATTATGAATTTATAAAACAGTATGAGGAGTTTTATTTATGAGTATTGTAACAAAGTCAATTGTGAATGCAGACGCAGAAGCTAGGTATTTAAGTCCTGGTGAGTTAGATCGCATAAAGAGCTTTGTTTTATCTGGGCAAAGGCGTCTGCGTATTGCACAAATTTTAACGGATAACAGAGAAAGGATTGTAAAGCAAGGTGGGCAACAATTATTTCAAAAAAGACCGGATGTAGTTTCACCAGGTGGTAATGCTTATGGAGAAGAGATGACAGCAACTTGTTTAAGAGATTTAGATTATTATCTAAGATTAGTGACTTATGGAATTGTTGCAGGTGATGTGACGCCTATTGAGGAGATTGGTTTAGTCGGTGTAAAGGAGATGTACAATTCTTTAGGTACACCTATATCAGCTGTCGCAGAAGGGGTCCGTTCAATGAAAACATTAGCTTGTTCTTTGTTATCTGGCGAAGATGCTGCTGAAGCAGGATTTTATTTCGATTATACATTAGGTGCTATGCAGTAAAAATATATTCTATATTGTTTTTGTTTAAAGTTTTTATTATTTTATAGAGTAAGGAAATTAAATATTATGCAAGATGCTATTACTTCTGTTATTAATGCAGCAGATGTGCAAGGAAAGTATTTAGATGATAATTCTGTTGAAAAATTAAGGGGTTATTTCCAAACAGGCGAGTTGAGAGTACGTGCTGCAGCGACAATAGCAGCGAACGCAGCAATTATTATAAAAGAATCTGTTGCAAAGTCTCTTTTATATTCTGATATTACTCGTCCAGGGGGTAATATGTATACTACAAGAAGATACGCAGCATGCATTAGAGACTTAGATTATTATTTACGCTATGCTACTTATGGTATGTTAGCTGGAGATGTATCTATTTTAGATGAACGAGTTTTAAATGGTTTAAAAGAAACTTATAATTCTTTAGGTGTACCTAGTGGTGCGACAATACAAGCAATACAAGCTATGAAAGAAGTTACAGCTCAGTTAGTTGGGGTAGACGCTGGAAATGAGATGGGAGTATATTTTGATTATATTTGTTCTGGTTTAAGTTAAATTGTTTACACACAAACTAGATTAAGATAATTTAGTTTGTGTAATAATGATTAATTATTATTTATTTGTGCAGCTTGCACTCTTGCTCTTGCTTTTCTTATTTTTTGTGTAGCTTCGAATTTTTCTCTACTAGTCTCAGCTTCGGAGAGCATAGATATCGCGGCTTTTAAGTTACTTTGAGCTTTTTCTATATTAATTGCTGAACCTTCTTCAGCTCCATTAACTAATATTGTTATTACATTATTTTCTACTTCTGCAAACCCTCCTAATAAAACAATAGGAATCCACTCTTTTTCTACTCTTACTCTCATTACACCTACGTCTAAAGCTGTTAGTAAAGGTATATGCCCTGTTAATATACCTAGTTGTCCTGTGCTGCTAGGTAAAATAACCTCTTCTGCATCTGCATTCCAAACGGTTCGATCAGGAGCGATGACACGTATTTTTAATGTCATAAGTTATTCCTTCTAATTTAATGTTTCTGCTTTACTTATAGCTTCTTCTATGTCTCCTACAAGATAAAAGGCTTGTTCTGGTAATTCGTCTAACTCTCCTTTAAGAATCATTTGAAATCCTTTAATAGCTTGTTCTAGTGATACATATTTGCCAGGAGATCCTGTAAAGACTTCTGCGACGAAGAAGGGTTGAGATAAAAATCTTTCAATTTTTCTTGCCCTTGAGACTGTGAGTCTATCTTCTTCAGATAATTCATCGAGGCCTAATATCGCAATAATGTCTTGTAGTTCTTTGTAGCGTTGAAGTGTAGATTTTACTTTTTGAGCTGTCCCATAATGTTCTTCACCTACAATGCTTGGTTGTAACATTGTCGAAGTGGAATCTAAAGGATCTACTGCAGGATAAATTCCTTTTGCAGCTAGCCCTCTCGATAGCACAGTTGTTGCATCTAAGTGTGCAAATGTTGTTGCAGGTGCTGGGTCAGTTAGATCATCAGCAGGTACATATACAGCTTGAATAGATGTAATAGACCCTTCTGTTGTAGAGGTGATTCTTTCTTGCAATGCTCCCATCTCTGTTGCTAAAGTTGGTTGATAGCCTACAGCTGAAGGCATACGGCCTAGCAATGCTGATACTTCAGACCCAGCTTGTACAAAGCGAAAGATATTGTCAATAAAAAGTAATACGTCTTGTTTATTTATGTCTCTGAAATATTCAGCCATTGTTAAGGCCGTTAACCCTACTCTCATTCTAGCTCCAGGTGGTTCATTCATTTGCCCGTAGACTAGTGCAACTTTAGAGTTCGTAAGATTTTCTTCGTCAATAACTTTTGATTCTTTCATCTCTTGATATAAATCATTTCCTTCTCTTGTACGTTCTCCAACTCCTCCGAATACAGAGACACCACCATGTGCTTTAGCTATGTTATTTATTAATTCCATAATTAAGACTGTTTTACCTACACCTGCTCCACCAAAAAGCCCTATTTTACCCCCTCTTCTGTAAGGTGCTAGTAAGTCAACAACTTTTATTCCTGTCTCAAAAATAGATGGCTTCGTTTCTAATTGAGTGAAAGTTGGTGCAGGACGATGAATGGGTAATTGTGTTTCCGCTGATATATTTCCCAAGCTATCAACAGGTTCGCCTAAAACATTGAAAATTCTTCCTAATGTTGGTATTCCTACAGGGATACTAATGGGAGCTCCCGTATCTAAAACTTCTATACCCCTTTTTAATCCTTCTGTAGAGCTCATAGCTACGGCTCTAACTTTATTATCTCCTAAAAGTTGTTGAACTTCGCAAGTTATTGTATTGTTATTATTATTAACTTTTAATGCATTAAAAATTTTAGGCAGTTGTCCGTTCGCAAATTCTATATCAAGAACTGGGCCAATAATTTGAGTGACTGAACCTATATTCGTATTCGTCATTTTTTATGATCTTTTAATCATTAGTTTCTGGATAATAGTTCGAATTTCTTTAATTTATGTTTATATTGTAATACTATATACTTTGCGATTATATAAAAAGATAAGATCTTTTATTAATTTAATCTACCGGTGGTTTTAAGCCAATTCTGAGCTTCAATATAATTGTTGGGTGCTAAATAGATAGCTTTCAACCAGTATTCTCCTGCTTTATCAAAAAGAGATTTGGCAATCTCAAATTTAGATTGATTAGATGCTTTCATTCCTTGATAATGGTAAATTACAGCAATATTATTAAGAGCTTGCGGCATTTGATAGTTTAATTCTAGCGCTTGATGATAATACTCTAAAGCTTTTAGATGTTCACCGTTACTTGAATAAATTAAGCCGATATTATACAGTATGTAAGATCTATCGTATGGATCTTCTTCTATCTTTAAAGCTTCGTAATAGTTTTCTAAAGCTTCAGCATACTCACCTTCAGATTGTGCTGACATGCCATCTCTATAGTAGCAAAAAGCTTTTTTTTCTTCTTTGGTTGTTGGTAAAACTTTAAGGATTATATCTGCTAAAACAGTAAAGGTTTTGTCAATAAAATTATCGTTCTTTTGAGATCGAGGCATATGGTTGTTTATTATTTAAAGTAATTAGTTGAATTGTTTCTTCTAAATGTTTATAAAGAGATATTAACACTTTGTTTAACTGTTTCGTCTCTGTAAATTTTGCTTATAAATTATTATTTTGTAGTACATATAAATATATGAATAAATATGAGTCTATTTTTTGTTTAAAGAGTCCAAAGTTACTTAATGATATTATAGCTTATAGTAATAATGATCAATATATTGTAAATGTAGATAGTATTATTAATGAACAATCCATTTTCATTTCTAAAAGTGAGAAATTAAATAAAAATAGTTATAAAGATTTTGATTATCCTGAGGAGAAAAAAACAAAAAATAAGCAAAAAAAGAAGGCTAGAGCAAAAATTTATTTAGATAAGAATGTTGCAGATCTACAGGATGAATTGGAATTCAATGATATAAATAATGGAGTATTTACACGTAATGTAAAAAATATAAAATCTAAAAAAAATTATAAAGATAATATCTATGAGACTATTGAGAATGCTCAAACAGATATTGTCATTCCTAAAAGTGTTTATTTAGATGATTTATTAACGGTCCAAGAGCTTGCAAGTAAGTTAAATATTTCGACAACAGATATTATTAAATGGCTTTTTTTACAAGGTATTTCCGTTACAATAAATCAGTCTTTAGATTTATCTATATCAACTTTGGTAGCTGAACATTATTCATTTACTATCTTAAAGGAAAAAATTCCAAACAAAAAAAAGATAATTAAACAATCAGATGAGTTTTCAGGACGTCTAAGGTCACCAATTATTACATTGTTAGGTCATGTAGATCATGGCAAAACAAGTTTATTAAATGCTATAAGAGAAAATAATGTTGTAATAAAAGAAGCCGGCAATATTACACAGGCGATAGGCTCTTATGAATTATTTGTAGAACGTTTAGGTAATAATTTTAAATTGATACTCCTGGACACGCCTGGACACGAAGCTTTTGTTCGTATGAGAGAGAGAGGTGCTGATATTACTGATATAGTAATTTTAGTTATAGCTGCAGATGATGGTTTAAAGCCTCAAACTATTGAAGCTATTCAACATGTTAAAAATAGAAATTTACCATTTATTGTAGCTATTAATAAAGTCGACAAACCTGAAGCGAATGTATCTAGAGTAAAGAATCAATTACTTGATTATGGTATCTTTGATAAGGATGCTTACAATAATAAAATCATTATAGAGGTCAGCTCTTTAAGTCGGTACAATATTGATCTTTTAATAGATTCTTTAATTGATTTATCAAAGTATTATGGATGGAAATCTAATCCTTTGAAAAAAGCTGAAGGCATTATTCTTGAAGCATTTTTAGATAAGAAAAAAGGACCTATTGCACAGCTTTTAGTTCAGAATGGTACCTTATTCTTGGGCGATATTATTGTTGCAGGTAATATGTACGGCAAGGTAAAAGCTTTGCAAAATAATTTAAAGCAAAGCATATCAAAATCAGAGTCTACGTCTTTAGTTGATGCATTATGTTTTGCCAAAGTACCAGTAGCAGGCTTGCCCTTTATTGTTTGCAAAACGGAGAAAGAAGCGAAATTTTTTGCTAGCCAGCAAGCACTATCTAATAAAACTTTTTCAGTGCTAAATAATCGAATATCATTAGATGAAGTTCAAAAGAAAGGATTAAAAAAGATAGTTAAACGAGTTAATTTAATTATTAAAACAAAAACTCAGGGATCTATTGATGCAATTATGCAAATGCTGTCTAGTATTCCTCAGGATAAAGTTCAAATTAATTTGTTGGCTGTTTCTTGTGGAGAAGTTTCTATGAAAGATGTTGAATTGGCAATTACAAGTAACTCTCTAATCTTAGTCTTTGGTTTAAAAGTACCGTTAAATATATTACAGTATTTGGAAGATAAGCATATTTTAATTTCTGAATTTTATGTTATTTATGATTTAATAGATTATGTAAAGATGCACATGTTGCAATTCGTTGATGTAGAATATACAAAAAATATTTTGGGCAATGCAGTTATTAAAAATTTATTTACTATTAATAAAGGAATAGTAGCAGGCTGTTTTGTTCAAAGTGGTAAGTTACAAAGATATGCTAAATTTGAATTAAGAAGAAATGATAATAGTCTATATGTTGGAACGATTGACTCTTTAAAGCGAGTAAAACAAGATGTTGCGGAAGTTTATAGTGGAAATGAATGTGGTATTTTGTGTAAAGATTATACGAATTGGGATATAGGAAATAGTATAGAGTGTTATGATCTACAACCTTTAGATAAGACTTTATGATCCATTTTTTTAGATGAATAATAAAGATGTTATTATTCATCATAAAAATTTATATTTATTTATTTACGAAGGGAATTAAAGATAGTAGTCTGGCTTTTTTAATCTGTTTTGTTATTTTTCTTTGTTTTTTTGCTGTTAAACCATTAAGACGTCTGGGTAATATTTTACCTTGTTCTGTAACATATTGTGTTAACGTGTCAATATCAATATAGTTAAATGATTTACTGTTAGAGATTTTTGTTATATATTTCGGGGATGTTGTCATAGTAGTAAAAATATTATTTAATTTCTTTAAATAGGCTATGATGATTGCAATTAGGACAAAACTTTTTTAGTTCTAATCGATTGGGAGTGTTCTTTCTATTTTTTGTACTGGTATATCGAAAAATGCCTTTTTTTCTTTCTTGTTTTATTGATAAATTTTTACGAGAACATATACATTCTAAATTGATGACAACTCTTGCGCCTTTATTTTTAGCCATATTTTTATTAATTAAGTCTATTATTAATATAAACATTGTGACATATTTTCTGTAATAGCATCAAGTTCTTGATATATTGTAGATACTCACCGCTAATGGTATAATCTCTAGTAAAATATTATATTTACTATGATCTGACTAAATTTATGAATAAAAACTTCTCTGCTATAAAAAGAGTTCAAATTGCTGAAAGAAATCGTTTGCATAATAAATATTATAAATCTAGTATAAAAACTTTAATAAAAAAAACTTTACAGGATCGTAATGAGATTAACGTAATTGACTCTAAGCAAGCGAATATTTTAGTTGCTCAAGCATATAGCAAAATAGATAAAGCTGTAAAGAAGGGTATTTTGGCAAAAAATAATGCTGCACGTAAAAAGTCTAAATTATTTAAACAGTTAAAATTTTTAAAGACAGATGCATAGTGATATTTTAATCTTAGATTAGATATTTATTAAATGATTAATAAAATAGATATTTTTGCTTGACATATATGTAGTTATTGAGGTGATTAATGTTATCTGAAAAGAATATCCACGTATCATTTCCAGATCTCGTAGAAATACAGCGGACAAGTTTTAAAAAATTTTTATACGAGGGTTTAGGAGAAGTTTTAAGTTTTCTGCCAACTATAACTGACCCAACGAATAGATTAGAATTAGAGTTCTTCGGAAAAGAGTACAAATTAAAATTTCCTAGATATACTGTCAGGAGGGCAAAAAGTCGTGATCGTACTTATAGTGCTCAAATGTATATACCTGCGAAATTAACGAGAAAAGATTTTGAATTACTTAATACGATTAGTCACCGTAGTAGTACTGAATATTTAGATAATCAGGGAAAACATAAAAAATATAAAAAAAAGATGGTCTTTATTGGCGATATACCTTTAATGACTAATAGGGGTACTTTTGTAATTTCAGGTACGGAAAGAGTAATCATTAATCAAATTGTTAGAAGCCCAGGGATATATTATAAGCAAGAATTAGATAAAAATGGTAAGCCTATCTATAGTGCAAGCCTAATTTCTAATAGAGGTTCTTGGTTGAAGTTCGAGATTGATGCTAAGGGACAAGTTTGGGTTAGAATTGATAAAACACACAAGGTGAATGCATATATTTTTTTACGTTCTATTGGTATAAGTTCAGAAGAGCTTAAAAAAACCTTAATTAAGTATTCCATTTTGAAAAACACTTCTGCTTTATATGAGAAGAAAGAATTACGGAAAAACTCCTTAGAAGCATCTATTGAAGATATAACCGATGAAGAAGCTTTATTGATTGTTTATAGTAAATTGAGACCCAATGAACCGGCAACGGTATCTGTAGCACAGCAAATGCTCTATGCGAAGTTTTTTGATCCTAAGCGTTATGACTTAGGTGAGGTGGGTAGACATAAAATTAATAAAAAATTAGGATTAAAAATTCCAAATTCTTTCCGTGTTTTATCTCCACAGGATATTGTTGCAGCTATTGATTATTTAATTAATTTAAAAGATCAAAACTATGGAACTTATGATGATATCGATCATTTAGGTAATAGACGAGTTCGCTCAGTAGGTGAATTACTTCAGAATCAAGTTAGAATAGGGATTAATCGTTTAGAAAGAATTATTAGAGAAAGAATGATGATATGTGACTTAGATTCATTAAGTTTATCAAATTTAATTAATCCAAAACCTCTTATTGCATCTATTCGTGAATTTTTTGGTTCAAGTCAATTATCTCAATTTATGGATCAAACGAATCCTTTATCTGAGCTAACACATAAAAGACGGATTAGTGCACTTGGACCAGGTGGTTTAAATAAAGATCGTGCTGGATTTGCAGTAAGGGATTTACATCCTAGTCATTATGGTCGTATATGCCCTGTCGAAACTCCAGAAGGGCCTAATGCAGGATTAATTGGATCTTTAAGTATCTATGCAAGGGTAAATAATTATGGTTTCATTGAAACTCCTTTCTATCGAGTTATAAATAGTCAAGTTTTAATTAAACAATCTGTAGTTTATATGTCTGCAGATGAAGAAGATAATTTTAGAATTGCTCCATCTGATATATCTTTGGATCATGACAATAAAATCATTGGAGATATTATACCAGCAAGATACAGGCAAGATTTTATCACTACAATTCCAGAGCAAATTGATTATATTGCAGTATCTACAATTCAAATTATTTCCGCTGCAACTTCTTTAATACCTTTTCTTGAGCATAATGATGCTAATCGGGCATTAATGGGGTCGAATATGCAAAGGCAAGCAGTTCCTTTATTATATAATGAAAAACCTATTATTGGTACAGGTCTTGAATCAAAAGTTGCTAGAGACTCCGGCAGTATTGTTCTTAGTAGAACAGATGGTATCGTTAGCTATGTATCAGCTACAAAAATAGGTATACAAGATCTACAAGGTAAGACTATTCATTATCGACTAAAAAAATATTATCGCTCTAATCAAGATACGTGTATTAATCAGCATCCGATTGTATGGCCAGGTGATAAAGTTATTATGGGTCAAGTGCTTGCTGATGGTGCCTCTACAGAGATAGGTGAAATGGCATTGGGTAAGAATATTTTTGTCTGTTATATGCCGTGGGAAGGTTATAATTATGAAGATGCTTTCTTGATTAGTGAGAGATTAGTTTATGAAGATGTTTATACATCCATTCATATTGAAAGATATGAATTAGAGTGTAGGCAAACAAAGATGGGCGCGGAAGAAGTTACTCGTGATATACCTAATGTGGGAGAAAATTCTATATCTCAATTAGATAAAAATGGAATAATTTGTATAGGATCTTGGGTTGAGGCAGGGGATATTTTAGTCGGTAAAGTCACCCCAAAGGGTGAATCGGATCAACTTCCAGAGGGTAAATTGTTAAGAGCAATTTTTGGTGAAAAAGCAAGAAATGTTAGAGATACTTCTTTAAGATTGCCTAATGCTGCTAAAGGTAGAGTTGTTAATATCAAGGTTTTTACTAGACAAAAAGGTGATGAATTACCTCCGGGTACCAATGCTATTATACGTGTTTATGTTGCCCAAAAAAGAAAGATTCAAGTAGGCGATAAAATGGCTGGTCGACATGGAAATAAAGGCATTATTTCCAAAATATTACCGATTCAAGATATGCCTTATCTACCAGACGGAACACCTATTGATATCGTTCTCAATCCTTTAGGTGTACCATCTAGAATGAATGTTGGTCAATTATTTGAGTGTCTTTTGGGTTTAGCAGGTTTTTATCTTAATAAATCATTTAAGATTGTTCCTTTTGATGAAATGTTTGGCCCAGAAGCCTCTAGAGCTTTTGTTAATAGTAAGCTTAAGCAGGCTAGCTACTATAGTAGTAAGCCTTGGTTATTTAATATCAGTTATCCTGGTAAAATCATTTTATATGATGGTAGAACAGGCGAAGCCTTTGATAATCCTGTAACTGTTGGTAAAGCTTATATGTTAAAATTAGTACATTTAGTCGATGATAAAATTCATGCTAGATCTACTGGCCCTTATTCTTTAGTTACTCAACAACCTTTAGGTGGGCGGGCTCAACACGGTGGTCAAAGATTAGGTGAGATGGAGGTCTGGGCCTTAGAAGCTTTTGGAGCGGCTTATACTTTGCAAGAATTATTAACGGTTAAATCTGATGATATGCAAGGAAGGAATGAAGCTCTGAACGCTATTGTAAAAGGTAAGCCTATTCCTAAACCAGGCACTCCAGAGTCTTTTAAAGTTTTGATGAGAGAACTGCAGTCTTTAGGTTTAGATATTGGTGTACATAAAGTGGAATTAAGAACTAATGGTTTAACTAAAGATATAGAAGTAGATCTTATGGCACAGAACGATAAAGTCTCTAGATTCCCAGGTTATATGAACTCCTTAGACATTGATGATTCAGATTTAATTAACCATCGTTTATATAAAGATATTGATATTAGTGGAAATAATTAATTTGAAGTTATGAAAAAAACTGAGCAGCAATTTGATTATGTAAGAATTAGTTTAGCCTCACCTAATAAGATTCGTTCTTGGGGACAAAGGTTGTTACCTAATGGTCAAATTATTGGAGAGGTTACTAAACCTGAAACAATTAACTATCGTACATTAAAGCCTGAAATGGATGGTTTGTTCTGTGAACGTATTTTTGGTCCAGTCAAAGACTGGGAATGTCATTGTGGTAAATATAAGCGTTTCAGGTATAAAGGTATTATATGTGAGCGTTGTGGAGTGGAAGTTACAGAATCTAAAGTTAGAAGACATAGAATGGCTTATATAGAATTAGCTGCTCCAGTAACACATGTATGGTATTTAAAAGGCAGTACAAGTTACATTGCTTTAGCTTTAGATTTGACTGTTAAAGAAGTCGAAAAAATTGTATATTTTCATTCTTATATTGTCACTAATCCTGGTGATTACGAGCATCTGTCTTATAAACAGTTATTAGAAGGTTATGAATGGCGTGCTTTAGAGGATAAATTATATCCTCAGTCTTCTAATCTATTTGGTATTGAAGTAAATATTGGTGCTGAAGCAATATATAAACTTTTAAAAGATTTAGACTTAATAGCTATAGTAGAAATGTTACGTGAAGAAGCACTTAAACCTCCGAAGTTAAATAAAAATCCTTCCCCTAAGTTTAATAAAAAAATGAAACGTTTGCGTTTACTAGAAAATTTCATTTCTACTGGTGCAGACCCTTCTTGGATGATATTCTCTGTTATACCTGTTATACCACCTGATTTACGTCCAATGGTTCAATTAGATGGTGGAAGATTTGCTACAGCGGATTTAAATGAATTTTATCGTAGAATTATTAATAGAAATAATCGTTTAGCTAGATTAAAAGCTATCTTAGCTCCAGAAATTATAATTCGAAACGAGAAAAGAATGTTACAGGAAGCTGTAGATTCTTTGATGGATAATGGACGTAGGGGTAGAATGGTGGTTGGTGCCCATAACCGTCCTTTGAAGTCCTTATCTGATATTATTGAAGGAAAACAGGGGCGTTTCAGACAAAATTTATTAGGTAAGCGAGTAGATTACTCTGGTCGTTCCGTTATCGTTGTCGGACCAGCTTTAAAATTACATCAATGTGGTTTACCTCGTGAAATGGCCTTGGAATTATTTCAACCTTTCGTTATTCATAGGTTAATTTCCCAAGGTGTCGTTAATAATATTAAAGCCGCAAAAAAAATAATTCAAAAAAATGAGTTAATTGTTTGGACTGTTTTAGAAGAAGTCATTTACGGGCATCCTATTTTATTAAATAGAGCGCCTACTTTACACAGGCTAGGTATTCAGGCATTTGAACCTATTCTCGTAGAAGGTCGAGCTATTAAACTACACCCTTTAGTATGTCCTGCATTCAATGCTGATTTTGATGGTGATCAAATGGCGGTACATATTCCTTTGTCGCTAGAAGCCCAGTCAGAAGCTCGTTTATTAATGTTAGCGCCACATAATTTTTTATCACCAGCTACAGGTCAACCAATTTTAATGCCTAGTCAAGATATGGTTTTAGGCTGTTATTATTTAACAGCCAATAATCCGTCCTCTCAGAAAGGTGCAGGTCATTATTTCACAGATTTAGAAGATGCTTTGTTAGCTTATCAACAAAATAAGATAGCTCTACATGCATATATTTGGGTTAGATTTAATGGAAAAATTGAGGAGCTTAATTCACGCTCAATTAATTTAATAAAACCAATAAAAGATAATAATAACTATCAAATATCTTCCAATAAAATTAGAAGATCAGATGTAAATGGACAAAAAGTCGTGCAATATATCAGAACTACTGCTGGGCGAATCCTTTTTAATAAAATTGTTCAGCAAGCTTTATCTAATTAAGTTCTTAGGAATAAAGTATGCAAAAAACAAAAAAAGATCTTAGTTTTTCTAATATCGTTATAGACAAAAAACAATTAAGAAACTTAATTACATGGGCTTTTAGAAATTACGGAATAGCTAGAGCAGCTAATATGGCGGATAAACTAAAGGACTTAGGCTTCTATTATGCAACGAAAGCAGGTATTTCATTAAGTTTAGAGGATTTAAGAATACCGCCTCTGAAAAAAAAATTAATTCATGATACATTAAAGTTAATTATTAATACCGATAATAGATATCAAAGAGGTGAAATTACAGCGGTAGAACGTTTTCAAAAGGTAATAGACACTTGGAATAACTCAAGTGAGATGTTGAAAAAAGAAGTAGTAAAGTATTTTAAGGATACCGATCCTTTAAATGCTATTTACATGATGGCTTTTTCAGGTGCGCGAGGAAATATTTCGCAAGTAAGGCAATTAGTTGGTATGCGTGGTCTAATGTCAGATCCTCAAGGACAAATAATAGATTTACCAATATCTAGTAACTTTCGTGAAGGTTTAACAGTTACTGATTATTTTATCTCTTCTTATGGAGCACGGAAAGGTCTAGTCGATACTGCATTACGAACAGCAGATTCTGGTTATTTAACTAGAAGATTGGTAGATGTTGCGCAGGATGTAATTATTAGAGAAGTAGATTGTAAAACCTCTAGAGGTATTTTATTAGAAAATATATTTGATAATAATAAGCTTCTTATTGGTTTAGAGGAATTATTAATAGGTCGTGTGCTAGCTGAAAACATTTTTAATCCCTTAAATAACGAATTAATTGGTAGGGCTAATCAAGATATTGATGATATTATGGCCAAAAGAATCGTTTCTTCTAATATTGATAAGGTTTTGGTTAGATCCCCAATTACTTGTAATTCTGATGGTTCAGTTTGTCAAAAATGTTATGGTTGGAATTTAGCTCACGGTAAATTAGTTGATTTAGGAGAGGCTGTAGGTATTATTGCTGCACAATCCATAGGAGAACCAGGTACTCAGCTTACAATGAGAACTTTTCATACAGGTGGTGTATTTACAGGAGATTTTGCTAATAAGGTTTATGCCTCTTTTGATGGTATTATTCAAAATCCAGATGAATCTTTATTATCTATTACTAGGACAAGTCATGGAGATAAAGCATATTTACTAAAAGAAGATAGTTCTATAAACTTATTATCTTTGGATAGAAAATATAAAAAAACTATACCTCTAATTAAGAATTCTTTATTATTTGTTGAAAATAATGTCCGCATTAAGAATGGCCAGTTATTAGCAGAAAATCCTTTAAAGAATCGCTTAATGAAAGAAAAAGCACAAAAATCGATTATCTCTGATATATCTGGAAAAATTGCATTTACTGATTTAACGATTGAAGAGATACAAAGTAAGCAAAACATTGTTAGAAGTGCACAGTCTGGGGGCCTAATTTGGGTTTTATCTGGTCAGGTCTATAATGTACCAGAAGATGCTGAAATTATGATCAAGGAAGGGGATGAAGTTAGCTTGGGAAGTATTGTGACTATCACCAAAATCACGAGTAATTATTCTGGCTATATTCAATTAATTCAAAATCAAACTAGCGAATTTAAATATCAAATTCGTGTAGTGACAGCATTACAGAAAATATCTAATATAAAGGTTAGTTTAGATAAGTCATATCAGGATGATAAGTATTTTTTATATTTATGGAATGCTGATAAATTTTTATTAAAAGTGCGTCCGGGTGATAAATTATCTAGTAGTCAAATCTTTGCTGAATTGGTCTCTGATGTTTATAAAACAACTACAGGTGGTATTATTAAATACCTTGATTTACCAGTCTCGAGAAAAGTACATAATTCAAATCATGAATATTATAATATTTTAGGTGCAGGTTATATTTTATGGATACCAGAAGAAACTTATGAAATTAATAAGGAAGTATCTTTATTACTAATTAAACATGGTGATTTTGTTGATGTAAATACTGAGATTCTACCTGATATATTTGTGAAGTATGCAGGTATTGTTGAGGTAATAGAAAAAGATAATATTGTTAAAGAAATTGTCATTAAACCTTGTACAATCTACAATGTAGATGATGAGATGTTGTTGCATAATCATACTAAAAGGCGTGGTTTTTTGCGTCCAGGAGAAAAAATAGTTGAGAATATTATTACCAAAAGACTTGTCTATTGGGAGTATTTAGATATATCAAAGAGAAAGGTTCTTCTGATTAGGCCAGTCGTTGTGTATTCTATACCTAATAAAATTTATGTATTTGATTATACAAGTGATTCTTTTAATAAAGATGCTTTGAAATTATCTTTAACGAGACAAATTCATTTTAAAGATGGTGCTAGAATTAAATCTGTTAAAGGTATTGAGTTGATAAAGACATATTTAACGGTAGAAATTTCTCAAGAGTATTCCAGTTTATCATGTCTTTTTGATTTTGTTTATGTTGGTGATGTTATAAAGAATTTAAAATTCTCAGTGGTTGATGATATTTTACTTAAAAAGTATAAGACGGTTTCATTGAACGATCAATTTGTATTTAAGAATAGATTGTTAGTTTCTGAGAATAATTTTATTAGTAAAAGTCAGCCTGTGGCTCAAATAGAGTTGTTATCAAATATGAGTGGTACAGTCTCAGACGTTTATAATAAGAAGGATTACAGTCGACGCTTCTTAATACTAACAGAATCTGATCAGTGCACTTACTTTTTAGATAGTAATAACATGCAAAAATGGAATATTCAATTATATGATTGGGTATATAAAGATCAAGAAATTGCTCATAATTTGTATGCTTTAGAATCGGGACAAGTCATACTTATTGATAAGAATAAAATGATTTTAAGAATTGGTCGGCCTTATTTAATTTCTAATGGTTCAACTTTACATATTAATCATAATAGTTTAGTTCAAAGAGGGGAGAATATTGCAACATTAGTTTTTAATAGGGTTAAAACGGGAGACATTGTTCAAGGTTTACCGAGAATTGAAGAGATTTTAGAAGCACGTAAAAAAGTTGATAGCATATTTAATCCTCATCTATTGCTTGAACAAAAATTTTATTCTTATTTGAAAATGGGATTAAACTTATATGATGCAACTTGTCTTAGTATACAAGAAATTCAATTATTATTAATTAAAGAAGTGCAATCTGTGTATCAATCACAGGGAGTTGATATTTCTGACAAGCATATTGAAGTTATTGTTAAGCAAATGACTTCAAAAGTAAGAATAGAGAAAGGAGGGGAAACAAATTATTTACCGGGTGAGATGGTCGATTTTTATAAAATAGATAGAATTAATAAAACGTTATTTTCCTCAAGGAAAAAAACAGCTACATATTATCCTATTTTATTAGGAATTACAAAGGCTTCATTAACTACAGAAAGTTTTATTTCGGCAGCTAGTTTTCAGGAAACGACAAAAGTCTTAACGGAGGCAGCTATATCTGGGAAGTTAGATTGGTTAAAAGGATTAAAGGAGAATGTTATTATTGGGAGATTAATACCCGCCGGTACAGGCTTTAATACTTATAGTAATTATTTAAATATACATAAAGTAAAAAATCTAGATACAGAGATAAAAGATGATGCTCAAAATTTGGATAAAGATAAAGAGACTTATTTTGAAGATATTATTTTAGACGATAGAGAAGCTAGAAATGTAACAAGCTTAAAGCACTATACAAAAAATTTGCAACCTGGTAGAGATATCCTTTAGAATAATATTATCAAGTTTGAAATTTATCTTTTATTTTTATATAAAAGATATTTTGAATTTAAAAAACTAAACTTTTCGATATATTTGGAGAAATATTTTAAATTTATATGGCTAATGTATCTTTATCCGAATTGTTAGAAGCAGGTGTACATTTTGGCCATCAAGCTAGAAGATGGAACCCTAAAATGTTTCCTTATATTTATACAGAGCGTCAAGGTATACATATTATAGATTTAGTTCAAACAGCACAATTGTTAAATGAAGCTAATAATCTCATCAAAGATTTTGCTGCAGACAATAAAACTTTTTTATTTGTGGGTACAAAAAGGCAAGCAGCAAGTATTGTTGCAGATCAAGCACTAAGATCTAATTCTTTTTATGTTAATCAAAGATGGTTAGGTGGCATGCTAACTAATTGGAATACAATAAAATCAAGGGTAGAACGCTTAAAAAGTTTAGAGGAACAAGACAATAGTGGTATTATTGATCAATTACCGAAAAAAGAAGCAGCATACCTGCGCAAAGAATTAGAAAAATTAAAAAAACATCTAAATGGAATAAAATATATGAAAAAAATTCCAGATGTTGTTATTATTGTTGATCAAAAGAGAGAAACGACCGCTATTCAAGAATGTATAAAGTTAGGTATTACAACTTTATGTATTTTAGATACAAACTGTAATCCAGATTTAATTGATATACCTATCCCTGCAAATGATGATGCGATAAGGTCAATTAAATTAATAGTATCTAAAATAGCTGATGCTATATTAGAAGGGCAAGCCTTATGAAATTGCTGAAGCATTAATAAATTACGAAGTTTATAGGATTAGTTTTTAATTAATATTTGGTCTCTGAGAATAATGGATGTAAATATTTGAGGATTATAAATGTATGTGTATAAGTATATCCGCTAAAAATGTAAAAGAATTGCGTAATAAAACCGGTGCGGGAATGATGAATTGCAAAAAAGCACTTCAAGCTTCAAAAGGAGATATTAATCTAGCTATTGAAAATTTACGTCAGCAAGGTTTAGCATCTGCTAGTAAAAAGTCTGATCGTATTGCTGCAGAAGGGTTAATAGAAAGCTATATTCATGCAGGAGCACGTATCGGAGTATTATTAGAACTAAATTGTGAAACGGATTTCGTATCACGGCATCAAGAGTTTCGTGAGTTAGCTAAAAATTTGGCGATGCAAATTGTTGCTTGTCCAGACGTTGAATATATTTCTATTTCAGAGATTCCTCAAGTAATAAAAGAGAAAGAAGAAAGAATAGAGTTGGGTAAAGAAGATATAAAAGATAAGCCAGATAATATAAAAAAGATGATTATTCAAGGAAGAATAGATAAAAGGTTGAAAGAGTTATCTTTATTAGACCAAGCGTTTATACGCGATCCTAATATTTTAATCCGTGATTTAATAGATCAAAAAATAGCTTTATTAGGGGAAAATATAAAAATTCGTCGTTTTCAAAAATTTGTTTTAGGAGAAGGGATTGAAAGAAAGACCGTCAATTTTTCAAAGGATGTTCTAAAAGTTTTGCAGAAAACTTGATTTTATAGAAAAATATCAAATGATTTATTTATTTTATTTAGGAAATAAAGCTTATTTTTTAGCTTATGCGTCTATAATAGTAACTAGTAGCGTTTATCGATAGATGTAACACTATTAGATATATTACCTTTAATATTTTTTTATCTTTTATTTAGTTTTTTATTAAAGCGGTACTTTCTATGTATCAGAATATATTCAGTTACTTATCGATTATTCATCTTGCAAATATAGAAGTAGGGCAGCATTTATATTGGAAGATAGGTAATTATAGAGTGCACGGCCAGGTCTTTATTGTATCTTGGCTTGTTGTGATATTTTTATTAGTTATATCCTTTTTTGGTACGAGGAAACTCGCACGTATACCGTCTGGAATACAAAATTTTATGGAATTTATTCTAGAATTTTTGCAGGATATTGCAAAGACACAGATTGGTGATCATGACTACCGTCCTTGGGTACCATATATCTCAACAATTTTTCTATTTATTTTAGGAAGTAATTGGGCAGGAGCATTAATCCCTTGGAAATTAATCCATTTACCTGAAGGTGAGTTAGCAGCACCAACTAATAACATTAACACAACGGTGGCGTTAGCTTTTCTAACTTCAATTTCTTATTTTTATGCAGGTTTAAGTAAAAATGGTTTAGGTTATTTTTTAAGATATATTGAGCCAACACCTATACTTTTGCCTATTAATGTGTTAGAAGACTTTACAAAGCCTTTATCTTTAAGTTTTCGTTTATTCGGCAATGTTCTAGCAGATGAGTTGGTTGTGTCTGTCTTTACTTTACTAGTTCCTATTTTCATACCTTTGCCTGTGATGATTTTAGGTCTATTTGCTAGTTCAATACAAGCTTTAATTTTCGCAACTTTGTCAGCGGCCTATATTGGCGAAGCTATAGAAGGTCACGGTGAAGAATAGTAGCTCATCATTATTATTATGAAATCTGTTAATTCTCTATTTATTTTATTATGTTTATTTTATTATGGATTCAATTGTTTCTGCTGCATCAGTAATTGCTGCAAGTCTAGCTGTAGGTTTAGCTGCTATTGGGCCAGGTATTGGGCAAGGTAGTGCAGCAGCGAATGCTGTTGAAGGTATTTCAAGACAACCGGAAGTTGAAGGAAAGATTCGAGGTACTTTATTATTAAGTTTGGCATTCATGGAGTCCTTAACTATTTACGGATTGGTTGTAGCGTTATCGTTACTATTTGCTAACCCGTATACAGGTTAATTGCCCATTTAACGCTTAGTTTTTTCTCTTTATGTAAAAAAACTGGGCGTTTTATAGAATATGTTAAAAAGAACATTCCACTTATAATTATGCACTATATATTGTTATGTATATTTTATTAATCTCATTGACACAAGAAATTTATCTAGCAAAAGAAGGAGGTCTATTCGATTTTAATGCTACATTGCCCTTAATGATGTTGCAATTCTTAATATTAATGCTTCTCTTAAATACGATTTTTTATAAACCAGTTATAGATATATTAGATCAACGATCTAATTATATCAGAGATAGTTTAACTACCGCTTCAGCCTATCTATTAGAAGCTAATGAATTGACAGAGCAATATGAAAAAGCTTTGGCTGAGTCAAGAAAAGAGGCGCAAAAAACAATTCGTGACTCACAAAAAGAAGCTCAAGATATTGTGGCAAACAAAATTAAGCATGCTCAACAAGAAGCTGAACATTTAGTTAACGAAGCCTATAATCAATTAAATATTCAGAAAGAGCAAGTTCTAAAAACTCTAGAAGATCAAGTAGAAACGTTGAGTGATAAAATTAAATTAAAGGTATTGAATAATAAAGTTCTATAGTCATTATTTAAATAATAATTATCGGACAAGAAAATAATAAAAATATATGAAAATCAATATAATCGCCTATAATATGCTAAGTACGCATTTTACAAATCAGGGTTTTAGTATAAATACGAATTTTTTAGAGGCTAATGTGGTTAACATTTTTATTCTATTCTCTGGTCTGGTCTATTTATTAAAACAATTTTTGGGGTCTTTATTGGTTGCAAGACAACAGAAGGTGCTTACCGCTATTCAAGAAGCCGAAGATCGCTTAAAGAATGCTACTAGTCGATTAAATGAGGCTGAAAAACAGCTAAAACAGACAGAAATAGTAATGCAGCAAATACAACAAGAAGCAATCGTAACAGCAGCAAAAGTTCGACAATCTATTTTAGATCAAGGTAAATTAGATATAGAACGCTTAACAGAAGCCGGTAAAGTTAGTATAGCTATCGCGGAAAGACAAGTCCGTGAGCAAATTCAACAACAAATTACTGACTTAGCCGTGAGACAAGTCGCTTCGAGTCTTAAGGAACAGATCTTTGCATCGCCATCTATGCAGATACAGATTGTCAATGAACGCATTGAACAATTAGGAGTAAAACATGAGTATTAAAAATGTGTTGACTAAGGCTGCTATTCCTTATGCAGAGGCTTTATTTGATTTTTCTCAATCAACTCAATTAGTCCAAAAAAATTATCAAGATTTACAAAATGTTTTATCAGGAATAAGGGCTTCAGAGAATTTGTCTGTTTGTTTAGCTAGTCCTTTGATTTCTATTAATGATAAAAAAAAAGTGTTAAACTCGTTATTCTTAGATAAAGTATCTTCTACTGTCTTAAACTTTTTATTTATTTTAATCGAAAGACGTAGAATTCATCTAATTGAAGCTATTATTAATTATTATGGCGATTTAGTTAATCAGTTAAATTCTATTACGTCAGTAATTGTTTACACTGCTTATTTATTTAATGAGGAACAAGAGAGAATTTTAAAAGAAAAACTTGAAATCATGACTGAGGCAAAACAAATTAAATTATTTATTAAAATAAAGCCAGAGTTAATAGGTGGCTTTGTAGTAAAGATGGGATCAAAAGTTCTAGACCTTAGTATATCTGGACAATTAAATCAAATTTCATCTTATTTAAATGGATCCTATTAATATATTTTATATGTTTGACAATTTGAGTCTCTATTTATTTATATAATTAATATAAGAAAAAGTATGGTAAAGATTAGACCTGATGAAATAAGTAGTATTATTCGTTCACAAATTGAACAGTATGATCAAACTATTCAGATTAGTAATGTTGGAACTGTTTTACAAGTTGGAGATGGTATTGCTAGAGTCTATGGCTTAGACGAAGTAATGGCGGGAGAGCTTTTAGAATTTGAAGACGGAACTGTGGGGATCGCTTTAAATTTAGAAAGTGACAATGTTGGCGTCGTATTAATGGGTGAAGGTAGAGAGATTTTAGAAGGTAGTTCAGTTAAAGCAACAGGAAAAATAGCTGAAATTCCTGTAGGAAAAGATTTTTTAGGAAGAGTGGTCAACCCTTTAGCTAATCCTATAGATGCAAAGGGTAAGCCAAATACATCGGAGACACGCTTGATTGAATCATATGCTCCAGGTATTATTGGCAGGCAGTCAGTATGTGAACCAATGCAAACAGGTATTACAGCGATTGATTCAATGATACCTATTGGTCGCGGTCAAAGAGAGTTAATTATTGGTGACAGGCAGACAGGTAAAACTGCAGTTGCTTTAGACACTATTATTAATCAAAAAGGACAAGATGTTATTTGTGTTTATGTTGCAATTGGTCAAAAAGCTTCATCTGTAGCTCAAGTGGTATCAGCTTTAAAGGATAGAGGTGCTTTAGATTATACAATTATTGTTGCAGCAAATGCAGATGATTCAGCTACATTACAATATATTGCTCCTTATACTGGCGCAGCACTTGCTGAATACTTTATGTATAAAGGTCAAGCAACGTTGGTTGTTTATGATGATTTAACAAAACAAGCTCAAGCATACCGTCAAATGTCTTTACTATTGCGTAGGCCACCTGGAAGAGAAGCTTATCCCGGTGACGTCTTTTATTTGCATTCTAGATTGTTAGAAAGAGCAGCTAAGTTAAATCCTAATTTAGGTGGTGGAAGTATGACTGCTTTACCTATTATTGAGACACAGGCTGGTGATGTTTCCGCATATATTCCTACGAATGTAATTTCTATTACAGATGGTCAAATCTTTCTCTCAGGTGACTTGTTTAATTCAGGGATTAGGCCGGCTATTAATGTAGGAATTTCTGTCTCTCGAGTAGGATCATCTGCCCAGGTAAAAGCTATGAAACAAGTAGCTGGTAAATTGAAGTTAGAGCTTGCTCAATTTGCTGAATTAGAAGCTTTCTCGCAATTTGCGTCTGATCTTGATAAAGCAACTCAGAATCAATTAGCTAGGGGGCAAAGACTACGTGAAATTTTAAAGCAGCCACAAAATTCACCAATATCTGTAGAAGAGCAGGTCGCTATTATCTACACTGGAATAAACGGTTATTTGGATGAAATTCCTTTAAACCAGGTACAACAGTTTATTACTGCGTTGCGTCAAGATTTAAATAATACGAAGCCAGAGTTTGGAGAAGATATAAGAAAAACTAAAAAATTAAATCCTGATAATGAGGAGCTATTGAAGAAATCCATAGAAGATGTAAAACAAAGTTTCTTGTAATAATGAAAAAAAATAATGATTATGATGAATGACTAATCATTATTTTCTTCACTATGATAAGTATTAGGTTTTTGTCAATATATTTGTATAACCATGCTGCTCTAGCTGTTTTGCTAAATAAGCATTACCTGTTTTTATTATTTTACCGTTTTGCATTATGTGAATAAAATCGGGAATAACATAATCTAATAATCTTTGGTAGTGAGTAATTAAAATAATTGATTTCTTTTTATTAAAAAAAGTATTTATGCTTTTTGAAATACTTTTCAACGCATCAATGTCTAGACCAGAATCCGTTTCATCTAAAATAGACAGTTCATTATTTAGTAAACACATTTGTAAGATCTCATTTTTTTTCTTTTCTCCACCAGAGAAGCCTTCATTTACATTCCTGTTTAAAAATTCATCAGTTAAATCGATTTTTTTAATTTCTTTATGAATAAACTCAAAAAAATCCAAGGGGTCTAACTCTTTTCTCCCTTCATATTTTAGTTTTGCATTAAAAGCTAAACGTAAAAAATCTAAATTATTAACACCAGGTATTTCTAGTGGATATTGAAAAGCTAAAAAAACTCCTTCTTGTGCACGTTGTTCTGGAGGAAAATTTGTGATATTTTTATTTTTTAAATAAATAGAACCTTGAGTAATTTTATATAAAGGATGCCCCGCAATTACTTTAGCTAAAGTACTTTTACCTGAACCGTTAGGCCCCATTACAGCATGTTTCTCTCCTTCTTTTATAGATAGATTGAGACCTTTGATTATTTTTTTATTATTTACTTCAATATGTAAGTCTTTAATTTCCAATAAATTTTGTCTCATATTTTTATCCGACAGTTCCTTCTAGTTTTAAATTTAGTAAGTGATCAGCTTCTACAGCAAATTCCATAGGTAGTTCATTAAAAACTTCTTTGCAAAATCCGCTAATCATGATAGATACAGCATCTTCTATATTAATACCTCTTTGCAGAAAATAAAAGATTTGTTCTTCGCCAAGCTTCGAAGTTGATGCCTCATGTTCTATCTTTGCAGAAGAATTTTTTACTTGTATATAGGGAAATGTATTAGCTTGGCAATTTTGACCTATTAATAATGAATCGCATTGTGAATAATTTTTTGCATTATATGCTTTAGGCCCTACTTTAACTAAACCACGATAGTTGTTTTTTGAATACCCAGCGGATATCCCTTTAGATAAAATTCTACTATTAGTATTCTGACCAATATGAATCATTTTACTACCTGTATCAGCTTGTTGATGACTATTTGTTAAAGCTACAGATGCAAATTCACCAATAGATTTACTTCCAACTAAAATGCAGCTCGGATACTTCCATGTAATAGCTGAACCTGTTTCTACTTGTGTCCATAAAATTTTAGAATTTGAACCTAAACAAAGTCCTCTTTTAGTCACAAAGTTATAGATTCCCCCTTGACCTTCCTTATCTCCAGAATACCAATTTTGGACTGTTGAATATTTAACGGTTGCGTTTTTTAATGCTACAATTTCTACTACAGCAGCATGTAATTGATTATTGTCATATTTTGGTGCTGTACATCCTTCTAAGTAACTAACATAACTATTTTCATCGGCTATAATTAATGTTCTTTCAAATTGTCCAGATTCTTTATTGTTTATACGAAAATAAGTAGATAGTTCTAAGGGACATATTGTATTAGGTGGAATATAGCAAAAAGATCCGTCACTAAATACTGCAGAGTTTAAAGCTGAAAAAAAATTGTCTCCATTGGGTACGACAGAGCCTAAGTATTTTTTTATTAGCTGTGGATATTGTATAATTGCTTCAGAAATAGAACAAAAAATTACGCCGGCTTCAGCTAATTCTTTCTTAAAAGTTGTACCAATAGAAACACTATCAAAAACAGCATCAACAGCAACATTAGTAAGTCTTTTCTGTTCATTAAGTGAAATGCCAAGTTTGTTAAATGTATCTAATAGCTCAGGATCTACATCATCAAGACTTTTTAATGTCTTTTTAAATTTTGGACTTGAATAATAAATCATTTTTTCATAATCTATTTGACTATATTCTAACCTTGCCCATAGTGGTTCTGACATTTTTTTCCATTTTTTATAAGAATTTAATCTAAATTCTTTAAGATAATGGGGCTCTCCTCTTTTTTTAGAAATCAGATTAACAATCTCAGTGGTCAATCCTTTAGGAAAAGTATCAGATTCTATTTTTGTAGAAAATCCATATTTATATGGAGCATTGATAATTTCATTAATCTGTAATTTTTTTGTATTTTTCATATAGATTTTTTTATATATACCAGATAGTATACATATATCATATTAAAAGAGTCACAAATGGTTTTTAGTTAATAAAATTGATTTAAGAAATATTACGACTATAAAGAGTTTCTGAGATAATTTGTATTTGTTTCTTTATGTTAAGTATTAATTGTTTTATACACAAGAAATATATTGTTAAAAGTACTTTAGAAGAAATATTTTTATTAAATTCTAAAAATCTGAGAATATAACTATATTCAATTATTTCTAATTGTTTAAAAATTACTTGTATGAATTCAATGGTTATATTTATTTCAAAGAAAACTTTTTGATAAATTTGATTTGATTTTTTATGTAAATAATTAAAGAATAACAACAAAATATTTTCATACAAAGTAGTCATTAATAAAAGCTTTATGACTGTTAAAGATATAAAGTGTATACTTAACAAACGAATAAACGATAAAGATATTAAGTACTTTGGAAATGGTTGTATAAAATTATCTAACGGACAAATCCGTATATATTGCCTCTCTGTTAATAGACTAATAGTTAATGTTGATTCATTTTGTATGTTTATAATTGTAAAAAATAAAAATATTAAAGCCACCTTTTTAATATTTTTATTCATAGGATCAGGTACCTTGATCAACTTATAGAGGCATAAAAAAAATAAAACAATAGCGATAATTATATCTATTGCCACGTATGGCAGACAAATAAGACTACAAAAAACAGTAAAAACTTTAGTTATGGTAGATTGATCATGTAACCAATTTTTTGGCGAATATAAGTAATTATACAAAATAGAAGATTGTATAAAGTTCATTATTCAAGGAATTTTTAAATTTTAAAAGTTTGATAACGATATACCCTTTATAGTATAATAGTTTGATGATTTATCTAAAAGAGTAGATGGCGAAATTGGTAAACGCATCACACTCAAAATGTGATAACTATGGTTTTGAGGGTTCAAATCCCTCTCTACTCATGCAATTAATATTTAATATATAGAAAACCAATAATATGAGTTTATTAATTCTTGGATCAACAGGTACGCTTGGCAGGCAAATTGTACGAAAAGCTTTAGATGAAGGGTTTCAGGTTAAATGTTTTGTAAGGAATTTTAGAAAGTCAGCATTCTTAAAAGAATGGGGCGCTGAGTTGATTTACGGTGATCTTAAAATATTAGATACGATTCCGAGGTCATTATATGGAATAACGGCTATTATTGATGCTTCTACTTATAGACCTTATGATTTTAATGCAAGTTATCTGATTGAAGTAGAAAGTAAAAAAGTTTTAATTCAAGCTGCAAAAATAGCAAAAGTCAAAAAATATATATTTTTTTCAATTTTTAATGCTTATAAATACCAAGATATTTCATTAATGTTTTATAAGGTGCAAATGGAAAATCAACTTCAAGTATCAGGTTTAGATTATACTATCTTTAGTTTGTGTGGTTTTTTTCAAGGCTTAATTCAACAATACGCTTTACCTATATTAGATAGTCAGTCCATATGGGTTACAGAAGAATCACAAGCAATACCATATATTGACACTCAAGACGTAGCAAAATTTACAGTAAAAAGTTTATCTATTCAAAAAACACAAAATAAGAAATTACCATTAGCTAATACTTGCAAATGGACATCATTCGAAGTTATTAAATTATGTGAAAAATTATCAGGACAGAGATCAAGAACTTCTATGATACCTATCTCTATATTAAAACTCTTGCGAAATTTTACTTATTTATTTCAATGGACTTGGAGTATCTCTGATAGATTGGCATTTGTAAATTTTCTATTAGAAAAGCAAATTTTTGATTTGTCTATGAGCACCTTTTATGATATTTTTGAAGTAAATCGTGATGATTTTAATTCATTAGAAAATTATCTACAGGAATATTTTTCAAGTATTTTGCAAAAAATGAAAGAATTAAATGAGGAAAATAATTCAACCAACTTTTTAGAAACTTTTTAATTTATTAAAAAAAATATTTATGAATATTGGCTTAGTTACAGCGCGTATTATGGCGGAACCTATTAGATATTATAACTTTAATTACTACTATACAGAGATACCTGTAAATTTTCTCCACAATAAGAATTATTTAGCTTACGCGATAGCATTAGCAGATGGCGAGATGGGTCAAAACCTTTTTGATATTTATCGTCAAGGTGACTATATAATGCTGCAGGGACATTACTGTGCTGTTGAAACTGCACAGCAATGTACTTCTCTAATTATATATATTACAGAAGTTAGTCCTGCTTCTTTAATTATGTCAAAATAATATATGGTCTTATTATTCAACTTATTTTCATCTACAATATATAGAAATATTAATATTAAGGATATCAATTATGTTTACTTTAAAAATCTTCGTGTACACTAATGTCATTTTCTTTGTTTCATTATTCTTTTTTGGATTCTTATCAAACGATCCTTCTAGGAATCCTAATCGCAAAGACTTAGAATAAATACTCTTAAAATAGTTAATTGTTAAAACTTTTTTTATTATAATAGCAATTAACTAATTCTAATCTCAGAAGTAAAAGATGTGCCGATATAATTTTGCTGATCTTTTATAGTTACTTTAATTAATTTGAGATGTCGATTTAAAAAATATATTTTTTGCAATACTTGATACTTATTCACAGACGTTAATACACATAAATAGTCTTCAGTTATTTCTTTTATAAAAAATTTATTTATCAATTTGAACGAAATGTCAAACTTTAAAAGGTATGCTTGATTAAATTGATTTATCATTAACACAATATAATAATCTCCATATTTATAGATACTATTATTTAATTGAATATGATAGAGGTAAATATCTTTAAGCAATAAATCTATTTGATTCTCTTTAGATAGCGAATCTAAATATTGAGCAGGTTTTTTTATGTTTAACCACTTTATTCTATTCACAAAATTGCAAGAAGAAGCTTTAATATTTGTTAGTGAATAATGAGTACTTTGAGCAATCCAATGACCAGTCATGTGCTTTTTAAAATTTTTAGGATCCATACACCATTCTTTTCAAGTAATTTATTTTTAGTATTTTTGTTAATTTTTCTTTAATTATTCTTATAATAGTAGGATAATCTTATAATCAAACATAATTGTCACTATGAATCCATCTAATAAGTTATTTTTTATATATTACGGTTCAGTTAGATATTCAATTATCGTTAATTTTTTGAGAAAAAACAGATTATGATCTAAATATGATAAGTACGAAACAATATTAATTTCTTTATAAATATGAAACATTGGAATTTAAATAGAGTTAATAAATCAAGATTAGATAAAGTGAATTTTATTCCTCGATCTATTAATAAAATATTCGAAAAATTAACTAAAGAACTTGATCCTTATGCGGAGACGGAAGCTTTAGAAGAATTCAAGATATCTAAATATCATACGGTTGCATCTTTTAAATATCTTTTGCTCTTAATCATTGTTCCGATCGTTACAAATCAAGTGACAAAAAATTTTTTTCTAGGTCCTATTATTGACTATGCATGGAATATAGAGGACCCTAACTTATTTTTAAATGAATCACAAGAGGAGAGAGCTTTTGCAGAATTACAAAGATTTGAAGAAAAAATTCACTTCGAAATTTTAATTGGTAAACTTCCCCAAAATACTCATGAAAAAATGGAACAGCAAATGATGAAAAAAGCAAAAAGTATCGCTGTAAAATACGCAAATGAGAGCGTCGATGCAATTAAAAATATTTTTTCAGACATTGTTTCTATTATTACATTTTTATTAATATTGAGTATTACAAAAAGACAGATTTCTATTTTAAAATCTTTTTTCAATCAATTGATATACGGCTTAAGTGATACAGCTAAAGCTTTTTTAATTATTTTAGTCACTGATATTTTTGTAGGTTTTCATTCTCCACATGGTTGGGAAGTTATTATTGAGACGATGCTAAGGCATTTAGGCCTACCCGAAAGCAGAGATTTTATTTTTGTCTTTATAGCTACTTTCCCAGTAGTACTTGACACTATTTTTAAATATTGGATTTTTCGTTATTTAAATAAATTAGCTCCATCAGCAGTAGCGACATATCATAGTATGAATGAATAGTTTTACTTGATTTTTTTATTCTTTAAAACTAACATTATATGGAGATAGAGCATCTGTGGCCGAGAGGCCGAAGGCAGCGGACTCATGTGCGATCCGTTTTTTGGGTGTTAAAGGTTATATACAGTAATATTTCAGCTAACCAAAAGTATTATAAATTATTTTATAATATAACTATACTTACTCTATTAGTAAATAACTAATTATTTATAACCATAAATAGACTCTATTAGTCAATTAAAAAATATTTTAGCCTTGATATTATTTTTAATAAAGCAGACTTTTAGGAAGATTAATAAGATTAGAATTACAAACCCTTGAACAAAGTATTGTCCATAATGTATTCCATATTACATTTATCCACCTATATATAATTATTGTGAGTTAATCTATATATGGTTAATTATAGTGGGATGCAATATATAAAGTGGAATCTAAGTTAATCGTATTATAGTAAGTACGGAACGGAGTAAATAATATATAATATAATAAGTGTATTACTTATAATAATAAAGGCATTATGTAATTATATATTATTAAGATATAGTAAAAAGTTTATTAATTCTATGAAAGAAAAACAAACATACTATTCCTATTATTATTCATATATATGCTAATTAATAATTGCTTCTATTTTTCTGAAATGATCCAAGTCGATATAAGATTAATAAAGCGATCAATATTAACAATACAAAAATATATTCATCAAGAAGCTAAAAAGTATAATAAAAACAGCATCTATGCATTACAAAAAAAAATCTTACTAAAGAAAGAGATTATTCTATTCGTTTTATTTAAAATACTTAAAATGATTAAAAAAAAAATATTCTTTCCTCTTTATACTACAAGAAGTTTTTGACATTTATTTATTTCGTATTAATTAATAAAGTTAAAGTCTCTTTGTATAGTATGCAAATAATAAAATTGAGATTATCTCACGATATATTATTATTATTATTACAGCCAAAATGGTTAGTAAAACTTGAACGATGCTTCTTTATCAAAAAGAGTAAGCAGTATATCGCAATTATCTCCCAGCATATATCTAAAATTTTAATAAAATCAAACGATTATAAAAAGATATCGAAGATAATTATTAATCCTTTTTTAGATTTAAAAACTATTAGACTAGAAAAATGGTTAAAGAAAGTGGATGATAATACGAGCATAGTAAGATGGCTCTACAATTATTTAATTCAGCAAAAGTATATAAAAAATACAAAGATCTTGATTGATAATTTACTGAGCCTAACAACTAATCTTGGATTGTCTGAGCTATTTAAAATTATTTACTTTACTGGGTTAGAGTGGTTTCTCTATACCAATAGAATTGATAGAATAATATATCGTAAATTGTATATAGTTTATCAAGAGCCAAATCTTATAATTATATCAAAGAAAGTTTTTATAAATAAAATACTTCAAGATATAGGTCGATTTATAAAGTTACAATTTTTTAATTTAAAAAAACTTTATTGTAAAATCTATCAATATTCTATATCTTGCCTAAATCTTTATTCAATTACGGTAAAAAAGACTACAACTAGTGACTTTGTAGTGAAACCCAATAAACAATCTATTAAGTCAATTATGTCTAAAATAAAGCGTAACGTATATTGTAAGAATGAAGATGGGTATTGGAGAGTAAGAACCGATAGACCCGTTGAGGAAGTAACTCTTTTCATAGAATCCTTATTAAAGTCTTGGTATAATTACTACTTTAATACTTTAGATATTTTAGATATCCTAAAGCTAAACAAGATTATTGATGATCTATTGTATTCATGGCAAATAAAAAAACATACATAGTAGGTAAGCCGTATGAAATGAAAATTTCATGTACGGTTTTAACAGAGAGGCTTCTATTAAGTCGACTCTAATAATCCGCCATTCTTTTAAGAACGTCGCTGGTTCGAATCCAGCCAGATGCATCTGAAGATCCTAATAATTAGGATCTTTTTTTATGAAAAATAGCGGGTAGCGGGAATCGAACCCGCATCATTAGCTTGGAAGGCTAAGGTTTTACCACTAAACTATACCCGCTTCTACCTACCATGCCAATATAGCATAAGCGTAAGTAATTAAGCAAACCAAACTATCTTGCTGTATTTTCAACAATTACGCCTAAGAATTTAGCCAATTCAGTCGCTTGATATTCTACGTCTGATAGTAATAATGGTTGACCTACACGCGTTAAAGGAATACACCTTTTATCTTTTGTTTTTAAATAAATTTCCCGTTTAGGTGAAAATCCATCTTGTATATCTATTGTAATAGCCTGTATTTCTTGAATATTGTAAGTGAGTTTTAGACACCTATTTTTTCCAGGAAAACCTTGACGAAAAATTGTAATAAGACCACTGTCATTATCAAATTTGTTGTAGCCAGATCCAATATTCCAAATGATAGTAAGCCATAAAAATAAGCTTAAGCATAATGCCAATGTACCATAGAACAGCATAACCGCTCCTTGAGGAATAAATGTTATGCTTGAAGATTTAATAAAGGACAAAATATTTTTATTGGCATAGCTGGATAGACCGACAGAAGTAAACGATAATCCACCTAGAAAAATAATTGTTGCCCACCAGTAATTGCTAAGCCTACGTGAGCCTAGTATCGTATCCTTTCTTATATTAATCATTTATTAATTAAAAATCTTATTTACAATTCATTTTAATTTAGTTGTCATCTTCTTCCATTATTTAAATCAATTTAATCGATTGCAAGCTAAAAAATAGGCCTAATGCAAAGCCAGAGAATAAACCAGTAAATAGGACATAGCTAATCAGTGTAAACATATTTTTATTTATCCTAAAATAAAAAAGTTATTTTTATAACTAACAAATTATAAATTATAGTGATTTCATTTTATTATATTATATATACATTTTAAATGTTTATATATTTCTTGAATCATACTATATCCATATTTTTCACTAAGTATCATATATGTGGAAAGTACATCTAATAATCATTTTTAAATTTACTATTGGGAATCACTCATCTATGTCAGATTTTATTAAGCCCTATAATAATGACCCTTTTGTCGGGAACCTTGCTACACCTATTAGTACTTCAGGATTTACAAAAGCTTTTATTAGTAATTTACCTATTTATCGTAGGGGCTTATCGCCTCTTCTGCGTGGTTTAGAAATAGGCATGGCACATGGGTATTTTTTAGTAGGACCTTTTGACAAACTAGGTCCTTTAAGAAATACAGACGTAGCTTTACTTGCAGGTTTTTTATCATCAGTTGGTCTAATTATCATTCTAACAACCTGCCTATCTATGTACGGGAACGTATCTTTCAGTCAAGATAATGCAAAAGATATACTCCAGACCAGTACGGGCTGGAGTCGATTTACAGGAGGTTTTTTAGTAGGAGCTATTGGCGGTTCAGGAGTAGCTTATCTAATACTCGCAAATTCACCAGTTATACAGAGTCTTGGATTAAGTTCACTTAACTAAGCTAGTAAGGGGACTTGAACCCATAGCCTGCTGATTACAAATCAGCTGCTCTACCAATTGAGCTATACTAGCAAATGTACTAATGTATTAGAGAAGTATATAATATCTCTAATACATTTTTTTTATAAGAATTTTTTTTAACTATCCAGTCGCTCTATATTAGTATTTTCATCTATATGTGTATCTTGATTATTATAGTCTAAATAGTAATTAATTGTAGAGTCTAGGCAGGCGGAAGACCAGCCAATAGGTCTTTCAAATAAAAATTCAACATCATGTTCTGAATTGTTTTGCATGTTTTCTGATAACATTATTTTCTCCCAAAGCTAATTCTATACTTTATTTAATTATAACACATCATAACCTATTTGTCACTATTTTTTTATAAATTCATTCTATATAAACTTTTCATAGCTTTAGTGGAAATACGCACATGCATCCATCTATTCTCTAAGATAGACCAAATTTTCTTTTTTTGTAAATTAACGTGCTGCTTTCTTTTTGTGCGAATATGAGAGTGCGATATACTATAAGCATTGTTTGCGAATTTACCACTTATTTGACATTTTCTAGACATATTATTTGTAGTTTCCTTTTAAACATTCTTGAATTCTATTAACTACTGTAGATTTTGGAATAGCACCAATGATGGTATCAATTATGTGTCCCTCGTTAAAAATTAATAATGTGGGAATACTACGAATACCATAAGAAGCCGCGGTACTAGGATTCTCATCCGTATTTACTTTAACTACTTTGATAGCCTCTTTATATTCCTCTGCAATTTCATCAATAACAGGTGCAACCATTTTACAGGGACCACACCAAGCTGCCCAAAAGTCAACTAAAACTAGTCTTTTCGATTTTAACACTTCTTTATCAAAAGTCGTATCTGTGATTTGTTGTACTTTCACAATATTTTTTTTAAATTAATATCCCTTGCTAACAGGTATTGTAACATATTCTATTAATATATAAAATAAATTAGTTCTCTATAATAAAAAGTATTTTTTTATGAAAAAATACTTTAAAAAATATTATCACTAATATAAATAAGGTTGAGATTAATTGATATATATATAATGATATCTTGTAGTATAAGATCGAAAAACAAAAATTTTTTGTTTTTTGGTTAGCAAATGACTTAATGATACTGCCTTATAATCAAGGAGGAATATATGTCTCAATCCGTAGAGCAACGGACAAGGATTAAAAATGAACGTTATGAATCAGGTGTAATACCTTACGCAAAGATGGGTTATTGGGATCCTGAATATGCAGTTAAAGAGACGGATATCTTAGCATTATTCCGTATTACTCCACAACCGGGAGTAGATCCTGTAGAAGCTGCAGCTGCAGTAGCTGGAGAGTCTTCTACAGCTACTTGGACAGTAGTTTGGACGGATTTATTAACTGCTTGTGACTTATATAGAGCCAAAGCATATAAAGTAGACCCTGTTCCAAACTCTACGGAACAATATTTTGCTTACATCTCATATGACATTGACTTATTTGAAGAAGGATCAATCGCAAATTTAACAGCTTCTATTATCGGTAACGTCTTTGGCTTTAAAGCAGTAAAGGCTTTAAGACTTGAAGATATGCGTATACCTGTAGCTTATCTAAAAACATTTCAAGGTCCAGCAACTGGTATTATTGTAGAGCGCGAAAGGATGGATAAATTTGGAAGACCTTTTCTTGGTGCAACAGTAAAACCAAAATTAGGTTTATCTGGAAAAAACTATGGTCGAGTAGTCTATGAAGGGCTAAAAGGTGGCTTAGATTTTTTAAAGGATGATGAGAATATCAACTCTCAGCCATTTATGCGCTGGAAAGAAAGATTCTTATATTCTATGGAAGCCGTTAACAGGGCAATTGCTGCTGCTGGCGAAGTTAAAGGACATTACTTGAACGTTACAGCTGCAACTATGGAAGATATGTATGAAAGAGCTGAATTCGCTAAAGCTTTAGGTAGTATTATCATTATGATAGACTTAGTCATAGGCTATACTGCAATACAAACTATGGCTATTTGGGCTCGTAAAAATGATATGATCTTACATTTACACAGAGCGGGTAATTCTACTTATTCAAGACAGAAAGAGCATGGTATGAATTTCAGAGTGATTTGTAAATGGATGAGGATGTCTGGAGTTGACCACATTCATGCTGGAACTGTTGTTGGCAAATTGGAAGGCGATCCTCTAATGATTAAAGGCTTTTATAATACTTTATTGAAGACTCATTTAGACGTCAATCTTCCTCAAGGTCTTTTCTTTGAACAAGATTGGGCTGCTTTAAGAAAAGTAACTCCCGTAGCATCCGGAGGCATACACTGTGGCCAAATGCATCAATTATTAGATTATTTAGGTGAAGATGTGGTACTACAATTCGGTGGTGGCACAATTGGTCACCCTGATGGTATTCAAGCAGGTGCAACAGCTAATCGTGTAGCTCTAGAAGCTATGGTTTTAGCAAGAAATGAAGGCCGTGATTATGTAGCAGAAGGTCCACAAATCTTAAAAGATGCCGCTAAAACTTGTGGTCCATTACAAACAGCTTTAGATCTTTGGAAAAATATTACATTCAACTACACGTCAACAGATACAGCAGACTTTGTTGAAACACCAACAGCAAACGTCTAAGTTATTTTTAATTATCTAAATAACTAATTTAATAAAAAACTTGCTAAAAAAAGGAGTCTATAATAGTGAGACTAACACAAGGAGTTTTCTCTTTCTTACCAGATTTGACTGATGAACAAATAAGTAAACAAATTGTTTATGCAATTAAAAATAAATGGGCTATCAATATCGAGTATACTGAAGATCCTCATCCAAGAAACAGCTATTGGGAACTTTGGGGATTGCCATTATTTGATATACAAGACCCTGCAAACGTAATGTATGAAATTAATAATTGTCGTAAACAACATCCAAACCTATACATAAAAATAAATGCTTTTGATAATACAAGAGGAACAGAAAGTTGTGTTCTATCTTTTATTATTAATAGACCGCAATCTGAACCTGGCTTTGCTTTAATGAGATCGGAAGACGTTGGACGTAACCAAAAGTATAGCTTCCATAGTTATGCAGTAGAGAAACCTGAAGGTTTACGTTATTAATTAAACACTTACTCTAAAATAGAGGCTATATTGTAATATAGTCTCTAATATACTATAATAATTGAATGTATAATGAATAACATATTAACTAATGATACTCTTGTAAATCTACAAGATGAATACGATAAAACTCAAATTCAGGAAGTGTTAGATGAACTAGAAGAAGAGTTAGTAGGTCTAATACCGGTAAAAACTAGAATTAAAGAAATAGCTGCTTTATTACTCGTTGATAGATTACGTAATAATTTTAATTTAGTATCTGGGAATCCAGGGCTTCATATGTCTTTTACAGGCAGTCCAGGGACAGGTAAAACAACAGTTGCCATGAAAATGGCAGATATTTTAAATAGATTAGGCTATATAAAAAAAGGTCATCTTATGACCGTGACAAGAGATGATTTAGTCGGTCAATACATCGGTCATACTGCTCCAAAAACTAAAGAAGTTTTAAAACAAGCCATGGGTGGAGTCTTATTTATCGATGAAGCTTATTACTTATATAAGCCCGATAATGAAAGGGATTATGGTGCAGAAGCTATCGAAATATTATTACAAATTATGGAAAATCAAAGAGATGATTTAGTTGTAATCTTTGCTGGATATAAAGACAAAATGGATCAATTCTATGAGTCTAACCCAGGTCTATCATCTAGAGTAACAAATCATGTAGACTTCCCTGATTATACCGCAAAAGAGTTACTACAAATTGCTAAACTAATGTTAGAAGACCAACAGTATAAATTTGCAAGGGAGGCTGATTTAGTATTATTAGATTATGCAGAAAAAAGAATGAAACAACCTCACTTTGCTAATGCAAGAAGTATTAGGAATGCAATAGATAGAGCTAGAATGAGACAAGCTAATAGAATTTTCGGTAGTAAAAATAAAATTCTTACAAAAGCAGACTTAGTTACCATTCGCTCAGAAGATATATTAAAAAGTCGTTTATTTACAAAAGATTAAACATTGTAATAGAGAAGACAATTATGATAGACTGACTATTACAAGGCGGTATGGCCAAGTGGTAAGGCAAAGGATTGCAAATTCTCTATTCCTCAGTTCAAATCTGAGTACCGCCTAAAACTTTCGCATAAGGGGGGTGTGGTGAAATGGTAGACACAACAGATTTAAAATCTGTTGATTTTCAATAATCGTGAGGGTTCAAGTCCCTCCACCCCCATCCTTTATAGATCTACAGAAACTATATTCTTACTTAAATTATATCTTAGTAATTCTGTATTAACATTCGAGGCCCTAATTAAAGAGATTTTGCCAGTTCTGGCTATTTCCATAATGCCATATTGAGATAATAACTGCTCAATAGCTACCATTTTACCAGGATCACCTGTTACTTCTAATATTAAATATTCATAAGCCATATCAACAACTTTAGCTCTAAAAATATTAGCTATCTCTAATATTGCTGACCTATTTTCTTTTGAAGCCTTAATTTTTAGCAGAACTAATTCTCGTTCTACGCAAGGTATATTCGTAACATCTTGTACTTTCAAAATATTAATTAACTTATATAATTGCTTAATTAACTGCTCAATTGTACGATTATCTCCAGGAATTACCATGGTAATTCGAGAAATTCCTTGCTTTTCGGCTGGACCTACTGCAAGACTTTCAATATTAAATCCTCTGCGCGCAAATAATCCAGAAATTCTAGATAGTACTCCTGATTCATCTTCTACTAAAACAGATAAAGTATGTCTCATAGTAAATACATAAAAATAATTTTTATTCTAATTGTGTTGATTCTTAAAGCCTAATATTTGTATTCTATTTTTATCTAATGTTATAATGGTGAAGATTATAACAACTTTTATAAATAATAATATATTAATCAATCTGTGCAAGAAAAATCAAAAACTGTAAAACAAAGGAACTACAATAAAGCAGACATTAACCATAATATAACCTATTCACAAATAAGATTAATAAGCTCATCAGGATCCCAGTTAGGTATAGTCTCATCTCAAGAAGCTATTAAGCTAGCTGAAGCTGAAGGTCTTGATCTAGTTATGATCAGTGACAAATCAAAGCCTCCTGTCTGTAAAATTATAGATTACGGTAAATATAAATTTATACAAGAAAAAAAAGCTAAAGAGGCTCGAAAAAAACAACACCATGCAAGTCTTAAAGAAGTTAAAATGAGATACCGAATAGAAGCACATGATTATAAAGTTAGAATAAATCAAGCTCATCGCTTTTTAACAGCGGGTGATAAGGTGAAGGCAACTGTAACATTCAAAGGCCGGGAAATTCAACATACTAATTTAGCGTTAGAATTGCTTAAGAAAATGTCACAAGATTTAGATACTGTTGCAGAGATACAACAATCACCATCCAAAGATGGTAGACAAATTATTATGATTTTATCCCCAAAAAAAAATCGCTCTAAATAATACTATTACTTATTCAAGGAATTAAATATGTCAAGATATAGAGGGCCAAGGTTAAAAATATATAGAAAACTAGGAGAGCTACCAGGTTTAACTAGAAAAACGTCAAAGAAAATGATAGCACCCGGTGAGCATGGACAAAAGTCTAAAAAACCTTCTGATTATGCCTTACGTTTAGATGAAAAACAAAAATTAAGATTTAATTACGGCATTAGTGAGAAGCAATTATTAAACTACATGAAGATTGCAAAAAAAGCACAAGGTCCTACAGGCTCTGTTCTAATGCAAATTTTAGAAATGCGTCTAGATAATACTATTTTTAGATTAGGAATTGCTCCAACTATACCAGCAGCTAGACAATTAATTAATCATGGACATATAAAAGTGAATGAGAATAGATTAAATATATGTAGCTACCAGTGTAAACCCGGAGATATTGTAAAGGTGAATGAAAATAATAAGTCTAAAAATTTAGTAGAAAAATACTTAAACAATCCTGGATTAACAAATATACCTAATCATTTAGAGTTTAATCAAGAACATCTTACTGGTAGAGTAAACAGTATTGTTGAAAGAGATTGGATAGCCTTGAAAATTAATGAGCTCTTAATTGTAGAATACTACTCTAGAAAATAAAAATTTTAATGATACTTTCTGACCAGTATGAATAATATTATACAGACTTTCTACTGGTTAAAGACCACAAGACTCTTTTCATCCAAAGGTTAATATAAGAAAGTGACTCCATACACTTATTACGAATTAACTGATCATTCCTATAAATGTGATATTTTTTCGTAAAAACATAAGAATCCTTTGAGGGCACAACGAGGAATCTGTCTTTATAACTTTCCGCCTGATCTAATTGATCATTAATAAATTGCTCTAAATTATAGACTATAATTTGAGGCTTTTGTAATAAAGGTGGTGAGAAATTATTTTGTAATAAACTTGAAATCTTTAACGCTTCATTATAATTAGTAAATAGCAATTTATACTCTTTATTGGACAAAACATGACGCAAATAACCATTATTATATTTTACGAAATATAAAGGCTGACCTTGAAAAAATCTTCTACCTTGCTTTTGCTTTTTATAAAATAGAAGGTTCTTATTATACCTATGTTTTTTTATTAATTTACTTACTTCGTTTAAATCAGGAATCAATCTAAAAGATATTTCTTTACTCAACGATCCCATTATTCTATAAAAAGTATTAAAATCACATGTAAATATTTTTAGACTTTGATTATTCAGATTATATTTATTTTGAATATAAGATAAATATTCTTCAGCATCTTCATAATTCATAAAAAAGAAACCATGGTACATTTTGCTGATTACATTGTCAGAATCTTGCTTATATTGAGTGCCATAAAAACTTTTTGAAGGCTCAGCAATAATCATTTGGCCTAAGTGATTAGAAATAGTAAAAACAGGCAAGCACTGTGTCTTGATTCTATAATCTAATAAAGCCTGAACAGTTTTAATATGATTACTATTTATAAATAAATTTTGAGCTTTGAAAATTTGTAGTTGAAAAACTTTACTCCAAGAATAATTAACACTAAAAAATGTTTTCTTAGGAGTATTTAAAGAAGAAGTTAAAGAACACTGTATTGATCCAGAGAATAGAGCTTTACTAAATTTAGATAATAAGGATTTCTGTTTTTTTTGATGCTTGAAAATATTTACAGAATTAATATCCATATTATACTTATATAAAGATTTATGATTAATAGACAAAAAAATATCTTGATGCCACAAATTACGAAATAATTCGCTGCTAGGATTTGTCTTAAAAAATTTTTTTTCTGAGACTAGCTGTGTACCTTTAGCTAATTCTTCAGGAGTATTGAATACATAAGCTAAATTCATTTTTATGCTTAAAGGTTTATTCGGTAAAGCTTTGTTATTATTTAAATGACAAGAGTGAAAATTATTAATTGCTGAATAATAAGAAATATTCTGTAAAGAGATCATACTAAAAAACATCATGAAAAGTTATCATAGATAAAAAAATATATTGGTAGCCCTATAGTAATAAGAGCTGTGGTTGTTTGGAGCTGGTGGGATTTGAACCCACGTCCATATTGATATTTAATATAAGCTTTGTATATCCTTATAAATAAATTTATAAAGAAAAAGAAAAAATATAAATGTAAATAACATTAAAGTGATGAACTTAGCTTTAGTATTTATACTAAAGAGCATCTTCTTAGGAAATATCTAAAAAAAATGAAGAATTTTGATTAGATAATCTATATTGCCGTATTTTTACTAATTACATATTATTAAGATAATACAACACTAAAAGATAAAGGAAGAATTTTGTGTTTTGGATTTATAAAAAGTTTTAGACAAAAAAGTCTAATCAAAATTTTTACTTTGCCACTTATATTAAGAAACTACATGTAGAAACCTTTCAGCCCCATATATACTACCCTAGAGAATATACTAAATTATAATGGAAGTGAAGTCAACTAATAGACAGAATAGTTTGTAACAAGCAAGACTGGATTCGAACCAGCGACTTTCAGAATCGGAATCTGACACTCTATCCACTAAGTTACTTGCTTTTTTTTGAATCTAATATAGAAAAATTATGACCATGCACATAGTAGCATTTAGTTTACTAAAAAAACAAGTTTAGAATAAATAATCCATTATCTCAATAAGGTTTGATTAATTACATATAGATATCTTTTTTTACAAATGTATTCTTAAGAGAAATAAACAAATCACTTATATAACATTAAGAATAGTATAATTCAGAAATCTTTAGAATAGTAAACACTATAAACTATGATTGTATGTATTTTTGTTTAAATATTGTTGAGATCTCTACTTTATAAATTTCTTTACCAATGTAGAGAAGATGACTTAAAGAAACTAATGAAAATAGAGAACTATATTCATTCATTAATGCAGATAGCTTTGCAGATGATGGAGCATAAAAATTCACCTTACAAGGAAAATATTTCTTCCGATCTCTAACCATAATAAACGATAGAACTATATGCTTCTTATATAGAGAAAGAGTAGAATAATTATTGTCTATATTTAACATACGAAAAAGAGATTATTGTTGATCTATTTAATAAAAGAATCATTAAGAATTGGCAACAAAAACATTGAGAATAGTTAAGATCTATATGTCTATTGAAAATTAATGGTAGTATAGACTGAAATTATCTGACATTTTACAATAAGATAAACAGATAATAACTTGTAGAACAATTACCATATCCTATTATAAATGTCACAACAATTTAGTTATGCAAGACGCTATTACAAATATATTAAATAAATATGATTTAACAGGTAAATATTTAGATATCAATGCAATAAATCAAATAGAAGCTTATTTAAATACTGGTTTAGACAGAATCAAAGCAATTGAATTTATTAATAGTAAATCTGCAAAGATTATAAAGAAAGCATCTAACCAATTATATCTTGAACAACCTGAGTTATTAAGACCTGGTGGCAATTCCTATACGACAAGACGCTATGCTGCTTGCTTAAGAGACCTTGAATATTATTTAAGATATGCAAGTTACGCACTAATGGCTGGTAATAATAACATCTTAAATGAAAGAGTTCTAAATGGATTAAGAGAAACTTATAATTCTCTGGGTGTACCAATAGCTCCTACTGCTAGAAGTATACAAATTCTACAAAATATTATACAAGAAGAGATTAGCTCTATTTATAGCATTAGCCCTTTAATTATTAAAGAGCCTTTTCAATATTTAATACAAACAATTAGTGAATAAGATATCTAAAAACCCATATTACTAACCATATTAATTAACTTTACACTAAAAATTATAAATATAAATAAAAAGATAGAATCTATCATTAATTACCAATTTAATTCTATTGGCTTACAATTGCTAAACTTATTAATAGGTTTTTTCATAGCTACGGCTTTATCTACAATACCAGCACAAACGGGCGACTGGGGAATAGTAGCTGCAGCTATTATTGTAACTAATCAAGAAATTATTAGTAAAATAATTTATCAATATAGAAATTTAACCATCTTGCCAAAAGAATCTATCATTACAGAATTTTTTAAACAATGTAATAATATCAAAATTGGTATACTTTACGGATTATTCGTCGATGCATTTAAATTAGGTAGTTAAGGAAGCTAAGTGCACAAAATTGTTCATTAATTTTATGCACTTTTATACTATTACCTAGAAATTATAGAGACATCATTTACCATACTTAAAAATAAAGCTGGATCGCCGGCTTTAGGGGTTTGCTCTTGTGGCCTAAATTTACGTAAAGCTGTTGACGATAATAATTGTGCTGAATTCTGCTTATTCATATAAGCAAGATTTGTCCGTGGTGTTTTTAAATTAAAAGGTATTTCTCCTCTAGTTCTCTGTGCTATTAATCGTCGTCTTTGATAAGGCACTGTTGTTTGGCCAAAATTCTCTTCATACTCTTGACTATTGACTAAAAGTTTAATGAAAAAATTAAAACCTTTATCAGCTAAGATAACTGCATAAGCTAACTTTTCTCGTTCATTGTAGACATCTCTACCTAGTACTCTTTGGATACACATCTCAACTATTCTATAATTATTATTTTGGTTATAATTTAAATACCTAAATGAGTCTGACAACAATAACGCGACAATAAAATCTTTAACTTTTATTTGATTAAACCGTAATTGAGACTCTAAAAAAGGATCTTTATTTATGCTAAGTATTTGATGTTCACTAAAAATTTGACGATAACACGCCCAAATAATTTCATCCATCTCATATGCGGTTGGTAAATTATCTGTAGTATAAACTTTAGGCTGTTCTTCTCCTGGACTAGTTTCAAAACCGTTAACTCTTTGATTTTGTGTTGCTAATGAATAATTTAAAATAGGAATAGACATAATTCTTCTCCACAAAATACCTCTGTAAAAAATATATATATTAATATATTCGAAATTTAACTAAATGCAATAAATTACTTAAAATTATTCACAAATAAAACTCTAGAATCCCATGAATAGATCTGATAAATTAAGCTTAGAACAAGAATTCAAAATAGCCCGTTATAGAAAATACCTTTATAGATTAAATTCTAGTGAATCAAAAAAATATTTGATAGCTACTTTAAAACAAATGATGATAAAAGATAATGTTATCAAATATTTCATACAGAATTCAAGCTTGTAAAAAGATAGATGCTCTTATCTCTCTCATATAAAATCCAATCAAACAGATAGCCTCAATATTACAGAATATTACTTTGTTATAAATAAATAGCAAAAAAGAATTATATTCCATAGACAATACAAATACATCAAGCTGTATGCAAAATAACAGCTGAAACAATAAAGTCCTTTTAAAAATATTAAGGAGAGCTCAATGCTTGACGCATTTTCCCGAGTTGTTGTAAATTCTGATACTAAAGCAGCTTATATTGGTGGTAGTGATCTACAAGCGCTAAAAAAATTTATTGCTGACGGTAATAAGCGTTTGGATTCTGTTAATGCAATTGTTTCTAATGCTAGCTGCATCGTCTCTGATGCAGTATCTGGCATGATCTGTGAAAATACTGGATTAATTGCTCCTGGCGGAAATTGTTATACTAATCGTCGTATGGCTGCTTGTCTACGTGACGGTGAAATTATACTACGTTACACTGCATATGCACTTTTAGCTGGAGACGTTTCCGTTCTAGAAGATCGCTGTTTAAACGGTTTAAAGGAGACTTATATTGCTCTAGGTGTGCCAACTAACTCTTCAGTTAGAGCAGTAAGTATTATGAAAGCTGCTGCTGCTGCTTTTATTAATAACACAGCTAGCCAACGTAAAATTGAGACAACTGATGGTGATTGTTCTAGCTTAGCATCAGAAGTTAGCTCTTATTTTGATAGAGTCGCTACTGCTATTTCATAAAATATGAATACATCGTATTCTTAATTAGAAAAATACAGAACAAGCTAATTACAAATTTTATAATCATCTTTAAGGAGAACTAGATGAAATCTGTTATCACTACTGTCATTAGTGCTGCTGATGCAGCAGGGCGTTTCCCATCTTCTTCAGACCTTGAGTCTGTACAAGGAAATATTCAAAGAGCTGCTGCAAGACTAGAAGCTGCAGAAAAATTAGCTGGCAATCATGAAGCTGTCGTAAAGGAAGCTGGTGATGCTTGTTTCGCTAAATATTCTTTCCTAAAAAACTCTGGAGAAGCTGGTGATTCTCAAGAAAAAATTAATAAATGTTATCGTGATATTGATCATTATATGCGTTTAATTAACTACTCTCTAGTAGTTGGTGGCACAGGTCCTTTAGATGAGTGGGGGATCGCCGGTGCTCGTGAAGTGTATAGAACATTAAATTTACCTGCTTCTAGCTACGTAGCCGCTTTCGTTTTCACTCGCGATAGACTATGTGTACCTCGTGACATGTCAGCACAGGCTGGTGTAGAATATACTTCTGCCTTAGATTACTTAATTAATTCTCTTTCTTAAAGTATTTAAATAACTAGTCTAAAAAAAATAACTTAGATGATATCTAAGTTATTTTTTTTATATAATAAAGACAGAAGTCATATAATGACTTTTATATATAGAAGGAGTTATTATATTATGAGCTGGCATTCGTTTGAAAACGTTTTTATTAATATATCTTTTGGTCTACTATTAACTAGCTTACTAAGCTATTGGATAAGTCTTGCATATCCTAAACTAAAACACTTTAATTATGTAGGTAAATTTTGTATCATCCTAACAAATTTTTGTCTATTTATAACTTTATTAGAAAGATGGATTATTAATCAATACTTTCCACTGAGTAATCTTTATGAATCTCTTCTTTTTTTAACATGGTGTTTAACGTTCACACAAATCATAATAGAATATAAGAACAAAAATATTATCATTGGTACGATTAATTCTCCTATTGCCCTCTTCATTATTTCATTCGCTAGTTTTTCTTTGCCTATTGATATGCAAGAAGCATCACCTCTAGTACCTGCTCTGCGATCTAATTGGTTAATCATGCATGTAACTATTATGATGGTTAGCTATGCTACTTTAATGCTTGGCTCATTACTATCTATTGTATTCCTTGTAATTGCCGGAAGTCAAATCGACAAACATAAGATAAAAAAGCTAAACATTTCAAACAACGGCAAAAACACTTTAATAATAAATAACAAAAATAACATTACAAAGATTACACTATTGGAAAGTATTGATAATTTAAGTTATCGTACAATAGGTCTTGGCTTTCCATTACTAACTATTGGTATAGTAGCAGGTGCTGTATGGGCGAATGAAGCCTGGGGCTCTTATTGGAGTTGGGATCCAAAAGAGACTTGGGCTTTAATCACCTGGCTCATTTTTGCATCTTACTTGCACTCTAGATTAACTAAATCCTGGAGTGGCAAAAAACCGGCCATATTAGCTTCCTTAGGTTTTTTGGTAGTGTGGATCTGTTACCTAGGGGTTAATTTCTTAGGTAAAGGATTACATAGCTATGGCTGGCTACAATAAAAAATATAAAAAAGAAAAAATGTAAATAAACATTTTTTTTTAGTTCAACCTATTTCAGTGATGCTTTACAATCTACAGTAAACATTTATAAAATCAAATAATATAATATTAAAATGGATCTATATATTTTAGTGAATTTATTACCAAATGCTACTGAGTGGTCTCTACAAAAATCCTTAATTATGATTGCGTGTAATTTAATAACAATCCTGATTGGAAGATACGGAATAAAAGTGAGAGGTTTAGGGCCATCAATACCAATCTCTGGAATCACTGGTTTCGGACTAAGTGAACTATTGGCTACCACTAGCCTCGGACATTTATTAGGAACAGGAACAATACTTGGACTAAAAAGTATTAACTTTTTAAGCTAAACTTCTATAAGCCAACAATTAAAAAAAAATTGCTGGCTGAAAACATTATTCATAGAAACTACCTATACTGCGAAACTTTTTATAACGTAGATCTTTCAAATCTTTGCTGGTAAGAACAAGTAATCTAGATAACTCTGTCTTCAAAATTTCCTTTAAATTAAAAGAAGATTGTACAGGGTTAAATTGTGCACCTCCAACTGGTTCCGGGACAATCTGGTCAATAATATCCAAAATTTTTAAATCTAAAGCTGTTATTTTCAAAGCTTCAGCTGCTTCTTTAGATAATTTACTATCTTTCCATAAAATTGCTGCACAAGCTTCCGGTGTAGCAACAGTGTAAACAGCATGCTCTAACATTAAAACACTATCTCCTACACCTATGCCCAATGCCCCTCCGGAACCACCTTCTCCTATTACCGTACAAATAATTGGCACATTAAAAGAAAACATTTCACGCAAATTTACTGCAATTGCTTCACCTTGACCTAACTTTTCGGCTTCAATACCAGCCCATGCACCAGGAGTATCAATAAAAGTCAAAATAGGAAAATTAAAACGATTAGCATGAGACATTAGGCGTAATGCTTTTCTATAACCACCCGGTGAAGGCATTCCAAAATTTCTTAAGACATTATCTTTAGTATCTTTCCCTCTTTGATGACCTATAAAAACAACTGTTTGATTATTAAACTTACCAATACCACCAACTAATGCTGTATCATCTGTTCCTCCTCTATCACCATGTAGCTCAACCCAATCATCAAATAAATATTGCACATAATCTAATGTTGTCGGTCGATCTGCCTGCCTAACAAGATTTAAACGTTGCATGGGTGTTAAAGCACTAAAAATATCTTGTTTAATGTGCTTTAATCTATCTTTCAAGACTTCTAGTTCTTCAACTAGATATATCGGCTTACAATTACTCATTTGGCTTAAACTATTAATTCTTTCTTCAAGCTCTAAAACTGGCTTAAGAAAACTTAAAGTTAGGCTTTGTCTTTCACTCATAAAATAAAATAATAAAACTAAAAAAATATTGTAAAACATAAAAAGCCCTACGTTAACTTATGAAATCATCAGAACTTATTAAGTGTAGTTAATCTTAAAGAATATATAAAATCTTTACAAAAAATAGATACACCTTCTGCAACCTCTATACTGCTTTTTAAAAATAGATGAAATAAATAAAAAAAACCTGGATCATCAAACCTCTGTGAAATACGTGTTGTGGATCTAACCAAGTCATCATAATTAAGGCCTCTATCACCTAATACATATGAATTATTGCACACAATCTTAGAGCTATCGCAAGAAAAAGATACTGGTGAAATGTTTAAATAATCTGCAAAAACATTCAACGGTATTATATCAATAACTGAATCATTCAAAAGTCCTGTCTGTGTAGTTTCAATAATAGAATCTTTAGTAATAATTGTATTATGAGAATAAATCTCTGCCAAAACTAAAATACAATTTTGTTTCAATTGCATATTTTTAATGGAACCGACCTGCATGCCTCTCATTTTTATAGGTGTACCTATTACAATACCGTTTGCATTATCAAATTCAATAAAAAAAGAATATTTTATTTCTTTCAACTTAAAGACATACATAAAATAAAAAAAACAAGTACCAAAGATCAAAATAAAAATCTTTCTCATACTTTTTACAGTGTTTCTAAAATTTATCTAGTTATAATCGTATAGCACAGTACTTCATTTAATACACAGTGATAATGATAAAACTTAAAAAGTTTTTTTCAATAACAAATTTATTAAAATAAATTTAATATATATTTAACAAGGGAAAAATTTAGAGAAATAAAATAATATAATAAAAAGTGCTAAGAGCCTCTGTTTATCAAGACTATAAAGGTAAAAATCTAACTCTTTAATTTCAGGAACAAAAGTAATGTATAACTACTGTTTATTTGAATATATAATCATTACATTTCATTCTAAGCTAAGCATTAATAAACTTAACAGCTTATCTATGCAGACCTAATTTGAGAGTTAAGTAAAAAGTAAATAAAATAGAAATATTTTTCATTTACTTTTTACTTTATGAAAAAAATAATCTCTCAAAATTTAATTCTAATAAATAAGATTATCAAATTAATAAGTAAGACCCATGCTCCGAGTTGTTTCAGCGCCTAAATAGACTCTTACACTTAAAAAATCTGTCGGACATGCTGTTTCACACCTTTTACAACCTATACAATCCTCTGTTCTAGGTGCTGACGCAATTTGAGCTGCTTTACATCCATCCCAAGGGACCATCTCAAGAACATCACAAGGACATGCTCTTACACATTGCGTACAACCAATACAAGTATCATAAACTTTCACATTATGAGCCATAAAAATACCTTTTTTAGATTTTTAATTTCAGTGAATAAAACTATAATATAGAACAATCTACTAATAATATAAATGATATAAAGCAGCAAGGCTCATAAATAGTCTTAAATCTTCATAAAATAATAAAACAATGATTACTTAAAGAGATAATGACTGAAATGCAGAAGAAGCAAGGTTTACTAAAGGATTTTTCATTTCTGAAGGTGGAACTATCTGCCAAAACATTGGTAAATAATTTTCCCAGGAATTAATAATCTGTGTAGCTTTCATACTACCTGTCTCTTTTTGTAGACTATTAACTAAGTCAAACAATTGTTTTTCACCTTCTCGTGTAGTTATTTTTTTAACTTTTACAATATCTTGATTAACTTTAGATAATAAAATATTTTTTTCATCTAAAAAATATCCTATACCTCCTGTCATACCAGCCGCTATATTTCTACCAAAAACACCAATAACAACAATAATACCTCCTGTCATGTACTCACAAGCATGATCTCCAACACCTTCTACAACGGCGTGAGCACAGGAATTACGAACAGCAAATCGTTCACCGGCTTGGCCACTTGCCAGCAACATTCCACCTGTAGCACCATATAGGCATGTATTTCCTAGAATCACTTGCTGACAAGATTCATGTTGATTATAAACTGATGGGACTATAGTGATTTTCCCCCCGCTCATACCTTTTCCAACATAATCGTTAGCCTCTCCTATCACTGTTAAGTTCATACCCGTAGAAATAAAAGCTCCAAAACTTTGACCTACCGTACCCTGGAAAACTAAATTAAGGCTTCCTTTAAATTCACTATTTCCATATCTATTGACTATTTTGCCAGAAACTCTTGCGCCTATAGTGCGATCTGTATTTATAACACTTGTATATTTAAAATAAGACTTTTGATTAGCAATAGCACTTAACAAAAAGCTATCATTTAACAAAAAATCATCTAAAACTAAAATATTACTATGGACAGTTTTTTTAGGATACATCAAAGAAACATCGGATCTATTTTTTTTATAAAATAATAGATTATCTAAATTGAAATTTACCGTTTTTCTAACCTGCTGTTTATTTACTTTTAATAAAGCGACGTGACCAATCAACTGTTGTAAATTTTTATATCCTAAATTAGCTAAAATCTCTCTAACCTCTTGCGCAATAAAAACAAAAAAATTAACTAAGTCAGCAGGTATACCTGGAAAGCGACGACGTAAATCAACTCGTTGTGATGCAACTCCTACAGGGCAATTATTTGTATGACAAATTCTAGCCATAACACAGCCTGTCGCGATCATCGCAATGGTGCCAAAACCAAACTCTTCTGCACCCATTAAAGCGGCTACAACGATATCTTTCCCTGTCCTTAGACCACCATCGACTCTTAAAAGTACTTTATCTCTTAATTGATTTTGCACAAGAGTTTGATGAACTTCAGTTAAACCTAATTCCCAAGGAGATCCTGCATGCTTAATTGAACTTAATGGTGATGCACCGGTTCCACCATCATGACCGGATATTTGAATAATATCAGCATTCCCCTTAGCAACACCAGCTGCTATAGTACCTATACCGATCTCAGAGACTAGTTTTACAGAGACTTGAGCCTTAGGATTAATTTGGTGCAAATCAAAAATAAGCTGAGACAAGTCTTCAATAGAATAAATATCATGATGAGGTGGAGGAGATATTAGTGTCACACCTGGTTTGCAGTTTCTTAATGCTGCAATATAATCACTAACCTTTTTACCTGGTAATTGACCACCCTCACCAGGCTTAGCACCTTGAGCAATTTTAATTTCTAGCTGTTCAGCATTAATAAGATAATATGGAGTCACACCGAATCGTCCAGAAGCTATTTGCTTAATTGCTGAATTAGCTGTATCATTTTGTTTTAATCCTTTTAAATGAGCAAAAGACCTTGATAAACCTAATCTATTAATATCCGAGATCGTATAAAAACGTGCTTTGTCCTCTCCTCCTTCACCTGAATTAGACTTACCTCCTATTCTATTCATAGCAATAGCTAAAGTTTCATGGGTCTCTCTAGATAGAGCCCCTAATGACATTCCCCCTGTACAAAACCTTTGTAAAATTCTATCAAGAGGTTCAACCTCACTTAATGAGATCGGCTTCCGGTCACTAGAAAAATCTAATAAATCTCTTAAATTAGTTAAAGGTCTATCTTTTAACAAAGACCTATACTTATTATAAAGACTACCATCCTTGCTTCTTACAGCTTTATGTAAAGCTTTAGACATACCTGGATTATTTACATGATACTCAGCACTTGGACGATATTGTACATATCCGTGATTTACTAGATTTTTCGGTATATCTATTCTAAATGCCTGGTTATAGACAGAAAGATGCTCATGGAATAATTCATCCAATGATAGCCCTTGAAGTCTTGAAGTAGTACCTTTAAATGCTAAGTTAATAACTTCACTATTTAATCCTAACACTTCGAAAATTTGAGAACCATGATAGCTAGATAAAAGAGATATTCCCATCTTAGATAATATTTTTAATAAACCTGCATTAATAGCTTGCTTATAATTATCTTGAGATCGCTGTAAAGAAAGTTGCGATAATTTGCCTACCTTCATTAACTTTTGCGTACGTGCGTGATGCCACCATTGCCTTACAGTCTTAAAAGCCATATATGGACACACTGCACTAGCGCCGTAACCTATTAAACAAGCAAAATGATGCGTACTCCAACATTGACCTGTATCAACAACCAGAGAAACTCTTTGCCTTAACTGCTCATTTATTAAGAAATGATGTAAAGTACCAACTATCAATAAAGGAGGAATGAAAGTATAATCAGCTGATAATTTTTCTAGTCTATCAGTTAGTATAATAATTTCTGCTCCTGAATGAATTTCAGTTACTACTTTTTCACATATATTTTTTAGGCTATCTTTTAAAGAGACTGAAGAATAATGAAAATATATACTGATACTCACCGTCTTTAGATGTAAAGAAGAAAGAGTTTTTAAATCTTCTTCATTAATAATTGGTGATTTTAATTTTATCAGTTTTGCCATATTTTCTGTTGGCTTCAATATATTTCCTTTAGAGCCTAAATGCATATTTAAAGACATCACCAAGCTTTCTCTTAAAGGATCAATTGCAGGATTAGTTACTTGAGCAAATCTTTGCTTAAAATAATTATAAAGTAGATGAGGTCTTTCAGATAAAATCGCTAATGGTATATCATCTCCCATACAAAAAGTAGGCTCTTTAGATAAACCAGCCATATGCTCTATAACTAACTCTACATCTTCACTAGTATATCCAAAAGCAGTATGCCAACGGACCATTTCAACCTGGCTAATACGTTCATCTTCTAGATAAGGCTGTTTTGGTAAACTTCTCTGATATTCATTTAACCATTTTCTATAGGGAAAATTATTAGATATAGATTGCTTAATCAACCAATTCTCTTGAATTGTTTGATTAACTAAATCAATACAGAACATCTGTCCTGGACCCAAGCGCCCTTTTTTTATAATATTTTGACTATTTAAGTTAATAACACCAGCTTCGGAAGATAAAACGACTAAGCCATTATCTAAAATAGAATATCTTGCAGGACGTAAACCATTACGGTCTAATGTTGCACCCAACATTTTACCATCTGTAAAGACTACTAGCGCCGGACCATCCCACGGTTCTTGCAGACCTGCATAATAATCATAAAAATCTACAATCTCCTCCAGATTTTTTATTTCAGGATTCTTCTCATAAGCTTCAGGTATTAATATCATTAATCCTTCTTGTGGACTTCGTCCAGACATAATAAATAACTCTAAAACAGCATCTAAATTGGATGAATCACTATTATTACTGTCAGTAATCGGTATTAAGTCACCAGAGAATTGATCTAAAAAAATTGTTTCTTTCGACCGCATCCAATTTAAATTACCTATTAAAGTATTAATTTCACCATTATGTGCTATAAAGCGCATAGGTTGTGCTAAAGACCATTTAGGTTTTGTATTTGTACTAAATCTTCTGTGATATATAGCAAAACTACTAACGTAAAGAGAATCTAACAAGTCTAAGTAAAAAACTCCCAATGCCTCTGCCTTAACCATACCTTTATAAACGATCACTCTAGAAGATAGAGAACAAACATAAAACTGCTGATTAGAATCAATTTGAGCAACATATTTTTCTATTGTCTTCCTAGCAAGATACAATATCTTTTCTATTTCATCTTCTAATAAAACATTAGAATAGATAATACACTGTTCTATTACGGGCTGATTTTTTAAAGCATAATATCCCAAAACTGTATCATTAGTAGGGACCGATCTCCAGTGAATAATTTTACAATTATATTGCTCTAATATCCAATGAAAGATTTTTTTTATCGCAATGATACCATCTTGTGGAAAAAAGACCATCCCTATCGCCAAGTTTTTAGTTTGACTTTCATCTAATAGAAAGTTATTAGGAATGTCTTTTAAAAATAATTTCCAAGGAATCTGTGTTGTTATTCCAGATCCATCGCCAGATATTCTATCCGCACTACATGCCCCTCTATGCTCCATACATTTCAACGCACCTAGAGCTTGTTTAACTAAAGCACTAGAAGATGTTTGATCCACATAAGCTAAAAAACCTACGCCACAAGCATCTCTTTCTTCAATCATAGCAGGATAGCCAACATATTGATTAAGCCTAGAAATAAAACATTTTGATATTTGCATATATAATTTGATTATAGTCAAAAATTTAGTTATAATTTTTTTATAACTTATTGTTTTTAGCCTTTCATGTAATTTATTAATTCAAATAAATAAGAAAAAATATTCTCGAATTAAATTTTTTCTATAAGAACAGCATAGAACATTCGTCTTCCTGTCTAATATATCATGTAAAGATCATGGCTACACCTAGCTATTAGAGATATAGTATTACATATCTACTCATAGATTATCCATTTTCCTAAATTATACAGTATGTTAATGGGCTCTCAAATAGACAAGCAAATATATAAAACTTACAACAATGCTTACCAGAAAATTGAATCACACCAAATAACATTTAAAACAGAAGAACTTCTATTGGCATCTGATAATAGATTTAACATTACTATTAAAGTAGCAGAGAGAGCAAAAAGAAGAAAATATGAAGATCTTGATATTCTTGAAGATCCATTAATAAAGCCTGTTATTAGAGCTATCTTAGAAATGGTTGACGAAATAACACAATCACAGATTATTGGAGAATAATTTTGATAGATTCAATACATTGTAATAATTTATAAAAAAAATCTATGGATATTTAGTGTATATAAATACATATAGTTCATTATTATAAGGAAATAAAAATATGTTAGATGCGTTTGCCAAGCTTGTTGCACAAGCTGATGCAAGAGGAGAATTCTTAAGTAATACCCAATTAGAATCTTTAAGTTCGATGATTGCTGAAGGCAATAAAAGACTGGATATTGTAAACAAAATGAATTCGAATGCTTCTGCTATTGTAACCAATGCTGCAAGAGCTTTATTCGCAGAACAACCTCAATTAATTCAACCTGGAGGTAATGCTTACACTAGTAGAAGAATGGCCGCTTGTTTAAGAGATATGGAAATTATTTTACGATATGTAAGTTATTCAATGATAGCTGGTGACTCAAGTGTCCTGGATGATAGATGCCTAAATGGCTTAAGAGCAACTTATCAAGCTTTAGGAACACCGGGAACTTCTGTGGCAGTAGCTGTGCAAAAAATGAAAGAAGCTTCTATTGCTTTAGCTAGTGACCTAAACGGGGTTACTCTAGGTGACTGCAGCGCATTAACAGCTGAATTAAGCAGCTATTTTGACCGTGCGGCTATTGCCGTAATGTAAGACACAAAAAATTAAATAAGAGCACGAACCTTAGCAACTAAAATATAGCTTAATAAGGATATACATATGAAAACACCTATTACAGAAGCAATTGCATCTGCAGATAGCCAAGGAAGATTTTTAAGCAACGGAGAACTACAATCTATAAATGGACGATATCAAAGAGCATCTGCTAGCCTAGAGGCTGCTAAATCATTAACAAATAATGCTCAAAGACTAATCACAGGTGCTGCACAGGCAGTCTACACAAAATTTCCCTTTGTAACACAGATGCCTGGACCGACCTACGCATCTAGTGCTATTGGTAAAGCAAAATGTGCCAGAGATATTGGATATTATTTACGCATGACAACTTATTGCTTAGTCGTTGGTGCAACAGGGCCTATGGATGAATATTTAGTCGCTGGGTTAGAAGAAATCAATAGAAGTTTTGAATTATCACCCAGCTGGTATATAGAAGCTTTGCAATATATTAAGAATAGCCATGGATTATCTGGACAAGCTGCAAATGAAGCTAATACTTATCTAGATTATGCAATAAATGCATTAACATAATTTTTTGTTCTACTATTAATTATAATTGTAGAACCGAACCACCACAGATCAATAGTAAAATATTGAGATTGTGGTGGTTTTTAAATAAAAAAATAAAATTCAGCTAGAACATCTTATTATAAATATTCACGTAATTTATTCAATATGCAAGGATTTATCAAAAATCAACAGATCATTCTAATTATTTTGGATGGATGGGGGGAATCATCTAAATATCATGGTAATGCAATTAAGCAAGCAAAGACTCCGACTTTGGACTTTCTTTGGCAAAACTATCCTAAAAGCTTCTTACAAGCTTCTGAAAAATATGTAGGACTACCAAATAATCAAGTTGGCAATTCAGAAGTTGGTCATACAACGATAGGAGCTGGTAGAACTATAGATCAAGCTCTCGTGAGAATTAGCAAAAGTATTCAACAAGGCAATTTATTTCATAATAATATCCTTAATCAAATATATAAAAAAAGTAACTTAAATAAAAGTAAAGTGCATTTAATTGGTTTATGTTCAAACGGTGGAGTGCATTCACATATTGACCACTTAATAGCACTAATAAATATTAGCAAAAATTATAAGAATGTAAAAACCTTAATTCATATAATTACAGACGGCCGAGACACAAAACCACAAAGCGCGAAAACATTTATTCAAACTATCTTCAAAAACATAAAAAATCATCCATATATTACAATAGGTACGATTAGTGGTCGATACTATAGTATGGATAGAGATTGCAGATGGAACAGAACAGAAAAGGCTTATAATTGCTTAACGAGTAATGAAACTAAAGAAATCTATCAAAATAACATCAATCGAGTTCTTGAAGATAATTATAAGAATAATACCTTCGATGAATTTATAGTCCCCACTAGAATAAACCCAGGTAAAATCGAGGAGAATGACGGTATCATCTTCTTTAACTTTAGACCTGATCGTATGAGACAATTAGTGCAACCATTCTGCTCTCGGAATTTTCAGGCCTTTAAAGCAAAACACATTAAGAATTTAAACATTACAACCTTTACTGTCTATGATAACCAATTAAATTTACCAGTTATTTTCAATAAAATGCCTAAAAATAATTTTTTAGGTCAAGTAATTTCTGAAAGAGGCTTAAAACAATTTAGACTAGCTGAAACTGAAAAATATGCTCACGTAACATATTTTTTTAATGGAGGCAGAGAAGAGCCTTTTCCAGGTGAAGATAGAGAGCTCGTTTCAAGCCCACAAGTTGAAACCTATGATATAACTCCTAACATGTCTGCTATCAATATTACGAAAAAGCTTCTTCATATTGATCAAAATAATCAATACAAATTAATTATTGTCAACTATGCTAACGCTGACATGATAGGTCATACAGGCAACTTATTAGCAACAATAAAATCCATAGAAACAATCGATACCTGCTTAAAAAAAATATTAAAAAATATTAATCATAACGAATCAACGATCCTAATTACAGCTGATCATGGGAATGCTGATGTAATGCTTGATAAAAATAATGAGCCTTGCAAATCTCATACTAAAAACCTGGTTCCATTTATTCTATTAAACACTGAAATCAAAAAGAATAGATCCTCTCTCATCTCTGTTGGTTCTCTTGTAGATATTGCGCCGACTATACTAAATCTGCTAAATATAAAAATACCTAATGAAATGGACGGGCAATCGTTGATTATAACAAAATCTAAAAAAATCAATCATCGCCTCTAAGCTACTTTATTCTTTCTATTTATTAAAATATTAAATAATATAAAAAAATTATTTATTAAATTAACTTTTAGGCAGACCTAAATGACTATTTATGTAACGACTCTACATTTTACTTATCTAAATTATATAATAGAAATCAAATGTTTAAATTTTTAGAAAATCGAATAGACAAAACTAAGAAATATAGTTATTTATTAGAAAAGATCAGAAATATAGATTTCAACCTAAAGAAATTATCAGCAAAAGAACTTAAAGAACAAACAAATAGGCTCAAGTCCCTATTAAATAATGGTTATAGCTTAGAAGCTATTTTACCTGAAGCTTTTGCCACCGTTAAAGAAGCAACTAAAAGAGCCCTTGGAATTGAGATGTTTGATGTGCAAATATTAGGTGGCATAGCTTTACATGAAGGAAAGATAGCAGAAATGAAGACAGGAGAAGGTAAAACGCTTGTCAGCATATTACCGGCCTATCTAAATTGCCTAAATAGACCAGGAGTCCATATTGTCACTGTTAATGATTACCTTGCAAAAAGAGATGCTGAATGGGTAACGGAAGTATACAATCTTCTAGATATAAGAGTCGGTCTTATTCAACAAGATATGCATACAAAAGATAGACAAAAAAACTATAACTGTGATGTCATATATTTAACCAATAGTGAGCTAGGTTTTGACTACTTAAGAGATAATATGGCTATCGATACTAACAACGTAGTTCAGAAAACTTTTTCTTTCGCTATTATTGACGAAGTTGATTCTATTCTGATTGATGAAGCAAGAACTCCTCTTATTATATCCGGACCATCAGAAACTAAATCAACAAAATATAAAAAAGCTACCGAGCTAGCTAATGTATTAAAAAATACTATGCACTATGAAATAGATGAAAAGAATCGCAACATTACACTTACAGATAACGGTATTATATATTGTGAAACTTTTCTAAAAACAGCAAATCTATATAACATACAAGATCCTTGGGCACAATATATACTTAACGCACTTAAAGCCAAAGAATTGTTTTTAAGAAATCGACACTATATTCTCAGAGGAGAAGAAATTGTAATTGTTGACGAATTTACAGGCCGTATAATGAATGGACGCAGATGGAGTGATGGATTACATCAAGCTATTGAGTCAAAAGAATACCTTCCAATCCAAAAAGAGAACAAAACATTAGCCTCAATTACTTATCAAAACTTATTTTTATTATATGAAAAACTAAGTGGCATGACCGGTACAGCAAAAACAGAAGAAACAGAATTGGATAAAATCTATAATTTAGCTGTAATTACTATACCAACTAATAAGCAATGTATTCGTAAAGATTTTTTTGATTTAGTCTATAAGACAGAATTTAGTAAATGGCAAGCTGTTGCTCAAGAATGTTTTCTTATGAATAAAAAAGGTCGCCCCGTTCTTGTTGGCACTACAAATATAGAAAAATCAGAAATGTTAGCAAAAATGCTAGAAGCATATAAACTAAAATATAATTTACTCAATGCAAGACCTAAGAACGTAAATAAAGAAGCAGAGATTATTGCCCAAGCAGGTAGAAAATATGCTTTAACAATATCAACAAATATGGCTGGACGAGGGACAGATATTATCTTAGGTGGAAATGCTAAAGCTATGACTAAACTTATTATCATAAGCTTTATAAAAAACAAAACAGATTATAAAAACAAACGACAATTAACCTCAAATATACTCAATCAGAAAATAGTTAATATTTTAGATGAATATAAAAATAAGATAGAAATAAGAAGCGCAATCAATGAAAATTTAGAAGCATATCTTTACAAGATTATTACCAACAAGAATCTTACAAATATACAAGAAATATATCTAAATGAATTCTACTCTAAAATTTTGAAAGAATTAAAAATAATCCTGGAAAAAGAAAAGAGAGAAGTTATCAAATTAGGAGGGCTACATGTTATAGGTACAGAAAGACATGAATCACGTAGAATAGATAATCAACTAAAAGGTAGAGCTGGCAGGCAAGGAGATCCTGGCTCTTCTCGTTTTTTTCTTAGTCTTGATGATCAACTACTAAGAATTTTTGGAGGAGATAAAATAAAACAAGTTATGCAAAACTTAGACATTGATGACAATACACCTATTGAATCAACTATCCTGAATAAAAGCCTAGATAATGCACAAAAAAAAGTTGAATCCTATTTCTATGATATTCGTAAACAATTATTTGAATATGATGCTGTCATTAATACTCAAAGACAAGCTATTTACTCAGAAAGAAAAAAAATTCTAGAAACAAAATTTATAAGAAATTGTCTCATTGAGTATGGCCAAAGCACAATTAATGAAATATTAAGTACATCCAGTAATAATGACATTGTTCAGTATAAAACCTTTGAAAGAATTTGCAAATTATTCAACATCCCCTTATCACTGAAGATAGAAAAGGAGGATCTCCTAAACGTTAATACATTAAAACTCTTTTTATACGAACAACTTTATATCACTTATGATTTAAAAGAAGCTTATTTAGAACAATTAAAGCCTGGTCTAACTAGACAATTAGAAAAGTATTATCTGCTCGAACAAATTGATCAAGCTTGGCAAGAACACATAGAAAGAATGTCCGTATTAAGAGAAACTATTAACTGGAGAAGTTATGGCCAACAAGATCCATTGATAGAATATAAAAACGAAGCTTTTAATCTTTTTTTAGATATGACAAGTTATATCAGGCAAACAGTTGTATATTTAATGATGCGGTCACGCTTAATTACTAATTTAAACAAGAACAGTTGACAGTCATTAAAAAATCAGCTAGTCTATACTATGCAGTAAGGTAAAGCCCCCATCGTCTAGAGGCCTAGGACATCTCCCTTTCACGGAGGTAACGGGGATTCGAATTCCCCTGGGGGTAATAATTAGAAAATTTTCACTACATAAACTGTTTAATTTTTTGACAAAAATCTTTGATATTATCAAAACTGTTATTAAAACCATTATTAGCTATTTTTTTTATAAAAACGCTGCCCATGACTATAGCATTAATAGCTAAATTAGACCTCATTATCTCAGCGACTTGATTCTCATTAGAAATACCGAAGCCTAGCATAATGGGCTTATCCGAATACTGCCTGATTTTGGCAATAACCGAAGGTAAACCTTTATGTAAATTGCGCCTCTCTCCTGTTACACCATAACTACTTACAAGGTATATACAACCAGGTGCCTTTAAAACTATTTGTTTTATTCTAGCTTCCGAGCTTGTAAGAGAAACAAATAGAATTAGTTCTATACTATACAGCTTACATAAAGCAATAAAATAGTCTGCTTCTTCAATAGGCAAATCGGGGATGATTAAACCTTTAACGCCTGCATCAGCAATTTCTTTTATAAAAATACTAATACCTCTAGACAAAATGGGATTTAAATAAGTGAAAATAATAATAGGCGCCTGAATCGTTGAACATTCCTGATTAACGAGTTCTAAAATTTTCTCAAAATATACTTTTTGATTTAGAGCTACACGAGAAGACTCCTGAATAACAGGGCCATCAGCCAATGCATCTGAATAAGGAATCCCTAATTCAATTGCATTTACACCTTGAGCGTCTAACAAATGAATCAATTTAGATGTCGCTGATAAACTAGGATAGCCGGCTGTAATAAATGGAACTAGAGAAGATTTTAAATTAGTATTTAAAATGGCCTTAGAAATTGTCAACATAAAATATGTTAGTATCTTTTTATATTAAAGGAACAACTATTAAAATAGATCATAATAAAAAACTATTGGGTTACCCGGGACTCGAACCCGGAACTAATCGGTTAAAAGCCGAGTACTCTACCATTGAGTTAGTAACCCTATATCAGATACACTACATAGTATATAGATAACATATGTTTTATAGAATAGCAAGAGCTTAAAATCTAATCTTTGTAAATATGCATACATTTTTACATACAAAATTTCAATTTAATATACAGAACAGTATACCTAAAGCATCCAATATCTTGATAGCTTTATCAAGCGGACAAGATTCTCTATGCCTGCTCAAACTTGCCCACGATTGTTTATTAAATAAATCATACAATATAAAAAGTATCTACATTGATCATCAATGGAAAAAAGATAGTCTCTTTCACCTAAAACACCTTATAAACCTCACAAAAACAAAAAGAATTCCACTTGCGATATATCAAATAAAAAAATTAGCTTTATCAGAAAGTATAGCAAGAGAGAATAGATATAAAATACTTATCCAGCATGCGATCAAAGAAAACTGTACGGCTATAATAACTGGACATAATAATAATGATAAAGTAGAAACTTTTTTTAATAATATCATTAGAGGAAGTAGCTTAAACGGTATTAACGGCTTAACATTAAATAAAAAATTAAATAAAAGGATTTCTATAGTTAGGCCTTTAATTAATTTTTCTAAATCTGAGATTACCTGGTTTTGCCGTTTATTTTATTTACCTATTTGGTCTGATATTACCAATTATAACTTTTATATTCAAAGAAATAGATTAAGACATGAGATTTTACCTTATTTACAAAACTATTTTAATCCTCAAGTTCAAAAAAATATAACAAATTTCATAAATTTTTGTTGTATAGATAATGAATATATTCAAGAAAATACATTAAAACTATACTTTAAAAGTATCAATAAAAATGTTATTAGCTTAAATCTAAAAAAAATATGTAACCAGCATACTGTTTTACAAAAACGAGTAATCAGGCTTTTCTTTTATTATCATTTTCAAAAACAAATAAACAAAAATTATATAAAGAAAATACTTCATATGTGTAACATACAAAAGAATACAGTTATTTATTTTGAGAAATTAAGTATTTACTACGTTAATAATTCTATTTATATCAAAAAATAGTATAATTAAGTTAAAGTTTAGCATTAAAGGAGCTAAAAAATGATCAATTGGCAGGTTATAGGGCAACTAATATCCTTGGGTGTTATTGTATTACTAGGTCCCATTGTAATTGTTGTGCTCTCTTTTAAAAAAGGCAATTTATAATTACTTTCTAAATCTCTTACAGACATAATTAATCTGATTATGTCTGTATAACTATCTATTAAACCTCTAAGTTTAAATAATTCTGTAAATCTTGAGAAGAAATTTTTTGACTTACACCTGCAAATTCATTATCTGATTTTAAAAAAAGCATACAATGACACTCCATCCTTTCTCTCATTGGTACACAAGGACAATTCCAATAAGCTCCCTGTACCTCTAATTCTTTATTATCATAATGGCGACAAGGACATAGAGGAGCTCCATACTGATCTTTATGCTTTGATAATCCTTCAATAACAACCGCGGTAACACTAGCATCTATACAAAAAACAGTGCCAGTTCTTTTTGCATAAGCCTCAGCAAACTTGCGCATAGCCTCTAAACTTTTAGAGACTTTAGACTCTTTTTCTGAATTCATAATAAATAAATATATATAGCAAGTTAATTATTCAATAAAATAATAAATATTACATTTTACAATATTTTATAGATATCAATATTAACTTTCGTTAGAATAAAAATTGAGTAAAAAAACAAATAAATAAATCTACAATCATATACAAATGACTGCATCATATCTACCTTCTATATTAGTACCTATTGCTGGCATTGTTTTCCCGGGATTAAGTATGGCGCTACTTTTTATTTATATTGAGCAAGAAGCCATTTCATAGAATAAGATATCAGCCGCTTTATCAATAGACTTGAAAAGCGGCTAAAAATATAGGCCATACACCTAACTTATTACTTCTACAAAGATGATCCTATACCTGAATAAGAACCATAAATAAAAATTCCTAGAACAACTATAACTGCGATCCCCCCGACCATTGCTACTAACCATAACGGCACTCTACCAGTCCCTGCCATTTTACTTATTCTCCTTAAATATACTCAATTATTAAAACTTAGACACTGTCACTCTAATTAAAAAAGTAGCTTGAGAACAAAACAGCTAAAACAAAAATTAATAATAAGCCCCAAAATAAAGAACTCCTATTTAATTCTACTGGCTCTTTGTTAGGATTAGGTCCACTCATCATAACCTCCTATCGTTGAATAAATTGCATAGATGTAATAGCACCTAAAAAAAATACAGTTGGTATTGCGAGACCATGTATAGCCAACCAGCGAAATGTAAATATCGGATAAGAAATAGGCTGATTAGAATTTCTCTGAATCATAAATAATCTCCACTTAAATACCTTTAGTTAAATCCTCTAACTCTTGCTTTGCACTAAATCGGTCATTGACCAATGGCACCTGCTGACGATCTTGAGTAAAATACTCATTAGGTCTAGGTGTACCAAAAACATCATAGGCTAAACCCGTGCTAACAAACAACCAACCTGCAACGAAAAGTGCGGGAATAGTGATACTATGAATAACCCAATATCTTATACTTGTAATAATATCCGAGAAAGGTCTTTCACCTGTCGATCCTCCTGACATAATTAGCCTCCTAAGCAAAATATCAGAATAGTCTATAGAGACTAAACTATAATAATATAGAAATAAATACTTAAAACCAGATTATAACAATTAATTATTATTAACAATTAGTATACATTAAATTATAAAAAAATATTCTATTTCCTATTTTATGAACAAAAGAAATGAGGAGTATAGACAAAGACAAAAGTACTGATAGAAGACATTAACTAACAATACATAGATCGAACCAAAAGCTCGTGCCTATATTTACTTCGCTATAAACATTTATCGAACTATTATGCTTTTGAATAATATTTTTAACAATTGATAAGCCAAGACCTGTTCCCTTAAGAATATGAATATTATTCTCTATACGCATAAACCTATCAAAAATTTGCTTTTGAAATATAGTTGATATACCGATACCTTCATCAATAACTTCTACACGGACAAAATCTGAAGAAAAATCTAAAAGCCGAAAATTATGTTTTTGAATTAATAAAGGATATACTCGTATAGTAATTGTTCCTTGCTTATGTGTAAACTTTAAAGAATTACTTAGTAAATTAGATAAAACTTGGCAGAAAGAACTTTTATGGGCAAAAACCTCTTGAATATGATTATAAAACTCCATAATTATTTTTACTTTTTTATTCGAAGCTATTATTTGTGAAGCTTGAACAATATAAAGAATGCTGTTATTCAATCTTAAAGGTTTAAGAATATAACTACATTCTGATTCTAAACGCGAAAGATCTAGGACATCATTAACTAAACTATTTAAGCGCTGTGTCTCAGCATAAGCAATGCTTAAGAACTGATTTTTTTGGTCTAAGCTTAATTTATGATTATAATCAATTAAAGTTTCTAAAAAAGAACCTATATTACATAATGGAGTCCTAAGCTCATGAGACACATTACTAATAAATTGATTTTTAGCTTCATTCAGAAGATTTTCTTTTGTAAGATCCTGAAGAATAATAACAATACCATTAAAACTTTGACGATTATAATTAGGAGTAGTAGATAATAAAAAACGGAATGTTTTTAAAGACTCAAAATTTAAATTAATTCTCAATTCTTGAAACGATTTACTATTATTGTCAAAACAAGTAGATCTAACCATAGAATTTAGAATCGGTAGTAATGCATCATTTACATGCACAGGTAAATGATGAAAAATAAGATGGCCAATTAAATCTTTATTCACCCAATGAAATACCTTAATAGCTATTCGATTAACTAAAATTATACGTAATTCTGAATCTAATAAAATAGCACCATCTGCAATAGTAGCTACTAATGACTCTATTTTCGCCTTTTCGACATTCAATTGTAATATATTTTTTTTTTCATAAAACTGTAATCGCTCACACATAGTGTTAAAACTAACAACAACATCTCCTAACTCACCATTCACAAAAGTATCAATCCTATAACTAAAATCACCAGATAGAATATTACGTATACCTCTTGATAATTCTTTCATTGGATTCATAATAACAAAAAAATTGAAGGCCATACCTAAGATAAAGATTAACCAGACAGAAACAAAAGTAAGAACACTTATGCTCTGAAATAAATTTGTTATATAAAGAGTACTACTATTAAAGTTCAAACCTAACTGCAAAAAACCAATCAATATATTATCAACTACTAAAGGTATCAAACAATGTGTTACTCCCTGCGTAAGATCGATAGATAAATTTAATAAAAGCATATTAGACTGGACTAAACTACTTCTAAAGTCTAGAATATCAAAAGATAAATTATTGAAATATCGAAACAATGAACTATCTATGGGGCATGAAAAAAGTTGAATTCCCTGAGCATTAAATAAGCGTAAATAATTAATAGTAGAATGATTTAAATAAATTTTTTCAATAGAACTCATTAACTCTATTGTAGGATTAACGTGTACTACACTAACGATATTGTAAGCTAATAGACTACTAAAATCTCTAAAAAAACGTAAATTAACTTCAATTAATTCATGCTGAATATAAATCAATAGAATAAACGCGGTAGTACTCATGATAACTGATATCACTAAGATAAAAAGCGATATTGAACGTGTTTTCCAATTAATACTTAGCCACCATTGCCAAATTTTATTCATATACTTTTTATAATACTACCAACTTGGTTAAATAATACATAAGTTAAAATACAATCTAAAATAAAAACCAAAAGCAATATAAAAACAACAGAAGATGTTGTTGCCTGACCGACACTTTTAGAACCTCCTTCTACTGTTAATCCAAATAGACAACTCACAATAATAATAATAAAACTAAAAACAATAGTTTTGGTAATAGACTTTATAAAATCTTTGATAGATAAAGCGATAAAAACAGAGTATAAAAAAATGGATGGATGAATATTATAAAAAATAGAACAGGTAAAAATACTACTAGATAGACTTGTGAATAAAAAGATCACATTTAAGCAAGGCAACATTAATAAACAAGCTATTAATCTTGGAAAAACTAAGTAAAAGATTGGCTCCACTCTTAATAAGTACAACGCATCTATTTGTTCTGTTACTTTCATTGTAGCTAATTCAGCAGCAAAAGATGAACCAATTTTCCCTGTAAGAATTACAGTAGTTAGTACAGGTGCTAACTCTCTAATAAAAGCTAAAGATAAAATAGCTCCTATTGAGCTGGAAACATTTAAATATAAAAACTCTTTCACAATTTGAAGTGTAAAGACAATACCGATAAAACAAGCTGTCAATAGTACTATTCCTAAAGATTCTGGACCAATGATAAAAATATATCTAATTAAATTTTTACGATTAAGGAAATTAATACGATAAGAAAAAAATAGATAATTAAAAATCAGTCTGAATCTAGTAATAAATATAAACCTTTTTATTTTCAACATAGACATTTTAGGTTAATAACGTCAAGAATAATAATACAAATTTTTTTTAAAAAACTAATATTATTGCTATATAAAGTAATATATTATATAGTAAGAGATGTTGAGGGCGGTTAGCTCAGTGGTAGAGCATCTGCCTTACAAGCAGATGGCCACTGGTTCAAATCCAGTACCGCCCAATCTAATAAAATATGTAAAGGGCTTATCGTCTAAGGGATAAGGACAGGGACCTTCTAAGTCTCTAATGTAGGTTCGAATCCTACTAAGCCTAGTATAGTAACCTATCAACGACTGAATCTACTTTAGAACCTGAATCAATTGTCTCAAGAGGATCCTTCCTTAATCTATGTCTTAAACAAGGTTTTATCACCTCTTTAATATCATTAATATCCACAAAAACCTTATTCTTGTATGCAGCTAATGCTTTAGCCGATCTATTTACAACAATGTCTCCTCTTAAACCATCGACATCTAATTCACTACAAATCTCGGAAATCTTAACACGTAAAGAGTAATCTATAGATATTTTGGATAAATTATTTTGTGCAGAAACAATTTTGTTTTTTAATTCTAGTTGAGCATCATGATAATTCTGTAAACAGACTGAAGCATTATGATCAAAAGAACTTCTTTGCTCAACAATTTTAACACGCAGTAACGGATCCTTGACTGTTCTAATCTCTGCATGCATACCAAAACGATCTAACAACTGAGGCCTTAACTCACCTTCTTCAGGATTTCCTGAGCCAACTAAAACAAATTGTGACGGATGTCTAACAGAGATCCCTTCTCTTTCTACAGTATTCCAACCTGAAGCGGCTGCGTCTAAAAGTATATCAACTAAATGATCATCTAATAAATTTACTTCATCAACATAAAGAATACCTCGATTAGCTTTAGCTAATAAGCCTGGCTCAAAACTTTTAACACCTTCTGTTAAAGCTTTTTCTATATCAATAGTTCCACAGACTCTATCTTCGGTTGCTCCTAATGGTAAATCCACCATAGGTACATTTATTAACTCTGTAGCCAAACTATTAGATGACAAATTAGTGCTTACTTCTTTAGATAATAAATCATAATCATTAGGATTAGAATTAAATGGATCATCCTTAATAACTAAAATTTGAGGCAATAAATCTGCAACAGCACGGATTGTTGTAGATTTACCTGTACCACGATCACCCATAATGATAACACCGCCTATTTTCGGATCAATAACATTTAATAATAGGGCCAACTTCATTTCTTTCTGTCCAATGATAGCCGTAAATGGGAAGACAGGCCTTTTGAATGATGTACTAAAACTCATAAATCCTTTCTAATAAATAAATAAAATATAATATAAAAAAATGTAGCTTACAAAGCTACATTTTACTAGAGATTAATCATAATTAAGAATAAAGCTCAATGCCTAAACGAATAGCTAATACCGCTGATATTAAAGCAAATAACAACGCAATAAAAATTTGACTGTCACTTATCAT